AGAGTTTGATCCTGGCTCAGGATGAACGCTGGCGGTATGCTTAATACATGCAAGTCGAACGAAATTTTTAAAAAATTTAGTGGCGGACGGGTGAGTAACACGTGAGTATCTGCCTTTGGGAAGGGGACAACAGTTAGAAATGACTGCTAATACCCTATGTGCTGGTTACAGTAAACGGATTTCCGCCCAAAGAAGAGCTCGCGCCTGATTAGCTAGTTGGTAAGGTAATAGCTTACCAAGGCGATGATCAGTAGTTGGTCTGAGAGGATGATCAGCCACACTGGAACTGAGACACGGTCCAGACTCCTACGGGAGGCAGCAGTAGGGAATCTTCCGCAATGGGCGCAAGCCTGACGGAGCAATACCGCGTGAGGGATGACAGCCTGTGGGTTGTAAACCTCTTTTTTCAAGGAGGAAGATCTGACGTGTACTTGAAGAATAAGCATCGGCTAACTCCGTGCCAGCAGCCGCGGTAAGACGGAGGATGCAAGTGTTATCCGGAATCACTGGGCGTAAAGCGTCTGTAGGTGGTTTAATAAGTCAGTTGTTACAAATTGAGGCTTAACCTTAAACAAGCAACAGATACTGTTAAACTTGAGTATAGTAGAGGTAAAAGGAATTTCCAGTGGAGCGGTGAAATGCGTAGAGATTGGAAAGAACACCGATGGCGAAGGCATTTTACTGGGCTATAACTGACACTCAGAGACGAAAGCTAGGGTAGCAAATGGGATTAGATACCCCAGTAGTCCTAGCCGTAAACGATGGATACTAGATGTTGCACGTATCGACCCGTGCAGTATCAAAGCTAACGCGTTAAGTATCCCGCCTGGGGAGTATGCTCGCAAGGGTGAAACTCAAAGGAATTGACGGGGGCCCGCACAAGCGGTGGAGCATGTGGTTTAATTTGATGCAACGCGAAGAACCTTACCAGGGTTTGACATGGTATGAATTTTTCTGAGAAGAAAAAGTGCTTTTATTAGAACATACACACAGGTGGTGCATGGCTGTCGTCAGCTCGTGTCGTGAGATGTTGGGTTAAGTCCCGCAACGAGCGCAACCCTCATTTTTAGTTAATATTCTAGAAAGACTGCCGGTTATAAGCTGGAGGAAGGTGGGGATGACGTCAAGTCAGCATGCCCCTTATATCCTGGGCTACACACGTGCTACATTGGGTAAGACAATGAGTTGCAAGCCTGTGAAGGTTAGCTAATCTACAAACTTATTCGTAGTTCGGATTGTAGGCTGAAACTCGCCTACATGAAGTTGGAATCGCTAGTAATCGCTGGTCAGCCATACAGCGGTGAATTCGTTCCCGGGCCTTGTACACACCGCCCGTCACACCATGGAAGCTGGTTATACCCGAAGTTGTTACCTTAACCATTTGGAGAGGGGCACCTAAGGTAGAATTAGTGACTAGGGTGAAGTCGTAACAAGGTAGCCCTACTGGAAAGTGGGGCTGGATCACCTCCTTTAATGGATTTTAAGAGTCGATCAAAGATAATATATATATATATAATATATATCAATATACATTATTGAGGGCTATTAGCTCAGTTGGTTAGAGCGCACCCCTGATAAGGGTGAGGTCTCTGGTTCAAATCCAGAATGGCCCAGCTGGGGGTATAGCTCAGTTGGTAGAGCGCTGCCTTTGCACGGCAGATGTCAGCGGTTCGAGTCCGCTTATCTCCAAAATTAAAAACATAAAATAATAAGACTTTTGTGTAATTCAAGAATCAAGGGCTTATGAGGGATACCTAGGCATTCAGAAGCGATGAAGGACGTGGCTACCTACGATAAGCTTCGGGTAGCTGGAAGCAAGCTGTGATCCGAAGAACTCCGAATGAGGAAACTCTTAAAACTCCTTGTTGAATATATAGACAAGAAAGAGCAAACCTGGGGAATTGAAACATCTTAGTACCCGGAGGAAAAGAAAGTAAACTACGATTACCTTAGTAGCGGCGAGCGAAATGGTAAGGACGCCTAAACTAATTTTATTAGGGTTGTTGGGACAGCGAATAAAAAAAAACGTTAGGAGAAGTATTTGGAATAATACACCATAGAAAGTGAAAGTCTTGTACCTTAAAACAATATAAACTTACTGTATCCCGAGTAGCATGGAGCACGTGTAATTCCGTGTGAATCAGCGAGGACCACCTCGCAAGGCTGAATATTCCTGAATGACCGATAGTGAACCAGTACCGTGAGGGAAAGGTGAAAAGAACCCCGGGAGGGGAGTGAAATAGAACATGAAATCATAAGCTTACAAGCAGTAGGAGGACGACTTAACGTTTGACTACGTTCCTGTTGAAGAATGAGCCGGCGACTTATAGGGAATGGCATGGTTAAAATTATATTGGAGCCGTAGCGAAAGCGAGTTTGAATTAGAGCGTTTGTCATTTTTTATAGACCCGAACCCGGATGATCTAACCATGGCCAGGTTGAAACTTAGGTAATACTAATTGGAGGACCGAACCGACTGATGTTGAAAAATCAGCGGATGAGTTGTGGTTAGGGGTGAAATGCCAATCGAATCCGGAGCTAGCTGGTTCTCCCCGAAATGTGTTTAGGCGCAGCGGTTAATTTTGTATTTTAGGGGTAAAGCACTGTTTCGATGCGGGCCGGTAATTCGGTACCAAATCGAGGCAAACTAAGAATACTAAAATATCTTTTAACCAGTAAGACTGTGGGGGATAAGCTCCATTGTCAAGAGGGAAACAGCCCAGACCACCAGCTAAGGCCCCTAAATAATTACTAAGTGATAAAGGAAGTAGAAGTGCTTAGACAACCAGGAGGTTTGCTTAGAAGCAGCAATCCTTTAAAGAATGCGTAATAGCTCACTGGTCGAGTAAATTTGCGCCGAAAATGTATGGGGCTAAGTAATTTGCCGAAGCTGTGGGATATCTATATTATAAATATCGGTAGGGGAGCGTTCTGTTATAGGTTGAAGCATTAGCGAAAGCGGGTGTGGACGAAACAGAAGTGAGAATGTCGGCTTGAGTAGCGAAAACATTGGTGAGAATCCAATGCCCCGAAAACCTAAGGTTTCCTTCGGAAGGCTCGTCCGCGGAGGGTAAGTCAGGACCTAAGGCGAGGCTGAGAAGCGTAGTCGATGGACAACAGGTTAATATTCCTGTACTATTAATAATCAAGTAAGGGCAAGGAGTGACGGAGCAGGCTAAGCTAGCCGGATTCTGGTTACCGGTTTAAACGTTCTAAGTGTTGATAAATAGAGAAAATATTTTGAGCTGAGACGTGAATACGTTATGCTACGGCATTTAAGTAGTTGATGTCATACTTCCAAGAAAAGCTTCCACTGTCGAATTATTAATACCTGTACTGTAAACCGACACAGGTGGGTAAGTAGAGAATACTAAGGGGCGCGAGATAACTCTCTCTAAGGAACTCGGCAAAATAGCCCCGTAACTTTGGGAGAAGGGGTACCTTGAGAAAGGTTGCAATAATCAGGTCCAAGCGACTGTTTACCAAAAACACAGGTCTCCGCTAAGTCGTAAGACGATGTATGGGGGCTGACGCCTGCCCAGTGCCGGAAGGTTAAAGAAGTCGGTTTTTGCTGATAACTGAAGCCCCGGTGAACGGCGGCCGTAACTATAACGGTCCTAAGGTAGCGAAATTCCTTGTCGGGTAAGTTCCGACCCGCACGAAAGGCGTAACGATTTGGACACTGTCTCGGAGAGGGACTCGGCGAAATAGACTTGTCTGTGAAGATGCGGACTACCTGCACCTGGACAGAAAGACCCTATGAAGCTTTACTGTAACTTGAAATTGGCTCCGGGTTTTATTCGCGCAGGATAGGTGGGAGACTGTGATCATATCTTTGCGGAGATTATGTAGTCGTTGGTGAGATACCACTCTTGTAAAACTAGGATTCTAACTTTGCACCTTACATCAGGTCAGAGAACAGTTTCAGGTGGGCAGTTTGACTGGGGCGGTCGCCTCCTAAAAGGTAACGGAGGCGCACAAAGGTTTCCTCAGATCGGTCAGAAATCGATTGTAGAGCGTAAAGGCATATGGAAGCTTGACTGTGAGACTTACAAGTCGAACAGAGACGAAAGTCGGTCTTAGTGATCTGACGGTTCTGAGTGGAAGGGCCGTCACTCAACGGATAAAAGTTACTCTAGGGATAACAGGCTGATCTCCCCCAAGAGTTCACATCGACGGGGAGGTTTGGCACCTCGATGTCGGCTCATCGCATCCTGGGGCGGTAGTACGTCCCAAGGGTTGGGCTGTTCGCCCATGAAAGCGGTACGCGAGCTGGGTTCAGAACGTCGTGAGACAGTTCGGTCCATATCCGGTGTGGGCGTTAGAGTATTGAGAGGATTCTTCTTTAGTACGAGAGGACCGAGAAGGACAAACCGCTGGTGTGCCAGTTATTGTGCCAACAGTAAACGCTGGGTAGCTAAGTTTGGAAAGGATAACCGCTGAAAGCATCTAAGTGGGAAGCCCCCCTCAAGATGAGTACTCTCATCCTTTTGGAGTAAGGTCACGGCAAGACTAGCCGTTTGATAGGCATCAGGTCGAAGTTTAGCAATAAATGTAGCTGAGATGTCCTAATAGACCGAGGACTTGAATTAAACTTATTATTTTTTAATCTGGGTGTTTTTAGCAATATGGAACCACATTGAACCATCTCGAACTCAAATGTGAAACATTTTTGCGGTGACGATACTATGGGGGTAACCTCCTGGGAAAATAACTCGATGCCCTTCTCAATTATTTATATTTGACTTATAAGATAAAATATTAAAATACATTTAAATCAAATGGTATTGATTGATAAGACAGCAAGTATTAATTTACGAGAAGAATACAATAAAACAGATATTCAACAGATTATAGCGAATTTAGAAGCCGATTTAGTTGGTTTAGCGCCAGTTAAAAGTAGGATTCGTCAAATTGCTGCACTCTTACTTTTAGATCGATTACGAAAAGGTTTAGGTCTAACATCAGGGAATCCAGGATTACATATGTCTTTTACGGGTAGTGCTGGTACCGGAAAAACAACAGTTGCACTAAAAATGGCTGATATCCTATATAAACTAGGTTATATTCGTAAAGGACATTTACTAACAGTTACACGTGATGATTTAGTAGGACAATATATTGGTCACACTGCGCCAAAGACTAAAGAAGTTTTGAAAAAAGCTATGGGTGGAGTTTTATTTATTGATGAAGCTTATTACCTTTATAAGCCTAATAATGAACGTGACTATGGTTCAGAAGCGATTGAGATTTTACTTCAAGTTATGGAGAATCAACGTGATGATTTAGTAGTTATCTTAGCAGGTTATAAAGAACGTATGGACGTCTTCTATGAATCGAATCCTGGTTTAGCCTCACGAATTGCTAATCATGTTCATTTCCCTGATTATACAGCAGATGAATTACTTACCATTGCTAAGATGATGTTAGAAGAACAGCAATATAAATTAACTGTCGAAGCAGAATCTATTTTTCTAGATTACATTAAGTTACGTAAAGAAGAGCCTATGTTTGCCAACGCACGAAGTGTTAAGAATGCGTTGGATCGTGCTAGAATGCGTCAAGCTAACCGTATTTTTGAGACTAATCCAACTCAAGGGATTACTAAGGCAGAACTTGTTACGTTAGTTCCTTCGGACATTCTACAGAGTCGTCTATTTAAAGGTGTTAGTGGATCGTAATTAAATTGTCTTCTTTTGTTTAGATAAATTAAGTCTGTTCAGAAACGCAATAAATTGATACACTACTTGTATAAACATAAAAATTTAACCTTATGGCGAAACAGTGTATGATTCAAAGAGAGGTAAAACGCCAAAAACTTGTTTTAAAATATTCAAATAAAAGAACCACACTCTTAAAAGAACTTAAGCTTTCCAATAGTTTAAGTGATATATTTTTTGTACAAAAAAAATTACAGCGTTTACCTAACAATAGTGCGGAGATTCGTCTAAAAAACCGTTGCTGGAGGACAGGTCGAAGTCGTGGTTTCTATAGAGACTTTGGTCTTTCTCGCCACGTTTTACGTGAAATGGCACATCAGTGTTTAGTCCCCGGTTTAACTAAATCTAGTTGGTAAATAAAATCATATATATATAAATTAATGACAACAATAATTGATTATTTCTTACTTGTAAGTTTTGTATTCGCTCTTGCCGCTGGTTTATTTTTAGGATTTAAAGCTATCAAGCTAATTTAATAAAAAGAGTATTAGCAGGTTGACTCTATTAATATAAATAGAACTTTAATATAAATGAATGTAAATAAGGATCCTGTAATAATGATTAAGCAGAGATATCATAAGGAAGTAATTACTGGTTCAAGGAGAATCAGTAATTACTTCTGGGTAATCGTTCTAGGTTTTGGTGGTATAGGTTTTTCTCTTTCTGGTTTGTCGAGTTATTTTAAAATAAATTTATTACCTTTTATTGATATTGCTGACTTAATATTTATACCACAAGGTATTTTAATGCTATTTTATGGTACTTTGAGTACTGTAGTTAGTATTTTTTTATTACTTAGTATAATTTGGGATGTTGGTGGTGGATATAATGAATATAATTTCGAGTTTAGTTTAGTCCGTATTGTCCGTAAAGGTTTTCCGGGTCCTAATCGACGAGTTTCTTTAATTTATCCTTTTGAAGATATTAGCACGATTGAGCTCGAAGTGACGGAAGGCTTAAATTCCTCGCGCAACATATTTATTTGTTTAAAAGATAATCGTCGAATTCCTATTACTTCAGTTGAACAGCCTCGTACATTAGCTGTTATTGAAAAACAAGCTTCGGATTTAGCTAATCTCTTAGATGTTAATTTAACTTTCAAACGATAAAATTTTGAATTTTATTGTTTGAAGAGTAATATAGTTGTATGCGAGCATAGTTTAGTGGTAAAACCTTAGCCTTCCAAGCTAATGATGGGGGTTCGATTCCCCCTGCCCGCTTCAAGTTAATATTTTTTCATCAGATTCGTTTTTTTATTTTTTATCAAAATAAGGATTATTTCATCAAAATTCTTGGATTCTAGGAGGATATTAGTAGTATAAATTTATCTTTAGAATTTAGGCTCTACTGAATTGTTAAAAAATAATTAAACCTAACTATAAAGATAGTTAGGTTTAATGTATAGCTAAAGTTAGTCTAGATGTAATTAAGCAACGATAGATGGAGCTGCTAATGCTACAGGCATTGACTCAGCAGAAGCTAAATCTAGTGGGAAGTTATGAGCGTTACGCTCATGCATTACTTCCATACCAAGATCAGCACGGTTAAGAATGTCAGCCCAAGTATTGATAACACGACCTTCAGAATCTACTACAGATTGGTTGAAGTTGAAACCGTTAAGGTTGAATGCCATTGTAGAAACACCTAGTGCAGTTAACCAAATACCTACAACTGGCCATGCAGCTAGGAAGAAGTGTAAAGCACGTGAGTTATTGAATGAAGCATATTGGAAGATTAAACGACCAAAGTAACCGTGTGCAGCTACGATGTTGTAAGTCTCTTCTTCTTGTCCAAATTTGTAACCGTTGTTTGAAGATTCAGACTCAGTTGTCTCACGGATTAGAGATGAAGTTACTAATGAACCATGCATAGCTGAGAATAGAGAACCACCAAATACACCAGCAACACCAGCCATATGGAATGGGTGCATTAGGATGTTGTGCTCTGCTTGGAATACAAGCATGAAGTTAAATGTTCCTGAGATACCTAGAGGCATACCATCAGAGAATGAACCTTGACCAATTGGGTATACAAGGAAAACAGCAGATGCTGCAGCTACTGGAGCTGAGAATGCTACGAAGATCCAAGGACGCATACCTAAACGGTAAGATAATTCCCACTCACGACCCATCCAGCAAGAAACACCGATTAAGAAGTGTAATACAACTAGTTGGTAAGGACCACCGTTATATAACCACTCATCAACAGAAGCAGCTTCCCATACAGGGTAGAAGTGAACACCAATAGCGTTCGATGAAGGAATTACAGCACCAGAAATGATGTTGTTTCCGTACATTAATGAACCAGCAACGGGCTCACGGATACCGTCGATATCTACTGGTGGAGCAGCGATAAATGCGATAATGTAACAAGTAGTAGCAGATAATAGTGTCGGGATCATAAGAACACCAAACCAACCGATGTATAAACGGTTGTCAGTTGATGTGATCCAAGAGCAGAAACGCTCCCATAAACTAATGCTTTCGCGTCTTTCTAAAGTTGCAGTCATTTTAAAAAATTCCTTTTTAATTGATTTTATTTTATATTTTCCAGCCTTCTGTCTGTTAATATATATTATAGCACATAAAGTTAGATTTGACACAAAATATCGAATTAAGTTTTAAAATTTAATAAATCTTTAGTAATTTAAAATATGGGCTAGCTTTTATTTAGAACAACAATTAATCAAGCTTGTCTAAAAACATAATACAAACTATAATGTATGTATATAAAATATAGGCTCTATAGCTCAGTGGTTAGAGCAGGGGACTCATAAGCCCAAGGTCGCAGGTTCAAATCCCGCTAGAGCTACTATTAAAAATAAACATTTAATCAAGAACAGGAGAATAAGTATAATTTTCCTGAACCAACAATATATTTAAATTCAGTATTTATTTATGTTCATTGTTTTACTTTAAGAATCTCTTTAATTTCCTCCTAATTATATTCCTTTGTTATTTAAATTATTAAACTATGCTAATATTTAAATATTTAGTGGGATCGCAAATTTTAGAAAAAGTGAGTTTTAGAGTTTTTTTGTTCTTTCGCAAACGACAAAATCAAGATTTTATCACTATAGCAATCTTTTCTTTTTTGATGAATTAAATAATATAAACAATAAGCTTAGTTTAGTAGAAGTTTAAAAATATTTAAATTCATTGCAGTAAAAGAAGTTCTTCCTAAACTCCTGCTATTTTTTATTATTTTAAACCTGACTATTATCGCTTATTTTGTTGTGTTTTTTAATTTTAAATGTTTCTTCAACACTTTTATCTGAAATATCCATGGGAAAAAAATTTCTCATGTAATTTTGTTTACAATTTCGTTACCCTAGGAGTGTTAACTTTATTTTTTTAATAGAAATATGTTTTTATTAAACTAAACGTTTGATTCAATAACACAGAGAATAAGAGATCTTTCTGTAGTAACTTACTAGAGTAATAACATTTTTTTACTCTATCATCCATTTTTAAGCTTATAAGATTAATTATTTTTATGCCAAGAGAAGTACATTCTTGCGAATCTCACTATTATCTTCAAAACCCCGTTGAATTCGTTCGTGAAGAGTAAATTTTGTTTCATTGAAATAAAGCCCAAAAACTACCTAAAGTAAAGCTCGATAATTCAGTCTATTATTTGAATAAGACTAATTTTATATTTTTAATATTCTATTAAAAATAATTTTTACATTAAAAATAAGATCTGATTAATTTTCAAAACAAAAACTGAGTTTCATTTTGAAAACTAATCTTTAATTAAAACACATAGATTAGTAAAGCAGCAAAAAAGACACTGCCATAACCACCTATTGTAAAGCCACCTGTAAATTCTTTCCAACCTCGATATGAAAGAAAACTGCTTTTGTCTGTAACATCATTAGTATATTGTGTATTAGCAGCTTCGAAACTAACATTTCCATAGATCACTAAGGCTAAAACTAGAATAGTAACCAGACCGACTGCAGACATACTACCCGCAAGTAATGCAATATCTGAATTACGTAAAGGCCCTAATTTGTAAAATGGTCCGAGTAAAAAATAACCATGAGCCATACCAATCTCTAAACCACGTAAAGAAGGGGTTAAACCACGTCTGTAAGCAGGTAAGTTAGACAATATAGCTTCAGTAGCTGAAGATGTAGTTATAGGTGTACTTAAATGACCTACTGACGGGTCATCATAAAAAGGAGTAATAAAATTTGCCATAATTAGGTTTTGATTACTTTAAAAAATAGAATTGATTACAGAGTTAACTGATTTCCGCGACGATATTGTAAAAAAGCTGCAACAAATAAACCAGCTAAAGAAACCGAGATCATCCCCATAACAATTCCAAAAAGAAGTGGTTCAATCATATAAAAATAATGTTCTGTTAATATTAAGTTAACATTTATTATAGTGTAAAGTTTGAAATATATAAATTTAAAAGAGTTTATGAGTAAAATAAAGAAATGCTGACGGGACTGACGGGACTCGAACCCGCAACGTTCGCCGTGACAGGGCGATGCTCTAACCAATTGAACTACAATCCCAAAGTTTAAATACTAATGTAATTAACATGTAATAAAATAAATATCAATATTAAGATAATAACAACTGTAGTATAAGTTTTATTAATTATAAGCTTAAACTTACTTCAATTAAAAAGAGGCTATGCTGCTATAAAATCCTGACATAATGTCCTCTGAAAATTAAGTAAATTTAAGCGTGTATTAATATTAAAAAAATAAAAATAAAAATTACAATGCTAAAAAGATAACGCATCCGGATAAAACCGATTCATTTCAATAATAAAACCTGCTGTAAAAGAAAGCCACACGGTTAGTAGCACAGGTGCTGTCGATAAGTATGTTTTAAACGCATCCATAATGTTTTTGTTAAAATAAAGTTTTTAATAATAAATTTTACCACCACCCCATTTTTCTGAAACAACTTTAGGTTGTAACAAAATATGTCCAGCAATAGCATATAAATCTTCTTCAGTTAGAGATCGCATTTTAGGGAAAATATCGGCACTTGCAATACTAGGATGTACCTCTGCAATCGATTCTAGACCGTCAAATGTTGTCGGATTTTTAAGATAGTCTACAAGAGCAGCAGCGTTATTACGAGTAGGAGTTGCTAAGCTTAAAGCTTCTGCATCCAAACCTACATTTGGATTTGTCTTCGTAACACCGCCTGTATGACATGAACCACAAGAGGCATTAAATAAGCGTTTTCCACGTTTAACTTGTTCTGCTGATAGAACAAAAGTTTTACCTGAACCATCTAGAGCAATCGTACGAGTAGCTTCATCTAACTCAATTGCATTTGCTTGTGGAATAGAGAGTAAAAAAGAGCAACAAGAAACAAGTAATAGTTTTTTAACTGTATTAAATTTAAACATTATTGTAATTTAGAAAAACCATGTAATATTGTGATCCAAAAAAAGAGCAACTTACCGAGGTGAGACAGTTATATCTTCATCAGATGCAACAAAATCACCTTGTTCTATTGCTTCTTTCCATGAATTAACAGGCCACATATAACCAGAAAACATAATTTTTAATGCAAGAGGCACATCAATAATAATTTCTTTCTCCATTGGATTACTAGTTGTGGCAACCGTTTGCACATATTTTCGACCTGCCCAACCAATCCAACCAGTTGTGTATAAAAACAAAACACCTGGTAACATAAATTCACCTGCATGGTCTAAACGACCATCTACAATTAAGTGAGGTAAACCATCAGCCCCACAAAGTAAATTAGATTTCCCATAACGATCAAAGCGTCCTTTAGTTTGATTAATTTGACTTTGTAGTGCAAGGGCCGGAGGTGTTCCAGGCTCATATTTTTTTAATCTTATCTCTAATTTCTTAACACTAGCATTTAAACGTTTGGTAAATCCTGGAGATTTTTCACAATCCACAAGAACACCAGTACTGGCTTGACATAGATTCGGGGCCATTACTATTAACAAAGTAGCTAACAATAAAGACGTTATTTTATTTTTCATTTTTAAGAATTCGAGTAGATTTATCCGTGATGAATTTAAATATTTTTAACTTCTGTAAACGAAGCGTTTGTTTATGATTTAATTGATAGAAGGACAATTATCGTTCTATAAATCTAGGGAAACGAAAAGAATTGACAAAATATTACAGCGACGATGTATCAGGAGTCTGTTCAAAATATCGAGAATGTTAAGCTATCACTTGATGATGAACACTATCCTTGTATTAACTTTTTCATTTAATTCGTTAAATTTCTCATCCTCAATGAGATGTTATATCAGCATTTTTTCAAAACTTTTATAAGTTTGTCTAAAAATAGCAGATTTTTTTATTTTTTCTAGTTTCGTTCTAGTTGGTCGTTTGTACTAACCCAAATAAGGGCAGCAGAAATCGGAACAATAACAATAAATAAACCGGCAGCTAAACTTAATAAGAATGATGATAATGATGATGTCATAGATTGATTTAATATTATATATCTTGATTATATAATTATTCTCTAATAAAAACAATATTTTTCCTCAGTAGCCAGAAATAAATATTATTTAAAATTCTTAAAGGTATAATAACAATAAAATAGTTGATCTATAAACTATTTATACTGATGCGTGCACTATTCATTGAGATTTAGAATATTTTTTAATTTTTATCATAACATGTTTATCAATTTATAATTAAATTAAGAGAAAGCTCAAAATGAGACAAATTTTATTATTTTAGGAAAGATTTCATAAATAGAAGAGAAATATTTCTTCAACGTGGAAAACTCGGATAAGTGATATCTATAAATCTAATGTAAAATATTTCTGGGCGTCCGTTGATATTTTGTGACTAGCCTGAAACTCGTACTTATAGAAAGTCAAAAATAAAACTTGATTTAGGCACAGTTTTTTAATTAAAAAATTTAGAAACCAAAAAACTTAAATTTTCTAAAAAGTCTCGAGGGACTGAGAAAAACTAATCACAAATAAATTTTAGACTATAATTCATAATCAATTAATACTTAAATAATTATAGCTCAGAGTTATTATATTAGATAAAATCTTCATTTTTCGTATAATCTCTAAAAATTATCTCAAATTTACATTAGTTTGTATAAATTTTATAAATAAACTAATACTTATAACCTTTGATTTTAAGATTCATATCACCGAACTTTATAAATTTAAAATTTATAAAGTTGATGAAAAAATATTTTTAGTTTACTTAGAAACTTTTCCATTAGATAGAATCAATTTTATGTGCAAATTATTGATGAGTCTTCCAGTTCCTAGAAAAGTTTTTCTGAGCTTTCAATTGGTTCTTCAGGAATAGCGTAAATTATACCGTAATCATCTCGATTCACAAACTTACGCTCAGGAGGATTTTCTTCAAGCTCAAGTCTCCGCAGAATTAAAGCTTCTTCGTCAACTAAAACCTTTACAGGTGACGCGTTTTGAACTTTAAGTTTTATTCTATTATCTGATGCAGTAACATGAATATGGTTTCCTGGTTTAATCTTCTGGGTTAAGAATAATTCAGCTAGTTTATCTTCTAATAAGTTCATTATAGCACGACGTAAAGGTCGTGCACCATAAATCGGATCAAAACCTTCTTTTATTAGAATACCCTTCGCTAAATCATCAACTTCAATTGTATAACCCTGTTCTTCAACACGTTCGGTCAATTGATTTAACATAATAATAGCAATCTTACCGACATCTTCAATTGTTAATGGCTTAAAGACTATAATTTCATCTAACCGGTTAAGGAATTCTGGTCTAAAGAAACCTTTCAAAGCTTCATTAACAGTTTTGTAAATTTTCGCATATTCAGGATCCATAGGTTCCTCGTCTTCTATTTCTATACCCTCATCAATTACTCTATAATCTTCGAATTCTCCATTAAACTCATAACCTAAATTATATATTTCTTGTAGTTCTTCTTTGGTCATGGCGTTGTCATCTTCTGTCTTATCTGTCTTATCTGTCTTATCTGTCTTATCTGTCTTATCTGCTTCTTTTTCTTCTAATATTTTTTTCATCAATTTTAGGAATTTTAAATTTATTTATTTCATCTAATTCGTTTAATGCTTCTTCTGTTTCCTCGATTTCTTTTGATCTATCTACTTTTTTCCCATTCTCAGAAGTATCATTAGAACTTTTTGGTGCAATATCAGCAGAACCAATATTAGAGGTTAAAATTAATAAAGTATTACGAAAATCTATAAGTTTACCTTGAGCATCTGTCAGACGCCCGTCTTCTAGAATTTGTAGTAGAATATTAAATATATCTGGGTGAGCTTTCTCGGCTTCATCAAATAAAACAACAGAATAAGGTTTACGACGAATTTCCTCAGTTAAAAGACCACCTTCTGAGAAACCAACATAACCAGGTGGTGAACCGATTAATTTAGCAACAGAATGACGCTCCATAAATTCAGACATATCTATACGTACCATAGAATCTACAGAACCAAAAAAGTAGCCAGCTAAAACTTTTGTTAATTCAGTCTTACCTACACCAGTAGGCCCAGAGAAAATGAAACTAGCGATCGGCCGATTAGGATTCTTTAAACCAACACGTGCTCGTCGAATAGCTTTAGCAATAGCTGAAACCGCAACATCTTGACCAATAACCTTCTCGTGGAGTGTACTCTCAATATTAACTAACTTATCTTTTTCGTCACTTGCTACTTTAGTAACTGGAATACCTGTCCAAGCGGCTACGATATCAGCAATATCGGACTCTCGAACTGTAGGATTATATTTTAATCTTCTCCCCTTTTCACGAGTCATTAAAGCTGACATTATTCTTCGCATTTCCACCTCCATAGCAAGACAAACGATAGCTTCCTCAAAGTCATTTGAGCGAATAGCATCATCTTTGTCATCTAGAATATCTCTTAGTTCTTTATCATGCTCTTTGACTGCTGGGGATAATTTAGAACCGAGTAATCGAACACGTGCACCGGCTTCATCAAGTAAATCAATTGCTTTATCTGGTAAAAAACGGTCAGCAATAAATTGTGAAGAGTATTTTGCTGCTGCAACTAACGATTCATCACTATATTTTAAGAAGTGGTGTTTTTCATAACGACTTCTTAAGCCACGTAAAATCTCAATCGTTTCTTCTATGGTAGGTTCGGGAACGGTTACTGGTTGAAAACGACGTTCAAGAGCGGCGTCTTTTTCAATATGTTTTCGATATTCTTCAATTGTTGTTGCTCCAATACACTGAAGGCCACCACGAGCTAACGCGGGTTTTAAAATATTTGCTGCGTCCACAGCACCCTCAGCTGCACCTGCTCCAATTAAATTATGTACTTCATCAATTACTAAAATGACTTCAGGACGAGCTTCAACTTCTTCCATCACAATTTTGATTCGTTCCTCAAATTCACCACGAAATTTTGTTCCAGCTAAGAGTAAACCAATATCTAAGGAAATAATTTCACGCTCTTCTAAAATATCAGGTACATCACGTTGAACAATACGTTGCGCTAACCCTTCCGCAACAGCTGTTTTTCCAACACCTGGTTCACCAATTAGTATTGGATTATTCTTTTTACGTCGAACTAAAATTTGAACAACACGCTCAATTTCTTTGACACGACCAATAACCGGATCTAATTTTCCTGCTCGCGCGTCGTCAGTTAAATTTGTACTAAAATCTTCTAAAGAACCTTCTTCACTCTCTTCATCATTAACGTATTCCTTGCTTTTCTCTGTTTTTTCCTCATCAGCACCAATAGCAACTAATAAATCTATTTTTAAACGAGACATAATAACGCCTTTTTTATCAAAAACCTTTGCTGTGGCACCACCATCATCTTCATCTAATATTGCTAATAAAAGGTGTTCAGTCCCGACATAACCATGACCTAAATCTCTTGATTCTTCAATTGAATGTTCAAGTACTCGTTTTGCACGAGGACTAAAAGGTATTTCTCCTGGACCACCATCTGTACGACCACGTCCACCAACTTCTTCAACAAGAAGACGTGTCTTTTTCAAGCTAAATTGGTGGGTTGCACGGACAACTCTATAACCAAGTCCATTACCTTCACCTATAACACCTAAGAAGATGTGTTCTGTACCGACGTAATTACGATTCAGACGTCTTGCTTCTTCCTGTGACAACATCACAACTTTTATGGCCTTCTCTGTAAATCTCTCAAACATTTTTTGTCCTTTTTTAATTTAATTTAATCTTAGAATTATAGTCTAGCTCAGCATCTATTCCCAAAACTTTTGACTATTTTCGTAAGATTCTTAAGATTCTATTGCGTCTATTATTAACTATTGTTAACAACAATGCACTCAGTAGTTAGTATCATACCAGCAATTGATGTAGCGTTTTGTAATGCAGAGCGTGTCACTTTAGCTGGATCGATAATACCAAAATCATACATATCCCCAAATTCTTCGTTTGCTGCATTATAACCGATATTAAAATTCTCTTTTTGAATCTGCTCTATTACAATGGCACTATTTTTTCCACCATTTTCAACAATACGGGACAGAGGTGCAATAATAGCTTTTGCTAAAATTAACGCACCGATCAATTCATCATCTTTTAAATACAATTTAGCCCAATGTTTCAAACTTTCGGCTAAATGTACAAAAGTACATCCTCCACCAGGAACAATACCTTCTTCGACAGCCGCCCGTGTGGCATTAATAGCATCTTCAAGACGCAATTTCTTATCTTTCATCTCAGTCTCTGTAACTGCGCCAACTTTAATTAAAGCAACACCGCCAGATAATTTAGCAATACGATTCTGTAATTGTTCGATTAAAAAACCTTCTTCAATTAAATTTAACTGTTTTCTAAGTTTTTCACAATGTTGTTGGACTTGGACTTGAGTTCCTTCATTGATAATTGTCGTGGTATCTTTATTAATAACGACACGACGTGCAACTCCAAGTTGTTTTAACTGTAGATTTTCCATAGATAAACCTTTTTCTTCTGTTATAACTTCTCCATTGGTTAAGATACCAATATCTTCAAGAATAGGTTTTCGACGTTGACCAAAGCCTGGAGCACGTACAGCAGCAACATTAACAACATTTCTTAATTTGTTTAAGATTAATGTCGTTAAGGCTTCTTTTTCTACGTCAGCAGCAATAATCAATAAAGATCGTTTGACTTTAGCAACTTGTTCAAGGATAGGAATCAGATCTTGTTTTACGAGTGTTATTTTTTTATCTGTAATTAAAACAAAAGTATCTTCAAGTACAACTTCCATACGTTCTGGATTAGTTATAAAATATGGCGAAATGAAACCTTTTTCAAGGCGCATTCCCTCCGATATTTCTAATTCAATCGAAGTTGATTTTCCTTCTTCTAATGAAATAACACCATCTTTTCCAACTTTGTCTAAAGCACTTGCAATCATATCACCAATTTCATTATCATTTCCAGAAGAAATAGCCGCAACTTGGGAAATAGAGCGAATATCTTCAACTGGAATAGCATACTCATTGATATTACTTGTTAAATAATTAAGGGCTTTTTCCATACCTAATTTAAGTGATACTGGATTCGCACCTGCAGTTAAATTCTTCATGCCTTCTTTAACCATGGCATATGCTAAAACTGTCGCTGTAGTAGTACCATCGCCAGCGACATCATTTGTTTTCGCTGCTGCCTGACGAATTAGTGCAACTCCAGTATTTTCAATATTATCACTCAATTCAATTTCTTTTGCAATCGAAACACCATCATTAATTATCTGAGGTGCGGAAAACCCTTTCTCTAAAACAACATTACGACCTTTCGGACCTAAAGTAACCGAAACAGCTTCAACCATGATCTCCATACCGTGAATTAATACACGACGAGCTTTTTCTTTGTATAGGATTTTCTTCCCAACCATTAATTCCTTCGATCATATCTGAAAATAAAATTCACGTATTCAATATAATCTTCATTTTACTATAACATAACTATAACATATAACCATCTTACTATAACATATAGCAAGAATAAATAGAATAAATAATCTTTTATACAAGAATTATTTTAAAGAACTATTAGTATAACTAGAGCAAAATGTTGGTTTTTTTTTAAGTAACTAATGAGATTTTAAAAGTTTTTTTACTCGATAAGAGAATTCAATATCTTAATTTATGAAATATTTTTCTTTGACGTTAGATTATTTTATCTTTAAAGTTATATTTTATTCATTAAGATTTTTGTTGAAAAATTATTAGATAAATCTTGTTAAACTTGATATTATTTAATTCCAAATTATTTAAACTAATCTAAGACACTCTCAATTATATTGAGCTTGATAGTTTATTTTATTAAGAGATCAAATAATATTATTAATACCTAATAATACCTAAAAATTGAAAGTGCTTTTTATAGTTAGATCTAAATAGACTAATAGCTGATTATTAAAAAATACTTAGTTACAACTGACGATTGTCAATTTTGGATTTCTTTATTACAAAAATAAACCTTTTACAGGTGAACTTGCATTAGCATATTGTTTTACATCCATAGAACCTGCTAAATAGGCTAATCTACCCGCGTTAACACCTTTAGCCATACCTTTAGCCATTAAGATAGGATCATTTGAAGTTGCTACTGCTGTATTGAGTAAAACAGCGGATGATCCAAGTTCCATAGCCTGGGCTGCATGACTGGGTACTCGAATACCTGCGTCGATAATAACCGGGATATTCAAACTATTAATCATAATTTGAATATTATGTAAATTTTTTATCCCTTGGCCCGATCCAATTGGGGAACCAAGAGGCATAATTGTAGCACAACCAACATCTTCCAAATGGTGGGCCAGGACAGGATCTGCATTAATATAAGGTAAGACCGTAAAGCCTTTTTTAACAAGAAATTCTGCAGCTTTCAATGTCCCGATAGGATCAGGTAATAAATATTTAGGATCAGGAATAACCTCTAACTTTACAAAATTATTAGATTCCTGGTTAATTTTTTTTGCACACTCGCGACCAATAAATGCTAAGCGAATAGCATCTTCAGCTGTTTTTGACCCAGCTGTATTAGGTAACAACCAAGTCTTGCTCCAGTCTAATAAGTCAATTAAACCCTTTTCTTGACTTTTTTCTGTTGTATTTTGAAGACGCCGGACTGCTACAGTAACTATTTCTGTTTTACTAGCCTCAATACTTTTCTTAGCTAGTTCTAAAGACTGATATTTACCTGTACCTAAAATTAAACGTGAGCTGAAAGTTTTATTTCCAATTTTTAAAATATCCATGAATAAGTTTTTATTTTATACTCCCCAGGTTGGATTTGAACCAACGGCCAATCGGTTAACAGCCGATTGCTCTACCACTGAGCTACTGAGGAAAATAGTCACATAATGATTTTATACTACTTTAGTATAAACTAAAAACAAAGTCAATAATATTGAGAATAAAAACTTTTTAAAACGTTGTCATACTAATTTATAATAAAATAATAAACAAATAATTATATGGAAACATCTAACTTAAAATTACAAAGTCTAATGAATAAAGACTATAAGTATGGGTTTTCTACAAACGTTGAGATTGACTGTATAAAAAAAGGACTTTCTGCAGAAATTATACATTTAATCTCAAAAAAAAAAAAAAGAACCCAAATTCATGCTTGAATTCAGGTTACGCGCATTCAAAAAATGGAAAAAAATGAATGAACCTGGATGGGCGCAATTAGATTATGAACCAATTGATTATCAATCAATTCGTTATTATTCAGCTCCAAAAAAGAAAAAATCCCTAAATAGTCTCGATGAAGTAGACCCAGAATTGCTAAGAGCGTTTGAAAAATTAGGCATATCGTTAAACGAACAAAAAAAATTATCCAATGTCGCTGTAGATGCAGTTTTCGATAGTGTTTCTTTAGGAACTACATTTAAAACTGAACTTGCGAAATCTGGTGTTATTTTTTGTTCAATATCTGAGGCAATAAAAAATTATCCAGATTTAGTAAAAATATATTTAGGAAGTGTTGTACCAATAGGAGATAATTTTTTTGCCGCCCTGAATTCAGCTGTTTTTACCGATGGATCATTTTGTTATATTCCAAAGAATACAAAATGTCCTTTAGAACTCTCAACCTATTTTCGTATGAATGATCAAGAAAGTGGGCAGTTCGAGCGTACACTTATTGTCGCTGAAGAAAATAGCACGGTAAGTTATCTAGAAGGTTGTACAGCACCTCAATATGATAGAAATCAATTACATGCCGCAATTGTTGAATTAGTTGTTCTAGACTCGGCTGAAATAAAATACTCAACGGTTCAGAATTGGTATTCTGGAAATGAATTCGGAAAAGGTGGTATTTATAACTTTGTTACGAAACGTGGATTATGTGCAGGAGAAAAATCAAAGATATCTTGGACCCAAGTTGAAACCGGATCGGCCGTTACTTGGAAATACCCAAGTTGTGTTCTAACCGGAAAAAAATCAAGTGGAGAATTCTATTCGGTTGCTTTAACTAATAATTATCAACAAGCAGATACTGGAACAAAAATGATCCATATTGGACCGAAAACTCGAAGTCGAATTATATCTAAAGGTATCTCTGCGGGAAATTCGATTAATAGTTATCGCGGGTTAGTTAAAATCTCTTCTAAAGCGAGAGGCTCAAGAAATTACTCACAATGTGATTCTCTCTTACTGGGTGATAAATCTACAGCAAATACATTTCCATATATACAAGTTTTAAACTCGACTTCAAAGATTGAACACGAAGCATCAACATCAAAAATTGGTGAAGAGCAAATATTTTATTTTTTACAACGAGGAATATCATTAGAAGAAGCATTACAACTAATCATAAGTGGATTCTGTCGAGCTGTTTTTACAGAGTTACCAATGGAATTTGCGTTGGAAGCCGATCGATTATTAAGTTTAAAACTGGAAGGAACCGTTGGATAAAAATTAAATATGGAACAGATAAATTTTAAGGTACCAATTTTTGAACATTCACTATTATCAATTAGAAATTTAAGAGCAAATATAAGCGATGTTGAAATTTTAAAAGGTATCAACTTAGAGGTCAAAGCAGGAGAAGTACATGCTATTATGGGACCAAATGGGTCTGGTAAAAGTACATTGGCAAAGATATTAGCAGGACATCCGAACTATGAAATCACAGGTGGGGAAATATTATATAAGAATGAAATTATTAATGATATAGAAGCCGATCAACGTGCTCATATGGGAATATTTCTTGCTTTCCAATACCCAATCGAAATCCCAGGAGTGAGTAATGAAGAGTTCTTACGTGTTGCTTACAACTTGAAACAAAAAGCTAACAGTTTAGAGGAGCTTGATCCTATTCAATTTTTTCAAATTTTAGATGAAAAATTAAAACAAGTAAAGATGGATCCGAGTTTCTTAAACCGTAATGTCAATGAGGGTTTTTCCGGTGGAGAAAAAAAACGAAACGAGATTTTACAAATGACCGTTCTTGATTCTACACTTTCTATTTTAGATGAAACCGACTCTGGATTAGATATTGATGCCTTAAGAACGTTATCAGAAGGGATTAATACTTACCGTAACCCAACAAAAGCAATTATTCTTATAACACATTATAAGCGATTATTAGATTATATAAAACCTGATTTTATTCATATTATGAAAGATGGAGTAATTAGGAAAACAGGAGATTCCAGCTTAGCTGAAATTCTAGAAGAAAAAGGTTATGAGTGGTTAAAAGAAGAATAACAAAGATTATTTTCTTATTAAATATTTGACTCTTTCTATTTTTTAGACTTTAGTAGTTTTGTGATTATGTATTCAAGTAAAAAATAACAAACTTAAATCATCTATCACATCTTAATTAAAGATAATTCCGATAATATTGAAGTAAAATTAACGATTTTAAATGAAATAACTTACGAAAAAGAATCACTAGATCATATAAATTATCTATATGATGAACAGTTCGAGAAGTAAAAATAATAAAGAAAATTGCGTATAAATTTTAAAATTGACGTCTTTTAATTTATATGCAATAATTATGTTAACACCTAAGGGCTTGTAGCTCAGTGGACTAGAGCGCGTGGCTACGAACCACGGTGTCGGAGGTTCGATTCCTCCCTAGCCCTCCATGGTGGTAAAAAATTTTTAAAAAATCAGGATGAAATCAACTCTTTTACATATTTTCACTAAAGTTTCAGGTTATATATTCCTTTACATTATCTGTCCGGCAATTTTTCCTATATTCTCTAGCTTCAACAATACAATATCTTTGTACTCGGTACTATCTGTTCATTGTGTTTGTCAACTTTTTTTATCTATAACCCAAACTCTAGTATCACATCCAAGAGGTACTGATGACTCTGGACCAAATTTAGAGTTGTTCGATTCAGATCTTGATCCAGTGATTGTTGTGCTTCTATACGTTTACTCGAGCTTACTTCTTATTAAAGCATGGCAATTGGCCCCTGGTTTTATGATTGGTCAAACATGTTTCGTACTTTGTCTGGAAATAATGTTACTTGAACTACTGCATATGAGGTTTCTTTTAACAACTAGTCGCCATAGTTTGGGATATGAAGATTTTAATAATTTAGAAATTATATTACAAAACGAAAAAAATAAAAAGTTGGATCTTTATAAAAATTATATGTTGCAATTAACAGCAATTATAGTAATTAGAAATTTACTAATATGGCAAGGTCTAATATAAACAATATTTTAATCTTGATTAGAATTATCTGATATTCTTGTCGATTAAGATCTCTAATTTTAAAAAGTTTGGAGTACGCGCAAGACTGATAAAATTAACAAATTCGAAATACTTATTAACAATCTCGTTAGAGCCAGAAAAAAAGTATCGCAAAAGATCTTTTTACTGAGCATTAGTTTTTATTAAAAAATTCAAAGGATTCTTTAACTAATTTAGAAATATCGGTTCACTATTAAAATCGCTCTCTCCTGTCGATTGTTTCATTTTTTTACTCATATTCTTATTTTTCTGTTAGAAAGACTTATGTATTCAATATATATTTATATATTGAATACATAAGTCTTTTAGTACCATTATTTTTTTAAATTTCTCATAAATTTTCATCTATATTTTCTGGGGGTCTCTTTTTCGGGGGTCGTACACCCACATGGTATAATATCGCTTCATCCAATCCCGGAAATCGACTTTCAATTCCAATTATTGCGCTTAAGACCATAGGCGTTATAATTAAACAACATACGATTGCTGTGTCAGCTTCCCAAAAGCAGCTTTTCAATAATCCATGTTCTGGTTGTAAATAAAGAATAAATTTAAAAAAGGTGTTGTACAAACCTAAAAGTATAGAAACAGAAACAGATTGTACGGCATGATAACGGATAAAAAATGTAAAATTATCACGATTTCTTCCTATACCATAAAATAAGAAGAAAAATGAACCAGTAAGGAAAAGTCCAAAAGTCAGACTCTGTAGATCCTCATACATAATTTTATGCAAAGTTTGAAACACAAAATTACAGGGCCAATAAGATGGATACAATGTGAAAAAGCTTTGACCATAACGGTTATAGACGTCTAATATTGGTAGACTGTAAAATCCAGCGCTATATAGTCTATCAAATGAAGTTACAATGAAATCATAACTGTCTTTCTTTGCCCAAGAACCCGTTAGATTAGCCGCATTCAACTTCTCTCTCAATAAGAAATTCTTACGCTGTGCATAAATATCAAAGATAAGGCAGCCAATAAAGATAAATGGCAACGCCTTGTAAAATAAATCAATATTGGCAGCGACTTTGTCTAACTCTAATTGCACATCCGGAAAATTTGAATAGAAATCGTCAACTCCTCTTGTTTGAAATTCTACTCTACATTGTTGCTGTATTAAAGATATTTTGATCTCATTTAATAGCTTCGGAATACGATTTAGGAGGGTAGAGAGCACGACCAAATTAATGAAATTAACGAAATATTTATTAATTTTGTTCAATATTCGTTCTAAGACGTTTGATAGAAAAGAAGCGAGCATGGTTACGGGTCCAATACCAATTCGTAACAAAATACCTAATGCCAGAATTATCAACACAAACACAATCCCGGCAATAACCAAAGTAAGCAATGTATCAGTAGGTTCGATCAAATTGGACATAATAGTTCCTTTGTTTAATTTTTTATTCTTAATTTCAATAATTTTTAACGAAAAACGAAGTGATACTATCAAAATTAAGATGGGCGGTACTGGATTTGAACCAGTGGCCATCTGCTTGTAAGGCAGATGCTCTACCACTGAGCTAACCGCCCAACATATTATTATTTTACAATATAATGAAACCTTTTGTAAAGATTGTTTTCATATTATTATTTTAATCCTGAGATTTAAACAAATCTCAGGATTAAAACCTAATTTTACAGATTACCTTGTTTTAATGCTAATAAAACAATTAAGTACCTGTTTTTTTGTATACATCTAACATATAAATACCTTAATGTTTCATTCTTGTTCGTTAGCTACACGAAGAAATTTAGAAGGTGCTCCTTTGAAACTTTTCTCTAATTTTAATCTTTTTTCTTTTCTATGGGCTATACTGTTTAATCCTTACATTTTTTTAATTAGAACACATTAATTTAATAGTGACTGTAGTTTAGAATAATTTGATAGAGACGAATCTCATCAAATTACTATCGATTTTGGACTTAACCAAATTCAAAAGTCAACTTTTCTTTTTTACTTCAACTAATTCAGAAATATTATAGTTCGATGAGTTTACTCCATTATAGTTTACACTATCAAAACGTACCGTTACACCATATCTTACACCACTATCATCAATTGAAGCGACTTTACCATTTTTTTTATACCAATAAGACTCAGGACGTAATATTTTTACCTGTGAACCGCGTTTAATAGCCATTTTTAATTTTTCTGTTACTTGACATAAGAAAAAGTATATACCTAAACTAGATATATTTGTTAAAAATTCTATTTAACTATTTTAAACTTTTCTACTAAAAATTTAAAAACTCTATATAGTTTATATTTGATTTATGAATCGTCTTTAAACGTGAGCTTTATCATATAACTTCTTAAATAATATAATTTAGACGACGAACTTTAGAAGATCGTTTCATTTCAATATTTTTGATTTTTGTAAAATGAATTGGAAAACATCTTTCAATTCCAATTCCTTGCATCACCCACCTCATTGACTTGTTTGGTTAGCACTGTTTTTTTGCTTATTACAACTCCTTCGTAACTTGAACCCTTGTTTTTTTACCTTCTTTTATCTCAACACTTAAGCTGACTGAATATTTAGAAATCTGTCTTTAGGATCTTTTTCTACGGTATCGAGAATTTTTTGATTACCTTTGTTCATTATCTTTTTTCTAAGTGTAATAAAATGATATTATAGCTATTTGATAATGTATTAAAATATTGCTTTCACTTATAAAAAAATGAAATAAGTTAGACAGAAAAGAAGACACGTTTAATAGTAACTAGATCTCTAAATTAGTTGAAGTAAAGTATTTTAAAATTTTTAATTAAAAAACAGCTCAAAAAAATTATTTATTTACTTTTTGTTAAAAGTGATGGTAGGAGGTGTCTCTCTTCATCTTGGAGCATTAGTGTCTTTAATAACACTTTACAAACTTTGTAAATTTATAGATCTATTATACTTAATCCAGAACTTTTAAGGAGTACCAGACTTAATCACGATATAGACAATCAAATACAAAGAATTAAGAATTTCTATTGAAATTTACCGGTAAATAGGTGAATGAATAACTATCGATATTAATGTGATAACAATTGTTAATAAAAGGATTAATGCGGCTGATGTTAATTGACCTGTAATTTGAAAATTCATATCTTATATTGCTCTGTTATCTCTTTACTAAGTCTCCTTTATTCGACTAGGTTAATAATACAGTGATTTCAAAAAAGTAAAATTTAGTTTAACTTAAATTTTTCGATATTGTAAATTTTAGTCAATGGTTAAAACTAGTCTTCAGATCAAAACCGTTTCTCTATCAAGTTAAAGTAAAAAATAGAATGTTCAGTAAAATGATTTTAATAAAATTAGATTAGCGAATTAAAAACACTTAATAATAAATTCCCCTCTTGTTTTTTTAGAATCGCTTTTATCTTAAGTAATCTTTTTAACCCTTTAGAATTATAAATTAAACATAGCATTTAAAATCCCCAATAGTATAAATAATAAAGTGACAAAAAGAAGAACCGTTAATATTTTATTTAAATTACTTTTTTGCTTGTTGTAGAACAGGACTTAATAAAATAAAAACTAGACCAAGTAAACTAGTAATAAAAAACCGTGGAATTGACCTACATTCTTCCAAAATAAAAGGATATTAATAAAAAAATAATTTAAACTTAGTTGAAAGAGAAATTATGATCGTTTAAGTTTTAATAACTTATAAAGACGAACCTAGACCAGAATATGCACCATAAAAAAAAAACACTGAGCACTAAAACAGCTAAATCTCCAACAAGTCTCGTCTTCCTGATAAAAAATATGTTTGACATATATAAAGTATTTACATATATATATATATTATTATTATCAAACATAACCGAACACGGTATATTGCCAAGAAGATATAAGTGAATAGCCAGTACATAACGAAAATGCATTTTTTTAGAATTATAAATAAAACATATCTCTTTAGACATTTTTCCCTTTAGATTAAAAGTACTCTTATGCGGTATCAAATTTAAACCAGTGGCTATCTGCTTGTAAGGTAGATGCCCTCGCTGAGCCATTACTCACATTATATTGAAACTTTTGTAAAGATTGTTTTCATATTATTATTTTAATCCTGAGATTTAAATAAATCTCAGGATTAAAACCTAATTTTACAGATTACCTTGTTTTAATGCTAATAAAACAATAACAATTGGTCCTGATAAAAGGATTAATGCGGCTGAGGCTAATTGACCTATAATTTGAAAATTCATATCTTATATTGCTCTGTTATCTCTTTACTAAGTCTCTTTTATTCTACTAGGTTAATGATACAATAGTTTGTATAAAAGTAAAATTTAGTTTAACTTAAATTTTTCGATATTTTAAATTTTAGTCAATGGTTAAAACTAGGCTTCAGAATCAAAACCGTTTCTTTACCAAGTTAAAGAAAAAAAATAGAATGTTCAGTAAAATGATTTTAATAAAATTAGATTAGCGAATTAAAAACACTTAATAATAAATTCCCTGTGTTTTTTAGAATGGCTTTTATCTCAAGTAATCTTTTTAACCCTTTAGAATTATAAATTAAACATAGCATTTAAAATCCCCAATAGTATAAATAATAAAGTGACAAAAAGAAGAACCGTTAATATTTTGTTTAAATTACTTTTTTTTGCTTGTTGTAGAACAGGACTTAATAAAATAAAAACTAGACCAAGTAAACTAGTAATAAAAAACCGTGGAAATTGACCTACATTCTTCCAAAATAAAAGCATATTAATAAAAAAAACAATTTAAACTTAGTTGAAAGAGAAATTTTTTTGTTTTCCTATGATACGTTTAAGTTTTAATAACTTATAAAGACGAACCTAGACCAGAATAAGCACCATAAAAAAAAACACTGAGCATAGCTAAAACAGCTAAACCTCCAACAAGGCCTACAAGCCAAAGAGGCACACGACCAGTACCAGCCATAACAATCTCCTAAATATAATTAATTTAATTAAAAAAGTAACTTGAAAACAAAACAGCTAAAACGAAAATAAGTAGAAGTCCCCAATAAAGAGATGTACGACTTAATTCAACAGGTAATCGATTTGGATTTGGTCCTGACATGAATATTTCTCCTAACGTTGAATGAACTGCATCGATGTAATAGCTCCTAAAAAGAAAACAGTCGGAACTGCTAAAGCATGGATAGTTAACCAACGAAATGTAAATATTGGATAAGCTATTGGTTGATTTTTATTATTTTCCATAAATATGATTAATTTTTCTTTTATAAGCCTTTAGTTAGCTCTTCTAATTCTTCTTTAACACTAAAACGATCATTAACTAAAGGAACTTGTTGACGATCCTGTGTAAAGTATTCGTTTGGGCGTGGTGTTCCAAATACATCATAGGCTAAACCAGTAGCAATGAAAAGAAAACCAGAGACGAATAATGAGGGTATTGTAATACTATGTATAATCCAATAACGAATACTAGTAATAATATCTGAGAATGGGCGTTCTCCCGTCGATCCACCTGACATAATAATTTATTTCTTTATTTAAATTTTTATTTTGCACTCCAAACTCTAATCATATTATATGCAAAAATGAATAATATAATGTAATAAAAGTAGACATTTAATTATTGATCCTAATATAAGACCGGAAATAAGATTGGAACATATGATCTATAAAATTTGAGAATTTAGATAAAAAATAGTCAAAATATTAAAATATTATAATAACAATATAAAAAAATGAAAACCTATAATCATTAGGAAATATTCTTGACTAAGAGAAACAGCTATGATATCGTTTTGTTACACTTAGAAAAAAGATAATGAACAAAGGTAATCAGAAAATTCTCGATACCGTAGAAAAAACATACCTAAAGACAGATTTACCAAATATTCGCGTTGGGGATACAGTCAGATTAGGTGTTGAGATAAGAGAAGGTGAAAAAACAAGGGTTCAAGCTTACGAAGGAGTTGTAATAAGTCAAAAGAACAGTGGCTTAAGCCAAACAATTACAGTGAGACGGGTGATGCAAGGAATTGGAATTGAAAGATGTTTTCCAATTCATTCTACAAAAATCAAAAATATTGAAATAAAACGCTCTTCTAAAGTTCGTCGTTCTAAATTATATTATTTAAGAGGTTTATCTGGTAAAGCTACACGTTTAAAACAACGTTTTACATAAAGATTAAAATAATATCGACTTTATCTTAGACTATTATTATAAACTATTATAACAAAACTCACAAGAATCGAATTTTTAAATTTAATTATATATTATTTTATAAAATCGCTGGAATTAATTACATAATTTTGCATATAACTTCTATTGATTTTAGTAAAGAGCACTAGCAATAAAAGCTAGTGCTTGCCTAGAAAATAAACAAACGTAATTAGAGATCAATAAATTTAAACAAAATGTAACAATTCTCTGATTTATAAAATTTGAAAATATAGAGAAAATATAAAGTATTATCAAATAACATCAGAGCTTGACTTTCAAGTAAAAATAACATTTCTGAGTGTAGAAGAAAGATCTTTAATCATTGACGGATCAAGAAATTGAAGATACTAATCATCGAAAATATTGAATAAAATACATTTCATTTATTATTTAAAAGTATATCGATACTTATCGAGGTAAATGATTGGGTTTAAAAATAAAATATTTTTTATCATTCTTGCTAAACTACAATTCTATTAATCTTTGATTTTTGTAAATAGATAGATTTTAATCGACTAAGAAAAATTCATTTTTCACTTTAGTTTCTTTCACAATTCGTCTACTATCACTGTAGTGGGTTGCTAACTCAATGGTAGAGTACTCGGCTTTTAACCGATAAGTTCTGGGTTCGAGTCCCAGGCAGCCTAATGCAATTTTCGACTCAGTGAATAATTCTATCGTATTTTATAGATCTTTTTCTTTTGTTATAATCTTTTTCAAATTTAGAGATTCAAGTGTTTAGTTTGTTTTTTATGAAAAAATTTAAATATACGAATTATTTAAAATTGTTTATAATCTACTTAAAGGTCATTAATTTACTGTTTATAAAAAAAATATTTATGATAACGATTTTAGTTTCTAAATTGCCAGACGCTTATGTTATTTTTAGCCCAGTTGTAGATGTTTTACCAGCAATTCCATTTTTCTTTTTATTATTAGCTTTTGTTTGGCAAGCCTCAGTAGGTTTCCGTTAAAGTTTTTTTATCTTACATTAAAAAAGAAATCGCGTTCTTTATTTCATAGAAAGATTTAATTTAAAAAATGTAAGATAAAAGATTAATATGGTGTAGAGTTAGAAACTCTATAATCTTAATTTCTATACCATATTAACAAATATCAAATATAAAAATTATTAGTATAAAGAGTCAAGTAGAGTTGAATATATGTGCAAAGAAGAAAGTGAGGTATAGTTCATTTTCAACTTTTTCTAAATTCTTATCTGCTAATATTCCACTCAAGCTGATAAAACATAGTATTGAGCAACTTTTGTAGGAAGTTAAGTTTAACAAACCTTCAAACCGCTGTGAAGAAAAGTAAATGTCAATATTGATCTAAGATACTTTATATAAATTCAGTATCAAAAAAAATTAGCTTCTGCAAGCATCGAAAGACTTTCGATAATTTTTGCTATATAGGATCATTTTAAATATTGAAGATACCAATACAAATAACATGTTTTTTAACTCCTATAGAATTTTGAGAGATGAAGATAAGATCTCCCTTTTTTGATGTTACTCCTAAGTACTGTAATTTTAGACTTATCATATTTTTTTGTATTTTTTAATTTAGATGTTTTCTTTCAGAATTCGACTTTATTTTTTGAATATGTTAAAAGATTAGTAAAAAAATTTCTTGTGCAAACAAAAAATGTAATATGAGAAACACTATATGTTTTTATCTGTATTTTAAAATTTGATTATTAGACATTCGACGTATTCTCTGTTTATTCTTATTGTTTTATTCAGAGTTTCTAAGTTTCTTTCTTAATCCATAGTTGATGTTATGTAGTTATGTAATTATATCAGCTCATTTTCCAGAGGTTGTATATATAATGTGAAATCATGTTAATTCGAAAGTTGTGTGATTTAATATGACAAATTTGATTAATATCCCAATATTTTAAGTTTTGGTCTATATGAGTAAATGTTTTTCACATTAGTTTATCTTTTCTAAATAAATATTTAAATTTATATTTAATAAATCACATCGTATTGTATTTTCATTTTAATTAAATCTAATATACATGAATGTGTCTTTTTGTGAAATGCACAACTTGCTGAGTTTTATCAGTATATTTCTCTCTTGTAAAAATCGTATTTTATTGAGCCTAAGTAAGTCTAAAATAAGATTATACGTAATTTTTAATAATACTTTTTTTAATTACATTCTAAATATCCTATTGTAGCTTTCTCATTTACAAAAACTCAACAATTTAGATCACCTCTTAAAGATCGGTCTTTTTTTGTAATAAAATATTGATTTTCTCATTATAGATCAAAGTTCTGTAAGTTGCTAAGAGTCGGATATCTTCTCATCTATTTATACTTTTTCGTCAATTCTTTAAGCTAGATAGATAATCAAAAGTTTTCACTCTTCACGTTAACAATCAAGCGTATCTTATTTTGATTTTATATTCCTACGTCCCACCATAGGCGATAAGAGATTCCCTTGGATTTCTTCTTGATTTTGTGTGGGCTTCTTAATATTTTTTACTACAAATTAAAAACTTTTCAATACACGTTAACTTAAAATTGATTTCAATTTGATAAAATAACTTTCCTTGAAAAGTTCTTATTGACTTTATCCTTTAAAAGCGATCCTAGGGTTCTTGTTCTCTGACCCTCTTGTTAATAAACTGAGTGTGCTCTGATTTGTCTAGATAACAATCTTGTTATTGATTTTTCTCAATAGTCTATAAACTTTTGATTATATCCGAAAGTTTCATCTAAATATAGAAACAATAATTTTAGGCGAGATACACTCAAATAGAAAAATCATAAATTGTTTTACCTTCAGATCAACTTATAAAAAAATATTTTTTATATTTGTTTATAATTATGGTTAGCTAAAATATTACCATAATGAATTTCTATAATTTTATTTGTTTTAATAAACTTTAAAATTGATCGTATAAAAAATAACGTTCTAAATTATTAGTTATTTTCTACCTCATGTTAAAAATTGGCGTTACTTTTTATACCATCTTAGTACTTTTTCATCATGGATTCAATACAAGACCTTTTTTGTGAGATCGTTTAGCGATATTCTTCTCGCTCTAGAAATTTAGCTTCCCCAAATTGTTCTTTCTGAATGGCTGATTTTTTTCGACGATATCCTTGATGGCGCGTTCTATTATCTAATTCAACGCGATTACGTGTTTCCATCAATTCAAGCGTTATAACGCAAAATAAAAAGACTAGTACACCTTGTGTGAAGATCAGCATTTGATCTAGCCTAAAACCTTGCAATAAAATTCCTATAGTGTAAGGTATACCTAAAAAAATAGTAAACTCATCGGATTTACCTGTCAACGCGTATTGTTCGTTTTCCCTAATTGTTTTCATATACGCTAATACAATCCAAACAGTACCTGCTAATAACCAGTAATTACGCGGAATAACGTTAAATGACATATATACTTTCTCCTTTAAAAAGATTTAAATTGTAATTGTAGAATACTTAACTTGAGCCTATTCTTAGAGTAGGCCGAGTTGGATTTGAACCAACGTAGGCACAGCCAGCGGATTTACAATCCGCCCCCTTTAACCACTCGGGCACCGACCCTTTAATTACCCTAAGCGGGTAACGCGATTCGAACGCGCGACATCGACCTTGGCAAGGTCACGCTCTACCACTGAGCTATACCCGCTATTAGACTCATATTTTATTATGGCATAAAATGCTCATAATTTCAACATAAATTTACATCTTTCGCTAAACTGGGGTAGTAGGACTTGAACCTACGAATGGCGGAGTCAAAGTCCGATGCCTTACCACTTGGCTATACCCCAAGTATAATACAAGATATAATAATCATTATCTAATGTCAAAATTCATAAAGTTCTTTGAAAGAATCTATCTCTGGTTTTCATTTTCTAAAGAAATAAACTTAAGAAATAAAAGACGCAAGTTTAATTGAGCGCGGTTTGTTTCTGCACTAACAAAAATTTTTTTCTGGGCGTTAAGTATCCAAAATTGGGTATATGAAATATAACTGATTAAAGTACTTATCATTAACATACCAAAACCTGAGTAAATTATTTTTATACCAGGATCTGCTTTAATTTGAAGTCCCGTTTCTGTTATTATTTCAATTATTTGAAATGATTTATCTAATAAAAGTATTTCATTTATATTTATTTCTCCTATAAAGTTACCCAATGTGTTGTAAACTAAAAAGTTTCCTTCTAAATTTTTTAGGATTAAGAATAAACCTGTATCATTTACAAAAGGTATCCATGAGCTCCATAAGTTTTTTGCATTTGTAAATGGCCCTAGAGGTAATTGGTAGATTTGATTCTCTATTTTACATCGTAAACCAATGACGTTCCAATCAGTCTGGTAAATAGTTAAGCTTTTAAAATGTAAAGGAAAGTTAACAGAAATGGTTTTTCTTATTAGCTCATTACCTTGTGAACTTAAGACAGATAAATCACTATAAAACTGTTTTACTTGATCTTCTTTTGTATATTCAATCCAAAAATCATTCATTCTTAATGGAATATCTGGAACTTCACTAAAAATACTGACATTATTCGTATTTTGTATATGAAAAATTTCACCTTTAGTTATTAATTCTTGGCTACTAAAACCCCCTAATGCAGCTATCATACTTCCGCTTAAGATTAAAAGTAAACTCACATGTACGATTATCGGAGCAAATCGACCTAAGATACCTTTGTAAGCATAAATTTTAATATTTTGCTGAAAAATAGTGTGACCCGTGTTTTGTAAAAATTTTAGTAAGTCTAAAAAACTTTGTTTATTAATACTAGAAGTTAATTTTTGTTTCTTAAATTGACGTGGTTTTGATTGAAAAAAGCATCTACGTGCTATTTTTAGAGTCGGGAACTGTTGAAAAAAGGTACAACTGATTAAACATATACCTAATAAAATTAATGACGTTATATACCACCAAGTTTGATAGACATGATCTAAGCCTAATGTTAGAAATATGCTCCAATAAAAAGTGTTGGCATAATTAATTTTATAAAATTCAACTGATTGGCCTTGTTCAATAACTGTCCCAATAATACTAAAAAGGGCAATGATCAAGAGTAAGCTTATCGCAAGCTTTAGACTCGTAAAATAACGGAATACTGAAAAATTCATAATAGTGTGTTCTTTTTAAGATGCTAATCTAACCTTTCCCGATAAAGCCCACTCTTGTAACTCTTGTATTTGTTTAATATCTACCTGAGAAATTGGTATAATTTGTTTTAAACCGATAATAATATCTTCATCTATAAAATCCCTTCTCTCATTAAATGCAATAAACATACCTTCAATAATTCCTTGTTCTATTTCTGCTCCTGAAAAACCTTCGGACTTCTGACTCAAAAGTATGGTATTAAAATCACCTAGTTTTTCCGGTCTTAATCGTTTCAATAATACTTCGAATATTTGTTGTCTTTCATCTGAATCGGGTAAATTTACAAAAAATATTTCATCAAACCTTCCTTTTCTGATAATTTCTAGAGGTAATGTTTTAAAATTATTTGCTGTTGCTACAACAAAGACAGGACTTGTCTTTTCTGATAACCAAGTTATAAACGTACCGAATACTCGGCTAGTTGTCCCAGAATCATTACTTGTATTTTGTGTGGAAAAAGCTTTATCAATTTCATCTATCCATAATATACAAGGAGCTAATGCTTCAGCAATATCGATCATTTGTCGAACTCTACTTTCTGATTCACCTACAATACCAGCGAATAATCTTCCTACATCAAGCCGTAATAATGGGAGTTTCCAATCATTTGCAATTGCTTTTACTGTAATAGATTTTCCTGTACCTTGTATACCACCGATTAATAAACCTTTCGGAGAAGGTAACCCGTAATTTTCTGCCTTTTCACTAAATGCACCTTTTCTTCTAAGTAACCATTCTTTTAAATTTTTTAAGCCACCAATATCATTTAGATAGATTTGACTTGATTCAAACTCTAGAATTTCGGTTTGACTTATTATTTGTCGTTTTTCTGTTAATATTAAATTAATTGTCTCTTTATTAATTTTAGAATATTTAGCTATTGATTTTGACAGTGCTCTTCGGATACGTTCAATAGATAAGCCTTGGCAGGATAGTGCTAAGACTTCAATAAATTCAAGATCCAAGGTTTGGTCTAAGGATGTAAATAAGCGTTTCAGTTCACTTTTGATTTCCGTCAATGTAGGTAATTTGAATTCTGTAATAGTAATTAAATCCCTTAATTCACTTGGTACATTAACTTCTGTTGCTGTGATAATTAAAGTTTTGGGCTGAGTCTTTAAAATTCTCCCCAAGTTCTTTATTTTACGAGCGACGGATATATCACTTAAAAATTTGTTGAAATCCTTCAATATGAAGATTGCTGCGGTCTCTGCAGTTACCTTTTCTATTAAATCCAGGGCTTGCAATGGATTCTTCGATGCAAACCCCTTTATATTTGGGTTATTAGTGTAGCCTTCAACAAAATCCCATGTATAAATAGCTCTTTCAGGTAATTTATGTAAGGATCTACGTATAGAATACTCGAGTCTATCTTCTTCAAAACTATAAATATATAGTATCGGGTATCTAGCGTTTAATAATAAAATAAACTCTTCGGAGAAATTCATAATAAACTTTGAAGAGAATTAATGGCTTAGCCTTAAGCGACCTTTTTTACGGCGAAGTTTTATGATTTTCTTACCTTTACTATTTCTCATACGTGCTCTAAATCCAGATACTTTCACTGCTTTCCTATTTGTACCACCTAACGTTCTTTTAGTCATAATTAATCCTTAGTGGTTTTAAACTCTATACAAAACTTGATTTTAGCATATTATATACTGAATTGTATTTGATTTCACGTGTAGTTTCAATAAATAAATTAAAAGCTTCATTTTTATACTCTGTTAATGGGTCTAATTGTCCATAACTTCTCCAACCAATTGAGTCACGTAATATATCTATCTTTTCTAAGTGGGTTTTCCAAGCTAAATCTATTTGATTTAGCAATAAAGATTTTTCTAATAAACGGATTAAACCTGGTGTGTACATTTCAAATTCAATTTCTTTTATATCGTAACTTAGCCAAAATTGGTTACAAAATAGACGGTATAAATCTTTAAGTTTTAATTCTTTTGCTTGTGTAAAACTAACAATAACGTAAGGAACATTTAAAATATAAGATATCTCTTTATTTAGTTTATCAAATTCTTTATCGGGAGAGTTCTTTTTCATCGTCATTCGTTTAAGTTCTTGCACTAAACTTCCTATTAAATCCTCTCCATAAAAAATTAGTTCAGCACGAACACTTCTGAATCCGAGTATTAGTTTTCGTTCATTAAATATGGCTTTTCGTTGAATGTTTACTATTTCATCATAGTCTGATAATCGTTTTCTTGTATCATAGTATTGTGATTCAACTTTTTCTTGCGCTGAATTCAAACTCTTTGATAAAAAATTACCTTGTAATGGATTATCATTATCTAGTTGAAATTGATTCATTAAATTCTTTATATTTGATCCACCAAAGATTCTAATTATATCATCGTCTAAGCTAAGAAAGAAACGTGAACGACCTGGATCACCTTGTCTACCAGCTCGACCACGTAATTGGTTATCTATACGTTGTGATTCATGTCGTTCTGTTCCAATTACGTATAATCCACCAGATTTAATGATTCTTTGTTTTTCATTATCACATTCAATTTTATAAATATTATAATAATATTTATATAAATCATGAACGAGATTATGAATTAGATCTGTCTTATCGATAAAACCATTTTCAATAATATTTATCAGAGTTTTCTCGGTTGTTAATCTATTCCAATATTTTAACATTTGGATACGTTTAATTGCTATTCCATTTTCGGCAATATATTTTAGAAGTGTTTTGACATCATGCAGATCTTCTATGTTTTTAATTTTTTTTACATTTTTATTCTTAAATAATGTTTTATATAGCTCAGAAGAGTCGTTAATGTTAAATTTTGATAATAAGTTTATAATACGTTGACGTGATTTAAAATCCGGATTACCTCCCAGCATTATATCTGTGCCACGCCCAGCCATATTTGTTGAAACTGTTATGTTATAAGAGCATCCTGCTTGTGCTATAATCTTTGCTTCACTTTTTAAATTCTCAGGTTTTGCATTTAATAACTGGTATGGTAATTTCCGTTCATCTAATAATTGTGCAATTAATTCTGATTTTTCAATATCTGTTGTTCCTATTAATATAGGACAACCTGTTGAATATACGTTTTCGCATTCTTTTATTACCGCTTTCCATTTTGCTAATTCGTCTCTGTAAACAAGGTCAGAAAAATCTTTTCGAACCATTGGTTTTGCTGTCGGTAAAACTTCAACATTAAGTCCATAAATTTTCTCTAATTCTACTTCTGCAGTTTTTGCAGTTCCAGTCATACCTGATAATTTTGGGTATAGAAGGAAAAAGTTTTGGTATGTAATAGATGCTAGTGTTTCTGAACCTTCAAGAATAGGGACATTTTCTTTTGCCTCTACTGCTTGGTGTAAGCCATCACTCCATCTTCGATCTTCCATTATACGTCCCGTAAACTCATCCACTATTAAAATTTCATTATTTTTGACAATATAATTTGAATCTATTGTGAACAAAACACGAACTTTTACTGCATTTAAGATATAAGGTATCCATGGATCTTTAGGGTCGTATAGGTTTTGTATATTTAGAAAAGTCTGTACCTGAGAGATTCCTTTACTTGTTAAAGTTATATTCTTATTTCTTTCATCAACTTCGTAATGAATTGTTTTTTCTAAGTAATTAGCAATTTCATCAGCAACTACATATTTCTCAACAGGTGTTTTTGATGTACCTGAAATGATTAAAGGTGTTCTTGCTTCATCGATCAAGATAGAGTCTACTTCATCAATTATACAATAATTAAATGGTCGCTGAACTAATTCTGAAGGTTCAATCGCCATATTATCTCTCAAATAATCGAAAGCAAGTTCACTGTTTGTTAGATATGTTATATCTGAAGCATAGCTCTTTTTTCTCTCCATCGGTGTCATATTTTCATTTACTAAACCAACGGAAAGTCCAAGGAATCTGTATAATTGGCTCATCCAATGTTGATCGCGTTGTGCTAAATACTCGTTTGAAGTTACAACATGTACGCCTCTTAAGGATAAAGCGTTTAGGCAAACAGGTAATGTTGCAACTAATGTTTTTCCTTCTCCTGTTTTCATTTCTACTATTTTCCCTTTATGTAATTTTAATCCACCAAGGAGTTGAGTATCAAAATGTTTTAACCCGAGTGTACGCCAACTCGCTTCTCGAGTTAATGCAAAAGATTTCTCTAATACGTTGTCAAGTGATGCTTCTTTTTTTGCTTGAAGTAAAAGTTTCAACATTTCTTCGCGAATTTCAATGTCACTGAGTATTTTTATACTTTGCTCTAAGTTATTGATATTGACTATTTCTTGACTTCGGATTATTTGTTTTGTCTTATTGGGGTTAAAAAATTTTAACATGTTTTTAATTTATTTAAATGTACTTTTTAAACTCTAAAATTTCGGGGGTATAAAATATTGTAGCATAAAATCAGTTTAAAATTACTCTTTAATGGAATTTCTAATTTATGAAGCTTAATTTTATTTAATTATAGCTGGTGAAGGGACTTGAACCCCCGACCTACTGATTACAAATCAGTTGCTCTACCAATTGAGCTACACCAGCTTTCTTTGCTACTAATATACTAGAAAGTATTTTTTATTTCAATTATTTTAAAATAAAAAAATTAGTATAGCTATTATAGTAACTTTGGTTTATACTACTTATAAACTTATATTGAAATATATATATATAGATTATATATATATATATATATTTATGAAATATGAGAGTTTCTATTTTCCAAAAAGGAAAGTTATATGACTGTTAGTCCAAACGAACGTGAAACTAAAGTAAAAGTTTTAGTTGATCGTAATGTTGTTGATACAAATTTTGAAAAATGGGCAAAACCTGGCCATTTTTCAAGAACGTTAGCTAAAGGTCCCAAAACCACTACTTGGATTTGGAATCTACATGCTGATGCGCATGATTTCGATAACCAAACAAGTTCGTTAGAAGATATTTCTAGAAAAATCTTCAGTGCACATTTTGGTCAATTATCTTTAATTTTTTTATGGATTAGTGGAATGCATTTCCATGGTGCATACTTCTCTAATTATTCAGCTTGGTTAACAAATCCACTAGCTATAAAACCAAGTGCCCAAGTTGTTTGGCCTATTGTTGGTCAAGAAATCCTAAATGGTGATATGGGGGGTAATTTCTCAGGTGTTCAAATTACATCTGGATTCTTCCAAATTTGGCGTGCTGAAGGAATTACTAGTGAGGTTGAATTATATTGGACAGCTCTAGGCGGCTTATTTATGTCGGCATTAATGATGTTTGCAGGTTGGTTCCATTATCATAAAGCTGCACCTAAATTAGAATGGTTCCAAAATGCTGAGTCTATGATGAATCATCATTTAGCCGGTCTATTAGGTTTAGGTTGTTTATCATGGTCAGGTCATCAAATTCATATTGCAGCACCTATAAACAAGTTATTAGATGCAGGTGTAACACCACAAGAAATTCCATTACCACATGAGTTCTTGATCAATCGAGAATTAATGGCACAATTATACCCAAGTTTTTCTAAAGGTTTAGCGCCTTTCTTTGGTTTACATTGGAATGAATACTCTGACTTTTTAACTTTTAAGGGTGGTTTAAATCCAGTTACTGGTGGACTTTGGTTAACTGACATTGCGCACCATCATTTAGCCTTAGCCGTTTTATTTATTGTGGCTGGTCACATGTACCGTACTAATTGGGGTATTGGTCACAGTATGAGAGAAATCTTAGAGGCTCATAAAGGGCCTTTCACTGGCGAAGGTCATAAAGGCTTATATGAAGTTTTAACAACATCATGGCATGCTCAATTAGCAATCAATCTAGCTATGGTTGGTTCTCTTAGTATTATTGTAGCACACCATATGTATGCTATGCCTCCTTATCCTTATATTGCTACTGATTATCCTACACAATTGTCATTATTTACACATCATATGTGGATTGGTGGTTTTTGTGTCGTAGGGGCTGCTGCACATGGTGCAATCTTTATGGTTCGTGACTATAACCCTTCAGCGAATTATAATAATCTACTAGATCGTGTTGTACGTCATCGTGATGCTATTATTTCACATTTAAACTGGGTATGTATTTTTTTAGGTACACACAGTTTTGGATTATATGTACACAACGATACTATGCGCGCTTTAGGTCGTTCACAAGATATGTTTTCTGATAAAGCCATTCAATTACAACCGGTATTTGCACAGTGGATTCAGAATACGCACCTTGCGGCCCCAGGTAATACCGCACCTAATGCATTAGCAACAGCCAGTTATGCTTTTGGTGGTGATATTGTTTCGGTTGGTTCAAAGATCGCTATGATGCCTATTAAATTAGGTACAGCTGATTTTATGGTCCATCATATTCATGCTTTCACTATTCACGTAACGGTTCTAATTTTACTGAAGGGAGTACTTTATGCACGTAGTTCAAAACTTATTCCAGATAAAGTTAATTTAGGTTTCCGTTTCCCTTGTGATGGACCAGGTCGTGGTGGGACATGTCAGTCTTCATCTTGGGATCATGTATTTTTAGGTTTATTCTGGATGGTGCGACCCGTTGATAACGTAAAATTTGCAACTGCAAATATATAAGGTTATCCTATTCACTATTTATTAACGATCAAAATCACATTAATCATAACTAATCTGTAAGGAGAATCTATAATGAGAAGATTTTTAGAGGAATTTTTTTGGGGATTCATGGGAGGGTTTTTTTGATCCTAACCTACCAATCCGCCGTTATCGGTGTTTGTAAGGACATCGCTATAGGTTGACGGGAACTATCTCCAGACAACGTTGATGCTCTAAGACATTGCTGTTTTTATGTAGCAATTGCAAAGAGTTGATCATCTCTACGGGGCAAAGATTAGTTGTGCCGTAGTGCTCTGCTGTGCACCAGCTGCAATCCCGGAGCTCACAAAGTTTCTTTATAATTGCTTGTGCCCTTGCGTGGTCTACAGATTCTAAGTTTAAAGTGGTAGTTTAAATCTAAGATGAAAAGAAATTTTTCTTTTCATCTTAGAAAATTGATTTAATAATAATAATAAAGAATATAAACTACTTTTAAATAGGGTTAAATTCCCTCGAGGCGCCTGTTGCCTCGCCCTGGTATCTTACCAACTATGACGAGGGTCATACTTTGGGTTTAGCAAAGATATTAGGTATTCTTCTATGGTTAAAAGTTGTTTACTTTTCATGGAAAAGTATGTATTTAAGCATGATATATCGAAATAAGAAAGTCAGTGGCTTTAGGTTAGATATTAAATTTGATGGCAGTTCGTACCTCTGGTATTAAACCCGCCTCAAATACCCTTAAACGTTTAATATTCGTCCATATTAAAACGACAGGAAGTAGCGGATTACCGCGAAATGGGATCGTGTAATGTACAGGCCTAAAGAAGAAATGATATTTAATTGTGGAACGGTGGAAAGCGGATAGCAAGGCCTTACAAGGCGGGTACCTAGCTCATATTAGCTATTCGTGAGGGACCTTTGGGAGAAAGCACGCCAATTTATTTTAAACAATGATAAATTGGATACGCCAACGCCCAGAGGGTCTAAGAGAATTAATGTTTTAAATTTATAGAGGTACATATGAGCATTCCAGCGTGGAAGGATATCAATTGGTCATTGACCGATAAAAGAATCCTCCGATACCAAACTAGAATTTATAAAGCAGCCAGAGATGGTAACATCTCAAAGGTAAAGTGTTTACAAAAGCGTCTCCTGAAAAGTCCGGATGCTAAATTAATTGCAGTAAGGCGGGTAACGACCTTAAACAAAGGTAAAACGACTCCAGGAATCGATGGACAAATATACGTTACGGATATAGAAAAGATAAAATTAGTAAAGCGATTGAGGTTGGATGGTAAAGCGTTACCTATCCGTCGTGCATATATCCCGAAACCGGGTAAAACAGAGAAAAGGCCCCTTGGTATTCCCACAGTGGGAGATAGAGCAAAACAAGCCTTATGTAAACTTGCTCTTGAACCTGAATGGGAAGCTCGTTTTGAAATTAACTCATATGGGTCTCGCCCAGGTCGTAATTGTCAAGATGCCATGGAAGCTATTTTCACCTCTCTTCGGAATCATTCAAATGATAAAGGGTATCATAAATATGTTCTAGATGCTGATATATCCAAATGTTTTGATCAAATTGATCACACGTATCTTTTAAAGAAACTTAATACTCTTCCCGAAATGGAAGCTCAGGTTAAAGCGTGGTTGAAAGCAGGCATTATGGAAGAATTTTCAAAAACAAAACAATGGAACGATATCTCAGAAAATCAAAAAGGAACTCCGCAAGGTGGCATTATATCTCCGCTTTTATCTAATATTACTCTCCACGGAATGGAAGAACACATGAAAGATTGGATTTGTACAAAACCTTCGTTTGCGAAAACGAACAAGTATAGCAAAATCGCGAAACGCAAATCATTGTCGATAATTCGCTACGTAGATAATTTTGTGATAATTCATAAAGATGAAAACATTATTCGCGAAGCAAAAGCAGAAATATCAAAGTGGTTATGGGACGGTCCCCGTCTTGTGCTCAGTGAAGAGAAAACTGCGATACGCAACACAAATAAAAGTTTCGACTTTCTCGGATTTACATGTATAACCATAACAAGGGGCAGTAGTACTAGAGCTAAAATATATCCTAGTAGATTATCCCAAGCGAGACTACTTTTAAAAGTTCGACAAATTGTTATAAATAATCGTAACGCTTCTAGTTATAACCTGATTAATTTACTTCGTCCTGTTATTATAGGATGGGCAAACTATTTTCGCTTCAGCGAATGTTCTTCCATCTTTAGTAAACTTACACACCTTATCTTTCAAAAGCTTCGTGCTTGGGTATTTCGTAGAGATACCCGTAATGGAAAGAAAGAGGTGAAACAAAGGTATTTCCCTAGTAATAAAACTTATTTATTCGATGGTACAAAACACCAAGATAATTGGGTTTTACATGGAAAACAACTAGGTAAATCAGGAATAGGAAAAGAAAATTGGCTTCCTCATCTTTCATGGGTCAAATCAAGAAAATGGGTAAAAATACTAGGAGATTACTCGCCGTACAACGGAGATAATTTATATTGGGGAAAACGAACAATCAATAAAGGAACTTGGAACATTCGACAACGAAAGCTGATCAAATCGCAAAAAGGGTGTTGCCCATACTGCAAAACCCCATTCTTAATTGATTCAGTCGTGGAAGTCGATCATATTATTCCAAGTTCTAAAGGTGGTAAAGACGTATATTCAAATCTTCAGCTTCTTCATAAACACTGCCACATCTTAAAAACTCGGGAAGATAATGTATTTAAAAAGAATTATCAACCGATTCAGAAGATTGTGAAAACGCAGACATAATATCTCTTAGGCAGGAGCCGGATGAGGTGAAAATCTCACGTCCGGATCTGTCGACGGGGGCCAAGGTAACAAGGCCTCTAGTTTAACTATAATTCTATCTCTGTTGTTATTTTCCATTTTAGTTGGAAAATGCAATCTGATGTTTGGGGGACAATTAGTCCAGAAGGGGCCGTGTCTCATATAACTGGTGGAAACTTTGCGAATAGTGCAATCACAATTAATGGTTGGCTTCGTGATTTCCTTTGGTCTCAAGCTTCACAGGTAATTCAATCTTATGGTTCAGCCGTTTCGGCTTATGGTCTTATTTTTCTAGGTGCTCACTTTATTTGGGCCTTTAGTTTAATGTTTTTATTTAGTGGTCGAGGCTATTGGCAAGAATTGATTGAATCAATTGTTTGGGCCCATAATAAAATTAAAGTTGCTCCTTCAATTCAACCTCGTGCACTTAGTATTACACAAGGTCGAGCTGTAGGTCTGGCTCATTATTTATTGGGTGGTATTGGAACAACTTGGTCTTTCTTTTTAGCAAGAATCATTTCAGTTGGTTAAATTTTAAATAAGGTAATAAATTATTATGGTAACTAAGTTCCCTAAATTTAGTCAGGCTCTTGCTCAAGACCCGGCTACACGTCGAATTTGGTATGGTATTGCAACCGCGCATGACCTCGAAGCTCATGACGGCATGACTGAGGAAAGTCTATATCAAAAGATATTCGCTTCTCATTTTGGTCATCTTGCAGTTATATTTTTATGGACATCAGGTAATCTTTTCCATGTTGCTTGGCAAGGTAATTTCGAACAATGGATTTTGAATCCATTAAAAGTTAAACCTATTGCACACGCTATTTGGGATCCTCATTTTGGTGAGCCTGCACTTAAAGCTTTCACCCGCGGTGGTGTAAACTATCCGGTAAACATTGCATATTCTGGTGTATATCATTGGTGGTATACTATTGGAATGCGTACAAACAATGATTTGTATCTTGGCTCGATTGGTTTGTTACTTTTATCTACACTTCTTTTATTTGCTGGTTGGTTACACTTACAACCAAAATTTAAGCCGAGTTTATCTTGGTTTAAAAATAATGAATCACGTTTAAACCATCACTTATCAGGTTTATTTGGTTTTAGTTCAGTAGCTTGGACTGGACATCTAGTTCATGTGGCAATTCCTGAATCACGTGGTATCCATGTTGGTTGGGATAATTTCTTAACAACTTTACCTCATCCTGAAGGTTTAGGCCCATTCTTTAGTGGTAATTGGTTCGCTTATGCAGCTAATCCTGATGCAGCAGGTCATGTGTTTGGTTCGGCTGAGGGTTCAGGGACAGCTATGTTAACATTCTTAGGTGGTTTTAATCCTCAAACACAATCTTTATGGTTAACGGATATTGCTCATCATCATCTTGCAATTGGTGTAGTATTTATTATTGCTGGTCACATGTATCGAACTAATTTTGGTATTGGTCATAACATGAAAGAAATTCTAGACGCGCATCGTCCACCAGGTGGTCGCTTAGGCGCAGGCCATCGTGGTCTTTATGATACAATTACTAATTCTCTGCACATGCAACTTGGTCTAGCTTTAGCTAGTTTAGGTGTCGCTACTTCATTAGTTGCTCAGCATATGTATGCAATGCCTTCTTACGTTTATATGGCTAAAGATTTTACAACACAAGCTGCGTTGTATACACATCATCAATATATTGCTGGTTTTCTTATGGTTGGTGCCTTCGCACATGGTGCGATTTTCTTTGTTCGTGATTATGATCCCGAACTAAATAAAGACAATGTACTAGCTCGTATGTTAGAACATAAAGAGGCTATCATTTCACATTTAAGTTGGGTTTCATTATTTTTAGGTTTCCATACCCTAGGTCTTTACATTCATAACGACACTGTGGTTGCATTTGGTCAACCAGAAAAACAAATTTTGATTGAGCCAGTTTTTGCTCAATTTATTCAAGCAGCTTCCGGTAAAGCATTATATGGTTTTAATGTTTTATTAGCTTCTCCAGATAGTCCAGCTAGTGTAGCAAGTTCGAAAGTTTGGTTACCGGGTTGGTCGGAAGCGATTAATAATGAGAAAAATTCATTATTCCTAACAATTGGTCCTGGAGATTTTTTAATTCATCATGCTATTGCATTAGGATTACATACAACAACACTAATTTTAGTGAAAGGTGCTCTCGATGCACGTGGTTCGAAGTTAATGCCTGATAAAAAAGATTTTGGTTATAGTTTCCCTTGTGATGGTCCAGGTCGTGGTGGTACTTGTGATATTTCTGCTTGGGATGCTTTCTATTTGTCTATGTTTTGGATGCTTAATACTATTGCTTGGGTAACATTCTATTGGCATTGGAAACATATGACTATATGGGGAGGTAATCCTGCCCAATTTAACGAATCTTCGAATTATATTATGGGTTGGCTACGTGACTACTTATGGCTAAGTTCTTCTCCATTAATTAATGGTTATAATCCATTTGGTATGAACAGTCAAGCGGTCTGGGCTTGGATGTTCTTATTTGGTCATTTAATTTGGGCAACTGGTTTTATGTTCCTAATCTCATGGCGTGGTTATTGGCAAGAACTTATTGAGACACTAGTGTGGGCGCATGAGCGTACACCATTAGCGAATTTAGTAAGATGGCGTGATAAACCAGTAGCTTTATCGATTGTACAAGCTCGATTAGTCGGGTTAGCCCATTTTGCGGTTGGTTATATTTTAACGTATGCAGCTTTTGTTATTGCTTCAACGTCTGGTAAATTTGGTTAAATTGATTTAAATTCTCACTGCTTTAAAATGAAATTTTTTATGAAGAGCTGAATGATTGATGGCTAAATGTGTTTTAAATTGGAAAGGGATTTTTAAGCATAAAAAATTTATTTTAAGAATTTTTTCGATTTAGAGACGAGATAAAATATAAAAATTCCATTCTTTATTATTTTTTATTTTTCCATTTTCTCATAACTGTAACAGCTATGTTACAGTTATAAATTTTTTTATTATTTCTGTGATTCTAGTTGATTAAAAAAGTTGTATTCATGAGAAATTGAAGCGATTTACCAAAAATATTCTGAGAATTTTATGAACTAGACTTAAGGTTAATAGAGCTTATAAGATTTATTTGTGTTTACTTTTATCAACTAGTCAATTCTAAAAAAAATGCTCGTGCTCATGCATTAAGAAATATTGTAATAACCAGTGAAACCTGTTAGCACTACCTTTGATCAAAATAAAAGATCAATTCGATAACGAAATATGATATGTAATAATTTTTCAGGATCTAAAAGGATCGAAACTACTTAATTATTAACCCTAAAAAAATATATTTATATTTTTTTTCGAGCAAATCTAGCTAATCGCTCTTCGGTGTTAGTTATTACTTTATTTGGTTTTTTATTTTTCTGTTCTTTATTTCATCTAATTTTCTTACTCTCTTAATTCATTTAATCTTATTGATTTATCATTCTATATCTTTTGTCATCTTTTTCACATTCTCATTAGACTTTTTTTGATCAGAATATTAGTATTTATCCTGTTTATTGTCACAAATTTTACTCGAGAAAACTGAATCTAGATGACAATTTATTTTATCAAATGTAACTGGATCTAAAATGGCTAATCCTGAAAGTATTTTACGATTTAATCCAATATTTTCTTTTTTGATTTCATGCATAAATTTGTTATACGGTTTATTGTACCTATTTCTTGTTATAGCATTAATTCTTGTGATCCATAAACGTCTAAATACCCGTTTTTTTTGCTTGCGTCCAACATATGAATACTTTAATGCTTTCATTACTTGTTGGTTAGCTACACGAAAAAGTTTAGAATGTGCCCCTTTGAAACCTTTTGCCAATTTTAATACTTTTTTTCTTCTTTTACGGGCTATATTACCACGTTTAATCCTTACCATTTTTTTTTAACTATAAGGCAACATTAATTTAATAGCCTGACTGTCTCCTTTTGAAACGCATTCACGAAGATTAAGATTGCGTTTACGCTTAGCACTTTTTTTTTCTAAAATATGACCTTTAAAAGCTTTACGACGTATAAATTTTCCTGTTCCCGTTTTTTTATAACGTTTCTGAGCGGAACTTCTTGTTTTAAGTTTATTTTTCATTAATCTATCGAGATATGTGAGTTGTTCTAAAAATAAGAAAACTTATTTCGTGTTTATAAAATTTTTATTATTATTTACTTCTCAACTAGATATTATTCTAATTTAAATAAAGCTACAATTATTTATAAACATGTTTACTATAACTATAATATCTAAAATATGCTATTAAATCAATGCTTAGAGCTTCATTGAGCCTTAAAGATATTTTCTGTCATGTAGTGATTATAAGCATTACTTAATTCTTTTTTGTTAAAACTTTGTGTTATACTCAATTCAAGTATCTAAAAATTAAATTTATCTTATTAGCCTACGGTATTACAATGTGTCTACTATAAGTTTTAAAGAAAGAGAAATATCTATTTTCTTATTCTGCGGCAAACTTTTTTTATAAGTATGGCTGTTTCAGTTGGTCGATTAAAAGAACGTGGTGTATTCGATCTAGCAGATGATTGGTTAAAACGCGACCGTTTCGTCTTTGTAGGTTGGTCTGGTCTATTATTATTCCCTACAGCATACCTAGCTGTCGGTGGTTGGTTTACAGGTACAACATTTGTTACATCATGGTATACACATGGTTTGGCTACTTCTTATTTAGAAGGGTGTAACTTTCTTACAGTGGCTGTCTCAACACCAGCTAATAGTATGGGTCACTCACTAATTTTATTATGGGGTCCGGAAGCTCAAGGTGATTTTACACGTTGGTGTCAAATTGGTGGTCTTTGGACATTTATAGCCCTTCACGGCGCATTTGGTCTTATTGGTTTCTGTTTACGTCAGTTTGAAATTGCACGTCTTGTTGGTATTCGTCCTTATAATGCGATTGCTTTTTCGGGTCCAATTTCTATTTTTCTGTCTGTATTTTTAATTTATCCTTTAGGTCAAGCCAGTTGGTTTTTTGCTCCAAGTTTTGGTGTCGCGGCTATTTTCCGTTTCCTTTTATTCCTTCAAGGTTTCCATAATTGGACACTTAATCCATTTCACATGATGGGTGTTGCTGGTATTCTGGGTGGGGCATTACTTTGTGCAATTCATGGTGCAACGGTAGAAAATACACTATTTGAAGATGGTGATGCTGCAAATACGTTCCGTGCCTTTACTCCGACACAATCAGAAGAGACTTATTCTATGGTAACAGCGAATAGATTCTGGTCACAAATATTTGGTGTAGCATTCTCTAACAAGCGTTGGTTACATTTCTTTATGTTATTCGTACCAGTAGCTGGTCTATGGACAAGTGCAATTGGTGTTGTTGGTTTAGCATTAAATTTACGTGCTTATGACTTTGTATCTCAAGAATTACGTGCTGCGGAAGATCCAGAATTCGAAACATTCTATACGAAGAATATCCTTCTAAATGAAGGTATCCGTTCATGGATGGCTGCACAAGATCAACCACATGAAAACTTTGTATTCCCTGAGGAGGTTTTACCACGTGGAAACGCCCTTTAATAATGTCACAGGTAGAGATATTGAATCTACTGGTTTTGCTTGGTGGTCTGGTAATGCTCGTCTAATTAACGTTTCTGGTAAGCTTTTAGGAGCACACGTAGCACATGCAGGTGTTATGGTATTTTGGTGTGGTGCTATGACACTTTTTGAAGTGTCACATTATATTCCAGAAAAGCCTTTATATGAGCAAGGTTGTATCCTTTTACAACATTTAGCTGTATTAGGTTGGGGTGTAGGACCTGGTGGAGAAATTATTAATACATATCCATATTTCGTTGTTGGTGTTGTTCATTTAATTTCTTCAGCTGTATTAGGTTTTGGTGGTATTTATCATTCTTTAATTGGTCCTGATACTTTAGAAGAATCATTTCCATTCTTTGGTTATGATTGGCGGGATAAAAATAAAATGACTACGATTTTAGGCATTCATTTATGTCTTCTAGGTATAGGTTCATTCCTTTTAGTTATTAAAGCTATGTATGTTGGCGGTATCTATGATACTTGGGCACCAGGTGGTGGAGACGTTCGTCTAATCACAAACCCCACGATCAATCCGGCCGTTATTTTTGGTTATGTTCTACGTTCACCGTTTGGTGGAGATGGTTGGATTATTGCCATTAATAATATGGAAGATTTAGTAGGTGGGCATATTTGGGTAGGTGTTTTATGTTTATTTGGTGGTTTCTGGCATATCACAACGAAGCCTTTTCCTTGGGCTCGTCGTGCATTTGTTTGGTCTGGTGAAGCATACCTATCTTATAGTCTAGCAGCTTTATCTCTTATGGGATTTGCAGCAGCAGTATATGCTTGGTATAATAACACAGCTTATCCTAGTGAATTTTATGGTCCTACAGGTCCAGAAGCTTCACAATCTCAAGCTTTTACTTTCTTAGTGCGTGACCAACGTTTAGGAGCTAATGTAGCTTCAGCACAAGGTCCTACAGGTTTAGGTAAATATCTAATGCGTTCCCCGAGTGGTGAGATTATTTTTGGTGGTGAAACTATGCGTTTCTGGGATTTACGTGCTCCATGGGTAGAACCTTTACGTGGCCCTAATGGTTTAGATATAAATAAGATCCGTAATGATATTCAACCTTGGCAAGAACGTCGAGCTGCTGAATATATGACACATGCTCCTTTAGGATCATTAAATTCTGTAGGTGGGGTAGCTACAGAGATTAACTCTTTTAATTACGTATCTCCACGTTCGTGGTTAACTTGTTCACATTGGGTTTTCTCGTGGTTCTTACTTGTAGGTCATTGGTGGCATTCAGGAAGAGCAAGAGCAGCAGCAGCAGGTTTCGAAAAAGGTATTAACCGTGAAACTGAGCCAGTACTGTCTATGCGTCCTATCGACTAGTTCAATTAGAAATAAAAATTGACTTATTGCTATCTGACAAATACGTTTAATACGTATTTATTAAAAATAATTTTTAAAATATGACACCTTTGATGAAAAAAACTGTTATTTCTCTTGGAAACTCCTAATTGGGCTATCCTTACGTGATCTGGTTTACGAAAACTATAATCACAATTACTGGAGGTTAAAGAAATGTTCAGATTATTTACCTTATCTTTTTCTGGTGGTAGGTATTAAAAATTGAAAAATGGGTAAATATAACTAATTCCACTAATTGAAGACTAAGAATATTACTTTAACGGTATTAGTTGTCTCGATTAGTACATTGATGAGCTGCGAATAGGTGTTTCGATAGCAAGCCAAATCCAGTTACGATTGGTTCTATTCATTTGAGTGAGATTTATGTTAATTGTTAATATCAGATTTATTGTATTAGTTAAAAGTCTTCTTTTTTCCTAGAAAAGCGGACCGGTATTTGACTGATAATTTTCTAATTTTTTCATTGAAAGTTCAGTAATACGAGCGTTTTATCATCAACCTGAAGGTAATTTTTTTCAATTTTTGTTTCTTATTTTAACGCATTGCTAACCCATAAAATATAACTTATTCTAATAGTTGTTCGTAGAAATTTATTACCTCGCTTTGCCCAATAAGTAAAGGATTCAGTTGTTGTATTTGAATAGACTTTGTTTTCATTTTTTTTATTTTTAAACTCTATTTGGCAATGGCTTTGAATAATTTTGGTTTCAAAGCTTGTGAAAGGAATATTGAATCAATCGTTTAAGTTGTGCCTTTTTTTTAATTTTTCAGAACTACAACTTTGAATGAATTGAAGTTTAATCTGCAATTCAAAATCCTTTTGGTAAATAAGAAAATACGTGGGAAAAATCGGTAACTATAGATAACTATAAAAGTATAGTTCTTGCAAAATACTACTTCGGCTATCCAAGATCCATATTCTTTTATAGTTTTAACAACGGGAAGATTGTAAAACTTTGAAAACTCTCATTAGTAAAAATCCTAACAAATGGTCTCATGGTTTGTAATTTCTCGAAAAACTTAATTAACTGTTCTCGTTGATATTGATTTTTGTTGTTAATTTGAATAAAATCCATAAAGTCGGTAATTTTAAATTGAACGATAGAATACGATTGATCCCAAAAAGTTTTTGTACTAGCTGGTTGAGTCAGCTAAAAGCGATAAATTGTAAAAACTTAAATTTTTTTTTTTTGCATCAATATTAGTTAAGTTTAAATTGGAGCTGTTTTGATTGAAATATGCTGTTACAATGATTCTTTTGTTTGGTTTTATCTTCTGACATAATTAATTAGCCAACCCGTATAATTTTCATCAGTCGCTAAAACTTTTTTTTCTATATTTAAAAAACCTTTCTGTCATTACTTGCTCAAATTCTTCTATCTGTCTTCAAAGATTAGTTTTTGTAGTGTTTTTATTTTCGGTCCTCTTTGTTCTAATTCAAATCGGATTTCTGGTCGTTTTCGTAAACACGGTAATAGTTTGCTTCCTCGTTTTCCAATTTTTAAAATCCAACTGCTAGAATTCCGTTGTCAGCTAAAATTTTTAATGGCGTTATTTGCGCATACTTTCTCATAACATTGTTTTAAAAACGATTCTAGATTTGTATTATTATTTGTTTTGTTGTGTAAATAACACAAGTCTAGGCGGAATAGTCTGAGCTTTTCCGTGATTAAATATTTCCCAATTAACTTCATTTGTAACAATGAAATTGTAAAATTGATTACCGTTCTTTCCAGAAAAATCTATTTTGATACCGTCTCAATATATGCAGAATATTTATATGCTATGAAATAAACTTGATGTTTGTTTTTTGAATCATCAAACAGAATTTCTTGTTTCCGTTAGGTCCGATCGGAAAAGTGGAGTTGAATCCGAAGTTTTGAAATAAATATTTTGAGATTCTTTCTACCTGTTTTCTGTCAACAAATCCTTGAATGTTGAATCCAATCAACGACTAAATTTTCCGATTCAAAAGTTAATTTATTTTGAGTCATTTGTTTCCTCCTGTTTGACTAATCGATTCGAGACATATCTAACTCGTTTTTCAAAACTTTATAAATGGGACGACTGATCTATGACTCCAATTTCAGTCACGGATAATTTTTTCTTTTCTTTTAAATCTTTAACTTTGTGAATCAAAGTTTTGCGTCCTTGATATTTGCCTTCTTTTTGAGTAGCTCGATTCCTTGTTTCTGTCGTTCTTTTCGTCTAGCATTCTCAAACTCAGCGACCTGAGAGGAGTTGTAGCAATAACTTATTAGTAGCTAAATCAATTGAATTTGGTAAATCTAAAGAACGAAGTGGTGTTTCTTTTGAAAAGAATATCTTGTAGTTTTAAAAACTCCAAAGTTTTTCGCTGCATCGTCAATCTTAGTTACCATTAACAAATCATTTGCTTGAATTCTTTTCCCATTAACTTTTGAGACGGGTCGGTTTCTAATTTCATTGGTAGCGGATCTAACTTCGACTCGAATATTTTGGTCTTCAATTCATTTTGAACAATTGTTATTTTTGAGATTCAATGGACGAGTTAAATTCTTGTGATTTGAAGCTGACACGAGGTAACCATCTTTTGATTAATTTTCATTTTAACGCAAGATTGTAAATACATAATAGTTTAAATTAAATTGTAATATAAAACTTATAAAAGTGTAACAAATTTACAAAAAAATGAGGAAGTTTAGAGTTTACTCTAAATTTACAGTATGGGATGGGAAATATTTGATTATTGAATCAGATTAGGAAGATGATTAAATATGCTTCAGCGGCTGCTAAAACGCTCTAAATTGAAAATAAATTAAGTTTAGGCGAGAACTTTGAAGGTAATAACCGGAATTTCTTCACAGTTTTTGCTGTTTATTCACATCTAGTGGTAGATTTGGTTAAATTGATTTAAATTTTCACTGCTTTAAGATGAAATTTTTTATGAAGAGCTGAATGATTGATGGCTAAACTACTTTAAATTAGAAAAAGATTTTTAAGTCTAAAAAATTTATTTTAAGAATCATTTAGAGATGAGATAAAATATAAAAATTTCATTCTCTATTATTTTTCCATTTTCTGATAACTGTAACAGCTATGTTCAGTTATCAATTTTTTATTATTTCTTTGATCTAGTTGATTAAAAAAGTTATATTCATGAGAAATTGAAGAGATTTTCCAAAAATATTCTGAGAATTCTATGAACTAGACTTAAGTGTGAATAGACTTATAACATTTATTTGTGTTTACTTTTATTAACTAGTCAATTCTAAAAAAATGTTGTGTGATCTCATGAAACACTGAGAAATATTGAATAACCACACCATTAACAAGTTATTTTAATCTTCGTTTATTAATTTTTGAAAGACTAGTTTATTTTTAATTCATTCGCCCGATCCAACTTCGATTCGAATATTTTCTGCTTTAATTCCCTTTTGAGTCAGTTACTCTTTTTAAGATTCTAAAGACGAATTTTCTTCTTGTGATTTCGAGCTGCCCGAATATCCCACATTTCTTATTCATTAAAATCTTATTAGTAAATTAATAATACTTTAACTTTAATTGCAATAAAAAACTTCTAAAATTTAGAGTTTCTCTAAAAAAACATTTATACGAGTGGATTTACATCGAGTATGTTCCAAAATGTGTGAGTAAATAGTTAACCTCTTCTCTGTATATTGCGTATATTATTATTAGGTTGAATAGTATAAACTTTTGAGAATATTATTACAATAGAATGTACACTGATGGCTTCTTTCAGCTTTTAAATAATTAGACTTTAATACTTTAAAATTATGATGACGGATATATAAAGTTTTTCTTTTCATAAAATCCCTAAAAACGAAATTAATATAAGAAATATTTAGCTCCTCAATATAAGATTAATTCAATGAAACTTATTAATTATATCTAATAATGAACGGGGGGATAAAAAATGAGAGAAAAATGAGAAAATATGTCAGACATACTCACAAATGGTTATGTAACTCAAATTATCGGACCAGTAATTGATGCTGTTTTTCCTGCGGGAAATTTACCTAAAATTTACAATGCTTTAACTGTAACTTATTCTGGTAAAATTGTAGTTTGTGAAGTACAACAATTACTTGGTGATAATAAGGTAAGAGCTGTATCAATGAGTTCAACTGATGGATTACAACGTGGTGTTGAAGTTATTGATACAGGAGCAGCAATTGCAGTTCCGGTAGGGACACCTACTCTAGGTCGAATTTTTAATATTTTAGGTGAGCCTGTAGATAACGGTAAAGACATTGAAGCTGAAACTGAACGCTTACCAATTCATCGTGAAGCTCCTGCCTTTACAGATCTAGATACGAAGCCTGCTGTTTTTGAAACGGGTATTAAAGTTGTTGATTTATTAGCACCTTATAGACGTGGTGGAAAAATTGGTTTATTTGGTGGAGCTGGTGTAGGTAAAACTGTATTAATTATGGAATTAATTAATAATATCGCTAAAGCTCATGGTGGAGTTTCTGTTTTTGGTGGTGTAGGTGAACGTACACGTGAAGGTAATGATCTTTACATGGAAATGCGCGAATCTGGTGTAATTAATGAGAAAGTATTAACAGATTCTAAAGTAGCTTTAGTATATGGACAAATGAATGAGCCACCGGGTGCGCGAATGCGTGTAGGTCTTACTGCGTTAACAATGGCAGAATACTTCCGTGATGTGAATGGCCAAGATGTACTTCTGTTTATTGATAATATTTTCCGTTTTGTACAAGCAGGTTCCGAAGTATCTGCACTATTAGGTCGTATGCCTTCAGCTGTAGGATACCAACCTACATTAGCTACTGAAATGGGTGGTTTACAGGAACGTATTACGTCAACGAAAAAAGGTTCTATTACCTCAATTCAAGCAGTATATGTACCTGCAGATGATTTAACAGACCCTGCTCCTGCAACAACCTTTGCTCATTTAGATGCAACAACAGTATTATCACGTGGTTTAGCATCTAAAGGAATTTATCCAGCAGTGGATCCATTAGATTCAACATCAACAATGCTTCAAGCTGAAATTATTGGTGATGAGCATTATGGTGTTGCTCAAGATGTTAAAGAAACATTACAACGTTACAAAGAATTACAAGATATTATCGCGATTTTAGGTATTGAAGAATTATCTGAAGAAGATCGTACCGTTGTATCACGTGCTCGTAAGTTAGAACGTTTCTTATCACAACCTTTCTTTGTTGCCGAAGTATTTACAGGTTCTCCTGGAAAATACGTTTCACTAGAAAATACATTAAAAGGGTTCCAAATGATTCTAGCCGGTAAGTTAGATGATTTACCAGAACAAGCTTTTTACTTAGTAGGTGATATTGATGAAGCTATAACTAAAGCTACAGAAGTGTTAGGAGGCTAAATGAGTCTTAAAATTCGTATAATTACACCAGATAAAATTGTTTGGAACACAACAACAACTGAAGTTATCTTACCTAGTACTACTGGACCTCTAGGGATTCTGAATGATCATGCTCCTTTAATAACTGCTTTAGATATCGGAGTTCTTAGAATTAAAACCAACGATAGTTGGGAACCTATTATTCTCTTAGGCGGGTTTGCTGAAATTAATAATAATAATATTATTGTCTTAGTAAATGGTGTTGAAGAAATTAAAAAGGGGGATGTTACCGCGGCTTTTAATGAAGTAGAAGACGCTTCATTAGTTTTAGAAAATGCGAAAACTGATAAAGAGAAACTAAAAGCGTCTCAAAATCTTAAAAGAATTGCCTCTCGTGCCCAGGCTCTTACCTTTTTTTAATAAAAAAAAAATGATTCATAACGGAATTGAGCAAGCTCTTAATAAGATCCGGCTTGATCAAGTTTTTGTTACTTAAGTTATCTATTTTATTTCTAGTTCATTTTGATGTGTTTAAAATACTCAATCTCAGATTAAATCAATACTTTTGATTCAATAACCAAAATTATCGTCTAATCTAATTTAACTATAGAGCATACTTATGTATTATAAAGTTTTGGATATTTTATTATCCAAAACATTTATAATAAAGAATTGAATAATAAGTATGTTAAATAATAAATATTTTATAGAAAGTTAACCTTAAAGAATAGATTAGACAAAATAATAGTTGTATGATGGAATATGTAATGAAAGGCTTTAAAATTTAATAACGATTGAATCTGAGTCTGAATTATAGTTCGAATCATAAGATAACAATATTCGTACTCTTAGATCTTAAGCCCCCATCGTCTAGAGGCTCAGGACACCTCCCTTTCACGGAGGCGACAGGGATTCGAATTCCCTTGGGGGTAATATTTCTCTCTTAATATTAATTATCAATTAAATACTACAAGAAAAATTATTTACTGGACGTCGCAAATCTGGTGTAATAATACCTAGAATATAAAAACCCTACCTAACATAAAGATGTTTGGTGATAAAAATTTTGATACACACAATTTTGTGAATTAGTAAAAACTATTAGTCAAATTAAGTATCTTGAGTAAAAGCAAGGCTTTATGAATTTTTTCAAAAAAAAAATACTAATACAGATCTATTAAAAAAGAACTTTTAGTTTGTTATGTCTTTAAGAGGCCCATATATGCATATTTTTATGGTTTATAATAAAAAGATTGTTATAAATTATCTCTACAGATTAAGTATTTAACTTGCAATCTAACTATCCATCTTATAAAATATATACACATAAGTATTAATTATAACAGTATTAATTTATGGCCTTAAGAACAAAACTTGGAGAAATTTTACGCCCGTTCAATACTGAATATGGAAAAGTTGCACCAGGGTGGGGAACAACACCAATTATGGCAGTAACAATGGCTCTCTTTTTAGTCTTTCTTGTAATAATCTTGCAAATTTATAATTCAACACTAATCATTGAAAATGTTGATGTAAGTTGGGCTAGTTATTAATTCGAACGTTACTTTTTTAGAGAACAAAAATTCTAACATTTAGAGTTTTACTAGATATTCTCGAATTTTTATGCAATAATACTTTAAAATATGAAACCATCGGTTCCACCAAGATTTATGCTAAAGATGCGGTTCAAAAGAGTAGGGCGAAAACGCCAACCTTCCTACAGACTTGTTGTTATGTTATCAACATCACCCCGTGATGGTAAAGTAATTAAAGAATTAGGGTTTTATAACCCGATTACTAAAGAGTTGAAATTAAATTTAGAAGGGATACAATTTCAATTAAATAATGGTGTAAAAACAACGAAAGTTGTAGAAAATTTACTTAAACGGAATGGGTTGTTACAAGAAATTACATAGAATGAAGTTTTAGCTTAGTAGTTAATTAACAGCAATAATAATATGTTAAAAATATAAAACTAAAAAATAAAATGACTCTTAAGATTGATACACTTTCCCCAATTTTCGGCGGTAGTACAGGTGGCTGGTTACGTGCAGCAGAGATAGAAGAAAAATACACGATTACATGGACAAGTAAAAAAGAACAGCTTTTTGAAATGCCGACTGGTGGTGGCGCTATAATGCGTCTCGGTGAAAATTTACTTTATCTTGCACGTAAAGAACAGTGTCTTGCTTTGGCGACACAACTTCGTACATTTAAAATTACGGACTATAAAATTTATAGAGTATTTCCAAATGGAGAAGTACAATTTCTTCATCCGGCCGATGGTGTTTTTCCTGAAAAAGTTAATTCTGGAAGAGTTGGAGTAAATAATAGAAACTTCTCTATTGGTAAAAACCCAAACCCAATTAAAGTTAAATTTAGCGGAAAGAGTACCTTTGATGCTTAATTTCTAATTTTATTTCAGGCAGGAGCTTTTCTTTTAGAATCTCAAGACTCTAATAAATTGATCGCTCTCTGTCTGAGAAAAGTTGTAAACAGTTTCTTTTTATTATTTGACTATCAACTCTTTAAAATAAGATCATCCAATTAAATATGATTAAAATAAAAAGATGAAGATTGGTCAACAAACAAAGACAAACTGTTAAAAATTAACGGTTTGAGGGTGACGAATGGAATAAAAACGATCAAAAATGAGAATTATTAACAGAAGCTCTCTATTTAAACTAAATCACGAGAGTAACTTTTAAATAAACTCGTGCTAGAGAATTTTGAGAATTTAAATTTATAAACATTTAGTAGATGTTCAAAATTTGAGATATAGATTTTTCTATTAAAAAATAATAAAAATATTGTAATCAATCCACATTTTTAAAATCCAATTAAAAACAAAAAGAATAGAATAATTGTTAATCTAAAATATTGTTAATCTAGAATATTAATAAGTGATATATTTTATTGAAGCAACTATAATTAGTTCCATTAAAATAATAAAATTTTTGAAAACATGGAAACAGCTACTATATTAATTATATTTGTTGCAAGCTTACTATTAGGTATTACAGGTTATTCAGTTTATTCGGCATTTGGCCCAAGTGCTAAAAATTTGACAGACCCTTTTGAAGAGCATGAAGACTAAACTTAATTGAAAACATTCTTTTTTCTCTCTTCTAGAGTAAGTTTTTATGGCATTAGCCCATGTAAAATAAGTACTATAATTAAGAACAAAACTTGAGTTTTCGTTAATTATCTTCTCTAAATCTATTTACATAAATCATAAAACAATATCTGGGTCCAAGTAGAGTTTTATCTTTCTCCTCTAAAAAATTAACATAGATCTATAACAATGAGCTAGAAAAAAACAATTAAGAAATCACTCACTCTTTAATAACATAAAGTAGATAGCGAAATAAAAATAAGAAAATCTAGATAAAAAATGACAGTAAAAATCGGGATAACAGGATTTGAACCTGTGACATTCTGCTCCCAAAGCAGACGCGCTACCAAGCTGCGCTACATCCCGTTACGTATAACTTATAATAATTGATCAAACTTGTCTAGTTAAAATTATCTCATTCCCATTAATATCTCGATGTAATTTGTAAAAAATTATTGTTAAAAGCTACAACTAATTTCAAATCTGTTTATTATTGACTTTCGTCTTTCTGAATATCTCGTAACTTTTTCATATAAAGCTTAAACTTAATGAAACACTTTGTAAGTGAGAAGAGCATCTTTTAGCAAGGGCTCTCGAACGACTTATTTCTAGTCATGTTTGAAGCCAACTGTAAATACATTTCGCATAATGCGCGTATCAAGCGAGCTTGCTAGTTCAACCCAACAAATTAGCTGAAAAATCTCTTTAAAAAATGTGCGAGCGGAAAGTTATCTAATAAGAATCTCTCAAACTCAACAAGTTTTGCAGCTTCATAAGTCTCATTAAAAAAAATTTCAGAGTAGATAATCCGAATGTTGTAATAGAGAATTAGAGAGACGAGCTATAGTTTAAGATTGGAGTTACCTCAAATCTAGCTGAAGATCGATATTGTTAACTCTTTAAGATTTTTTATTCTTCTAACAAGTCTGTTGTTTTGCCAGCTAAAGAGTTCTCCTCTATCTTTTCTTTGGGGTTTCGGTAACTTTTCCAATTATTTTCACCTATTTATCTACTAGAATTGCACTCTTTTATTTCCACATGCGTCGAGAGTTTTATATAGATCTTTTATTATAGCGCTTTGCGAATAGAAAAACTCTCAGAGATTTCAAATCATTGATCAGATTAGATTAAGAGAAGTAAAAACATTATGAGAGAATTGCACAAAAATATTGAAATAAAATAATCTCCTAAAGTTTCGCTTAGTTATATTATTTAAGAGTATTTAATAAAGTTAATGTTCTAAAAAGCTAAAAGAGTTCTATATAATTAATCAAATTAAGATCTTCTTAAGTTAAAATAAGATTAAAAAAACAATTAACAAGTGGGTAATTGAAATTTACTAGAAAATTAGAGTTTTTATAACACTCAGATCAAAAGGAGAGAGAGGGATTCGAACCCTCGGAACCGTAAGATTCATCTGATTTCAAATCAGACGCAATCGACCAACTCTGCCATCTCTCCAACTTTATACTTATTATATTAATTTTTTAGACTCATTGGCAATGGTTAAAAATTTTAATTTTAGATATTGCAATATTTTAGTGTACTGGTTAAAAACATAGAAGTTAATATTCAACATTATACTGTCTTTACTTGGTATTATCTAAGAATCATCACCCATGTTGGAATTTTGCGTTAGGAATCGATAACATAAGAAGATTAGGTATAGATAAATAATTTATCACTGTGTTATATATTGGGGCAAATGTGAATAACTTCAACGAACATAATAGTTGTTTCGATAAAATACATCACTTATAAATATTCTAAATTAACAATTATTTCGTCTACCAAACTACTTGCTCATGTAAACTAGAAATTTTAGATAATTTAATATCTGAAATTGATAAATCAAAAAATTATATACACTAACAGAAAATAAGTTTAAAATTACGTCGTTCCAATCAGATATTTTCTGAAAATCTATAAAACTCTATTAATTAAATCGAGATCTTACCTTGAGAATTAATAGATAGATTATAAATACTTCCAATTAGATTATGTCCCTATCTCTCGGATTATTTAAAACTAGATCGAAAACCATTATTTTAATTAACATAAGATTGCAATTCTCTAGAGAAAAATACAATGAAATGTTTTTTATATAAGCATATTCATCTTAATTTTATCATAAAGAGAATTATAACGAAAATCAATTCCTTGAAATTACTAAATATATATATTTTTATCAAGTTCAATAAATTATTTTTAGATGTGATGTATTAATATTATAGAGTGGCCAAATCTTTTTAACCTAACTATAATAAATATGTTATATACAATTTACGAGGATACATTTAATGGATGTTTTAAGTTTAGGTTGGGCTAGTTTAATGACCGTTTTCACCTTTTCTTTAGCGTTAGTCGTTTGGGGTCGTAATGGATTCTAGCAACACTAAAAAAAATTAATCAAATATTTTATTAATATGGTAGTCTTTTCTGAAATTCTTACTACAGCAGCAACATGTTTCGCTATGACACTTTTCGGTCTTGCTTTAGGCTTCGGATTACTAAAGGTCCAAGGTGATTAAAAGATAACACATGTTAGATAAAATTTGGTTTATCTGTAGCATCAGCTTAATACTTCTGATTTTATTTCGATTACCTAATAAGGGTAGTATACAAAACTTCAACATGGGAAATGATATTTTAGGTAGCCCACAAACAACATCAGATAAACTAAACCAATTAGTTTGGTTTTTAACAGTGGTATTTTTAGTATTATCCAGTTATAAATCACTCTAATATTAGAGTAGATATATTGTAATTGAAGTTTTTTCTACTTTTACTTAAACACGAAATACGTATTGATATCTTAGAAAAAATTTAATTACTTTTATTTATTAAAGAATTAAACTAGAGATAAGTTATAAGTTGAAACAAAAATCGGATATTAAAAAAATCAGCACAAAATTATTACATATGGAAGCTTTAATATACACATTTTTATTAATTGGTACTCTAATGGTTCTTTTCTTTTCTGTTTTCTTTAGAGAAACACCTCGAGTAATTAAGAAGTAAAATTCTAAATTTAAATTAAAAGAACAAGTGTTATACACTTGTTCTTTTAATTTAAACTCTCATAGATTTACTGATTCAATAAAACTGATTATTGCAGGCTCACCTGACGTTACTTTGATAAAAGTACGTGTCTCAATATATCTCATTTATATACTGCCCAAGATCTACAAATAAAATCGCGCAAATACAAATACAGCACGAAAATCCATTATATTTTTCCTCTAAAATTAAAAGTTACTAATATTTTTATAAGTATTTATTTCTTAAATTAGAAATAGAGAATTATATATTAAATACTTAATAGTAGTTTTTTTTCACTCGATCAAATAAAAATATTTTATACAATTGACAACAGGTAGTTTTCAAAGAGCATCAGATATTTTATACGTTCACAACAGCCTTAGCACAAATCAAAAAATTAGAATGCAATTAGATCGCAACTTTTTTTATAGAAATAGAAAGTATTAGCTTACAAAGTGGAACTGTTTATATCTATCTAGTATGATCATGGATAATTTATTACTTGATTTAAGCAAAATAAAGATCAAAACAAAGACGCTTTAACATTGGTATGAATGAAGATCTAGAAACTTTGTACATATTACCTATTCTAAAATTATTTCAAATGTATTTTAAATGTATTTATTATCATCAAATAAAAATTACGTAACGTAATAAAGTTTAAAATATACTGGTAGCAAATATGTATAGAAAACCCAATATTATGAGTTTCTCAAATCGCAAAAGAAATTTTTTAGATTCACGACAAAAGTAAGTTTAGAAAAAAGAATGCAAGAAAAATTTTTACTATTAGTTTCTGAATGCTATAAAGAAACAAACTACATTTGAAAAATTAAAATAGACACGCGAGAATTAGATGTGAAAATAGAATTTCATCTATCACAGAAATAGATCAATCTGCAAATTATATAAAATTCTTTAAAAAGTATTTCATAAGGTGTTTTGTACTAAAAAAAAAACAGACAAAATAATCATCAAGAAAATCAAGTTTGCGCAATTATGGACTAGTATAAGTTACTTAGGTGAATTGTCACTCCTGAAGTAATTTTTGAACGATTGTTTATAGAGACACTCATATCTATATAATTATGAACTAGATTTACTAAAAAATTAATGAGCTTATCTGAAAAAGAGTAATTCAAATAGCTAAAAATAGAAGAAGATTACAAAGAAATCAGCTGATTAACTGCTATTAGAAAGCAGGAAAGTTGAAAAGAATTGAATATGTAAAGAAGCGATAAGAAAAAGTGTTGAAAAGAAACATTAAATCGAGCGTTTACCAAGCGTGACTCAGTCAGCGTGAAATTTCTGATTTATTGATTCAATATCTTAGACTTGTTTATACTTCGGTAAGATTAAGAATTACTTTTTGTGCTTGGTAACGGGCATCGAACAACGAACTATTGCTTAAAAGTAGCACTTCAAACATTATTAGAGCGCATTGGTTGGAATCAATTGTTCAAAGCGGGCTGAAACATAAAGTTTCTTAACGAGGAAAAAGGTGGTGAGGAGAAAAAAGGATTTACTTTCTGTTCTAATGAAAACTATGGATTCATGTATTTTTACATCTGATTAAACCATACTAAAATGTTAAGTTATGATATAATCAGAAGAGATATTAATAAAATAATGCGCTCTGTCTCTAAAAGTCTTCCAAATTCTAACATTACTAGCATAGTTCGTGGTTATATTTCTTAATTATGAAAGACATAAACAATATTGAATTTGTGAAACAATCAGCGATCATAGAGAAATGGATACTTCTTCCTATGTTAAAAAGTCGGATTAACGAGACTTCTCCTCTATTATATGCTATAAAGACTGCTTGAATAAAGGGCTCTAAACTTAAAGATTTTTAGGTTTATGCTAGAAGACTTTTTGATCTTTTTAAAATAAAATTTAATTCATTTGACATTTTTAATCTCTTAAAATTTTGAAACAGTTGTTCTAGTTCTTAACACTCCGCTATTACTTTTTTCGTTCTTATTTTCAACGTAAAAATAGATAGAAGGAGTATTAATCGAATTGATTGGCGGAGGATGGATTTGAACCATCGACTTTCGGGTTATGAGCCCAATGAGCTACCAGACTGCTCTACTCCGCATTAACAGTCTTATATAATCATATAACTTGTAAAATTACAGTGATTCAGCTTTTTACTCAAATTTTCAATTATTTAGTAGATCAGATACAAACTATTGAATTTGTTGAAGTGAAAAAACTAGATAGGAGAGGGATTCTCCATAATTCATTATAATCTTAAGAGATAACCCAAGTTAAACACAGAACTATTATTTTTATTTCTAAATGAAGCAAAAAATCCTCTTAAGTACTTTAGTATCTAGTAATATCTAGTATTACTATCTAAAAAGTCTCTTTAGTTTCTATTGTATCATTATAGATCAGAAAGACAATAAAATCTGAATAAAAAGAATATGTACTTCGGCTTTCAAGTATCTTTTTTAGAAAATAAAAAAAAATGCCGACGAACATAAAAGTTTATTACTAGAAGCATATATGGAACTTGCAGAAAAGAACCAAACGTCAGATTGGAAGAAATATACAAGGTTTTTAAAAATTTTTCCTCAGTATTTTGCTAAATCCCCCAGTGATTTTTATAACGATGATGAAATTGAAACAGTAAAAAAATTATTGCTCGATTTAGAAATTAAATTAAATATTTTTGATCAAAGTAAAACTACTCAATGTGTATTTTGGTATATGTTATTCAATTTTATGACACCAACAACCTGTGAAATTAAATTAACAACCGCACGTCGGAAATTATTAGCAGAGAAATACTGTAGTAAAAAAGCCGATCCAGAAAGTCGTAATTTACAAAATGTGTTTCGCAGCTTGACTAATAGTGGTCTACTCGTGAAAAAATATAAAGATAAACACAATGTTACATATGGAATTCCATTAATCGTTGCTACAAAGTCATTTAATGAACAATATACAGGCTTAAATATCGATTACCTCGATTTATTACATGATATACAAATTAATGTATTAAAACGCCATTTAAACAAGCCTGGGATGAAAATTGATAATCAAAAGATAAAGCGAAAAATCGCCGAACAAGTAACAGATGATTTAGTTGGAAAAATTTCGTATCACCAAGAAAATGTTAAATTAAAAGTTACATATGAATTAGAATGTAATTCTTCTTCAGGAGAAATAACATTTGGAAATTTAATTGACGTGATTGATATCAATGATATTAAACCATCAAACATGTTGAAAATAAAGAATCACAGGCATTAATCGACGAATATATTAGAAATGGAAATTCGTTAAAACCAAAACAAATCGAAGCTTATTGCTTAATGATTTTTATGAAACGTCTTCGCTCTTCAAAACTGAGCCTCTAAGAGCAAAAAAATCATTACGTGATATTCCTACGATTGGAAGGATTACATATAGACTATTTGTGAATTCTTGTCCAATCATTCAAGTTTTTACAAGTTATAGTAAATTGGTATTAGTGGACCTTAATGGCATAAACGTGACAATATTAATATATATAAGAATCAGAGTCATTACGGTGGAAAAATAGATCAAAATAACTTTTTGGCCTTATTTTACAGACAAAAACCCATCATTTAGACATTTTATATTTTGTACTATTTTTTACATGATTTTGTAACACTTTTTACAAAATTTTATTGTAAAAAATAGTACAAGACATTAAAATTTCTCTGTTTTTTCGACGATCAGTCAAACCTTGAATGTAAAACTGATCCGATCTCATCTAAATGCTGAGATCAAAAATAAGTTTCGGCGTTTTTCCTTGCTTAATATTCACTCGAACTGATTTAAAGGACCTGTCATAACTTCTCTTGTAAATTTTTATTATTAAAAATTTTCTGCCACAGACAGTCACGAACTCTCTATGAACTCGTAAATTAGTGAGACTGAAGAGTGAACTTATAAGTTTTCGCGATCTATTTCTTCTTGTTCTCTATAAATCGTTTCAATAAAATTGAGAACTACTATTACGCTATAATTAAGGGCTTCATAATAATTTTCTAAAGCTTCTGCATGTTCACCTGCGGATTGTGCGGCTAAACCTTCTCGGTAGTAGAAAAAGGCTTGTTTTTCCTGCTTACTTGCAGGAAAAGTCTTTAATAAAACATCGGCGATTATTGTGAATGTTTTATCAATAAAGTTTTCATTTTTTTGACTCATTTAATTTTTTATAATACTAAATTCTAAAAATTTCTTTTTATATGCTTAACTCTATAGTATTATATATTACTAATTAGGAAAAATAGAAATTAATTTCGTTTGCAATTTAAAAATAAATAAAACCTCTGTAACTTTATATATCACTATTTATTTTCTTAGGAGTTTTATAAAAAGAAGAAATTTATATGTCACGTTATCGTAATGCTAAACTTCGAGTTATTAGACGTTTAGGTGAATTACCTGGTTTAACAAGTAAAGTACCGAAGAAATCTTATCCCCCGGGTGTCCATGGTCCAAGTAAAGACGAAAAGAAATCTTCCATATCAGAATATGCTATTAGATTACAAGAGAAACAGAAGCTTCGCTTTAATTATGGTATTTCAGAGAAACAATTATTGAATTATGTTAAAAAGGCTAAACGTTTACCTGGAGCAACAGGTACAATAATTCTACAATTATTAGAAATGAGACTAGATAGTATTATTTTCCAATTAGGATTTGCAAATACTATAGCTGCAGCTCGTCAAATCGTATCTCATGGTCATATTAAAGTAAATGGTAAGAAGTTAAATATCCCAAGTTTTCAATGTAAACCTAATGATGTAATTTCCATTGTTGATAAAAAACAATCAAAAAATTTGATTTCTAAAAATATTGAAACAACAAATAGTCATTCCCGATTAAAATCGCATCTTGATTATAACGATCAAATGAAACAAGGAAAAGTTATAAATATGGTTGATACAAAAGAAATTGATTTAAATATTAACGAATTACTGATTGTTGAATTTTATTCTAAAAAATAAGCAAATAGTTCTAATTTAAAGAAACTAGATATAAAATATTATGGATTCTATAGAAAGAAAATAATTTTATGAAATTTAAATTTAAGAAAGAGTTGGAATCGGATCTTCTTCTAGAATTACCTTTCACTGAACACGTGGAAGAATTAAGACAACGAAGTTCACATATTTTTGTTTTAATCATAGTTTCTGCAATTATAGCTTTCCTAAATGTTAAAGATATTGTTCAAATATTAGAATTACCTGTTACAAGTATAAAATTCTTTCAACTTGCTCCTGGTGAATACTTCATATCAACCGTTAAAATTGCATTCTACTCAGGTTTTTTAGTTACAAGCCCATTTTTATTAACTCAGTTAACTATATATATTATACCAGGATTAAATAAAGGTGAAAAGAGTTTGATTCTACCTTTACTTCTAGGATCAACACTGCTATTTTTCTTTAGCTTGATTTTTTCCTACTTTATCTTAATACCTGCAGCATTAAATTTTTTCATTTCCTATGGTGAAAGTGTTATTGAACCTTTGTGGTCATTTAACCAATACTTTGACTTTATTTTAGTATTGTTTTATACAACAGGGCTCGCATTTCAAATACCTATTTTCCAGATAATTATAGGTATTGTGGGTATAATTTCTGGTAAGCAAATGTTAGAATATTGGAAATATGTGATATTAATAGCTACAATAATAGGGGCTATACTAACTCCATCAACTGACCCTATAACACAATTATTATTATCTGGTGCTATTATCTTCTTATATTTAATTGGCGCGAGTGTCTTACTTCTATTGAATAAGTAACCATATCAAAATTTATTTAAAAAATTTATTTAATTAAGAAAATTTTTCTACAAGAGCTCAAAAATAAAATTAAAAATTTCATGAAATTTTATAATTGGTCTAAAATGAAAGTTTCAATATCGAACTTTCTAACGACAACATTTCTATTACTTATTTTGAATACACAAAATGCGAATGCATTTCCAATTTATGCACAACAAGCATATGCAAACCCACGTGAAGCGAATGGACGAATTGCATGTGCAAATTGTCATTTAGCTGCTAAACCTACTGAAATTGAAACGCCACAAGCGGTACTTCCAAACAGTGTGTTTGAGGCAGAAGTAAAAATTCCTTATGATTTAAATAGTAAACAAGTTTTAGGAAGTGGTGCTAAAGGCGGCTTAAATGTAGGGGCAGTTGTCATCTTACCAGAAGGATTCAAATTAGCACCGACTAATAGGCTAAGTGATGAAATAAAACAAAAAAATAAAGGGGTTTATATTTCTGCATATAGTGCAAAAGCAGAAAATATCCTTGTTGTAGGTCCAATCTCTGGGGATAAACACCAAGAAATTACTTTCCCTGTTCTTGCTCCAGATCCCGCTACTAATAGTGAAGTATTTTTCTTAAAATATCCTATTTATGTAGGCGCAAATCGTGGACGTGGACAAGTTAACCCAACAGGTGATAAAACAAATAACAATGCAATAATTTCCACAGTAGCTGGCCAAGTTTCTGATATTAGTACACTTGATAAAGGTATTACAGCAGTAACAATTAAAACTGCTGCAGGGGCTGATGTTATTTATAATGTACCTAAAGGCCTGGAATTAGCAGTTAGTAAAGGTAATTATGTTAAAGTGGATACTTTAATCTCAAAAGACCCGAATGTAGGTGGCTTTGGTCAAAGTGAAACCGAAATTACTTTACAAAGTCCTGCTCGTATTTATGGATACATGCTTGTTACTTTATTTATTATTTTAACTCAGATTTTCCTAGTTATCAAGAAAAAGCAATTCGAAAAAGTCCAAGCTGCTGAAATGAATTTCTAAAAGAGAGATTCTTGAAGTCTGTTTATATAACAATATAACAGACTTCAAAATAGATTATTCTAAATCACGACGGCTAGGATTTCGTGATGGATCACTTGATAAAAATCCAAAAATAAAAATGGAACTAAAGAGAATAATGCATGCATAAACTAATATTTTTAAGGTGAACATAAGTAAATCTAAATAAAAAGTTTTAAAACTGATTTATATCATATACCCTTTACATATTTCAAGTTAAAAAGTTAAATCTTTTCGTTGATTTACTTTTTTTTGATCATATTTTAAATCCGAAAGTGTTTTCAGCATTAATGAATAATACGCTCGTAGATAAACATCAAGTTTACCGTTCGGGTGTATGTAAGTTATCGGCGATGAATTGATAATTAAATCCTTAGAAGAAGTATTTGAACCACTAACACTAGAGAAAGTTAAACGGTCGTGTATTCCCCAACTCCACATGAAGAAAGAAGCTAATTTACGACTTACTTCAAGTGAAGACACAGGTATAACATTAATCTCTGCAGTTTGACCTGAATATTGCTCACATAAAGTAATAATCTCAGAGGCGAACCAACAAGTAGCACTTTCTAGGACGATTGTTTTATTTAACTGACTTTCTTGTGTGAGACCATGTAAACAAAGCTTAGCAATATCAACAGCATCTAAATAAGAAAGAGCTGAATCCTGATCACTAACCCATACAGCCTCTTGATCTAAAATCGGAACGGCATATTGTCCAACCAAACCTTGGAAAAAACTAGGTAATTGATAAATTGTATAAGGAACTTGTGACTGTTTCAAACATAATTCCACGGAATTTTTAAAATTTAATAGAGGTACTTGTTTAAAATTTACTGGTTTATTAGCAATGGATAAAAAAATGAAACGTTGAATGTTCGCTTTTTTAGCAGCTTTGATAAGTGCAATCTTAGTGATTAGATCAATTTGTTTTAATGTCCCTAATTCTTCTTCAGCACGTAACGTCGAAGCGTCAATGATAACTGTAACATTTTTTAGAGCTTCAGGTAAAGTGTCTGGAAAACGAAGATCTAAATACACTATTTCTACTTCAGGAGCACGTACTAACCAACCGTTTGGGTCTACTTCACGAACCCCACACTTAACTGGATAACCTTTGGTTAAAGCTTGAAAAACTATTTGACGACCTAATGTTCCAGTCGCACCTATAACAAGTAAAGTCATAAATTGTATTTTTTTATTTTTCTAAAGAAAATCTATAAATCGATCTAGACTTTTTCGGATTATATTTTTTCTGTATTTAAGATTAAATGTGAGAGTACATTTTGATCTAATCTTAATTTATTTTCATAAATAGGTAAAACTTGTGGCGATGCGAAAAAGCCCATTTCAATAAAATGTCCGGTTTTAAATGATTTGATAGTGTAAACAAAGTCACATTGACCACGTGATACTATTGAAATATGTTTTGCACCTAAGCGATACAACTGTCTTGCATAATCAAGAGTGTAATATTTTAATTCTTCCTCAGAAACCTTAGGCGAAAAAATTACCCTAGTCTCATAGCTGTTATTTTCTTTTAATATTTTCATAAATACTTGGGTAAAACATTATTAAATTGTGAACGGTCAGAAAATAAAGACTCATATAAATCTGGCAGACATTATTTAAACCATTAATAAGAGCGATTAACTCAAAGATGTCATATATTAACTGTATATTAAACAAAAGAGATCGGTTAAATTAGGACTAATGTGTTTTCTCAAAAAAAATCTCCTAGAACATCAGCATTGCTTGTGCTATCGATCCTAATAGTTAAACTTAGAAAGTATTTGAACACTACGCTAGAAAAGGTTAAACCAAATGAGCACAATTTAAGTTATTTCATGAAAAAGAGGAGACTTTTACCTGCTTTTTATAAAACAAAATTTAAAATATTAACATATCTAACATTAAAGAATTAACACTTAAAAAAATTAGGATTGAATTTATATAAGAATTGTACCATTTTAAACATAATGAGCGAACAAGAAAAATAACTATACATTCTTTAAAACTCAGATAAAAGATTTAGAAACGGCTAAGCTTTCTTCGAACTCACTTACTAAACCTTTGGTTGGTTGCAAATCAACTATGACAAGAATTAAAATCTATATTTTTTCTAAACCTCCTCTGCTCTATCACGCTTTTGTAATTAAATTTTTCTGTATTTAAAATTAAATACGAAACCTTTTGTCTAATCTTAGTTTGTTTTCATACATAGACAAAACTTGTGCGCGCCACAAGAAGATTCAATAAAATTCTAGCTCTAAATATCATTTAGGGTAACCAAAATCACGTTGCAAGTGATCTATTGAATATATATATTCACCTAAACGAGCACTGTCTCCATAATTAAAAGAATAATCTTTTAGTGTTCCTCAGAAAACTGAGGTGAAATATTCGTAAATTATAAAAAACATTGCAGAAAGATTAATATCTAATGAATTAAAAAGTATTAAAATCAACGTTAATACCAGGCCCCATTGTCGAACAAATCGTTAATTTTTTAACATATTTTCCTTTTACACCAGAAGGTTTATTTGACTCAACTGAATTATAAAAAGTTGTTAAATTCTCAAATAAAGAATCAGAAGAAAAGTCAGCTTTACCAAAACTAATGTGAACAACACCAGCTTTGTCAGCTCTATATTCTAATTTTCCCTTCTTAAATTCTTTAACTGCTGATTCAAGGTCAACAGTAACTGTACCTGCTTTAGGTGAAGGCATTAAACCTTTAGGGCCTAGAACTCGACCCAATTTTGCTAATTTTGGCATCATAATGGGTGTTGTTATTAAAAGATCAAAATCTAAAATGCCATGACTAATGTCGTCAAATAAATCATCACTACCTGTAATATCAGCACTAGAATTAGAAATTAAATCTGTATTTTCAGTAGGAACTAGGACAGCAATACGAAGTTCTTTACCCGTACCATGAGGCAAAGCAACAGTTGTGCGAAGTTGCTGATCTGCATATTTTGGATCAATAAACAATGAAATATGCGCTTCTATAGACTCATTAAACTTAGCCGAAGTTGTAGATTTCACTAAAGCAATAGCTTCTTTTATTTCATACGAAGTATCTTGTACTTTATTTTTTTCGCGCTTTAAACGCTTAGAAATTATTTTCATAATGATTTTTCTAATATATATATAGATTAACATAAAAAGGTCATCTTGATTTCGAATGAATTGGTTCGTTGTCCGCTATAATTTTACAACGAGTAGTTCGACATGTTCAAATCCAAGTGTTATTTCTGCAATTTCTCTCTTAAATCCCTGAAACTTTTTGAATCGTCCATAGTTTAAACTTAGAGATTTCTTCAAGGAGTATAAAAACTAGACTTTTTTTTATCCCACAATGGCGATACCCATATTTACAGCCGTACCTGCTACAATTTTGACAGCGGCAGTTAGATTTGACGTGTTTAAATCCACAAGTTTCGTTTTCGCAATTTCTTCTACTTGATTCATAGTAACGGAACCAACAATTTCCTTATTTGGCTCACCTGAACCTTTTTGAATATTCGCGGCTTTTATTAATAGAACAGATGCAGGAGGTGTTTTTAATATAAATGTGTAACTACGATCTTCATAAACCGAAATTTCAACCGGAATAATAAGATCTCCTTTATCACCAGTTTTTGCATTATATTCCTTACAGAAAGCAGAAATATTAGCACCATGTTGGCCTAGTGCAGGTCCAACTGGTGGTGCTGGTGTGGCTTTACCTGCAGGCAAAGCTAATTTTATAATAGCTACAATCTTTTTGGCCATAAAGTGTTAAAAATAAAAATAAGTGTTGAGTAAATAGTTGAGTAAATAAAAGTGTATTTATAAAATAATTAAGCACGCCCTGAAGGACTTGAACCCTCGACATTTGGTTTTGGAGACCAACGTTCTACCAACTGAACTAAGGACGCATAACAAATATTAAATATTTACTATCACTTAAATAGTTTAACATAAAACATACTAAAATATCAAGGACTTAAAATCTTCAAATAAATTCCTTATAAATTACTCTTCATAAAAATAATTTATTGTTAGTTATAAAAAGTGACGTCTAGATTAACAAATTAACTCGTTTACCAAGATTTTTGAAAGTTGTTGACGATGACCTTTTTTACGACGATACTTTTTCTTTGATTTCATTTTATAAATAATCAATTTCGGACCAGTTAGGTGTTCAATAACTGTTCCGGTAATACTGACATCGTTCAAATAAGGAAAACCCAACATAAGTTGATCAGCTTTTTTTATCATTAGAATACGTTTTAGTAAAATCGAGGTACCTAAAGTTAGCGGAACTTTATTTGTAATAAAATGCTGTCCGGTTTGTACCCAAACTTGAGTGCCGCCAATCTCAACAATAGCATATTCCATAATTAGTCTAGTCAAAAAATTTATGATTTTATTATAGCATAAAATTTAAAAAGTTCCAAGATATACAGACTTTTTAAACTATTATTTTATTAATGAAAATAAGTTTAATTTTATTTATTAATTTTTACATATTTAAGACTTCTAGTATTAAAATTATTTTATCTACTACTAGAAGTCTTAAAAACTAATAAATTAACGCTTTAAAATCAAAAGTGTAAATTAAACCACACCTTGCTTACGTGTTGAGCGATCACCAAGTTTTACATATGCACCAAACTCAACTTGATCAGTCACTTCTGCACCAATACCGGTGAAAACATCTCGGAACAGTGTACGAGCACCATGCCATAAATGTCCAAAGAAGAATAATAAAGCAAAGTTTAAGTGTCCAAAAGTATACCAACCACGTGGACTACTTCTAAATACACCATCTGATTCTAAACTTGCTCGATCAAATTCAAAAACTTCGCCAAGCTGTGCTTTTCGTGCGAACTTCTTCACAGTCGGAGCATCTTTGAAGGTTTGACCGTTAAGCTTACCACCATAGAAATTTACAGTAACACCAACTTGTTCAATACTATATTTTGATTCAGCACGTCTAAATGGAATATCTGCACGAATAATACCGTCTTTATCAATAAGAATTACAGGGAAAGTTTCGAAGAATGCTGGCATTCTACGTACACTTAACTCACGACCTTCTTTATCTTTGAAAACAGGATGTCCTAGCCATGCTTCAGCGATACCATCTCCTTTATCCATAGGTCCCGAACGGAAAAGACCACCTTTTGCGGGATTATTTCCAATATAATCATAGAATGCTAATTTATCAGGAATACGAGACCAAGCGTCACTCTCTGTTAAACCTTCAGATAATGAAGTCTCAATACGTCGCTCAATTTCTTGTTGGAAATAGCCACTATCCCACTGATAACGTGTCGGACCAAAAAGTTCTACAGGTGTTGTAGCACTTCCATACCACATTGTACCAGAGGTAATAAATGCAGCAAAAAATACTGCAGAAATACTACTAGAAAGTACTGTCTCGATATTACCCATTCTTAACGCTCTGTAAAGACGCTTAGGAGGTCTTACAGTTACATGGAAAATACCAGCTAGAATACCCAAAGTTCCGGCAGCAATATGATGTGCTGCAACTCCACCTGGATTAAATGGATTAAAGCCTTCTGGCCCCCAAGATGGAGCACAAGGAGCAACTTTTCCAGTAATACCATAAGCATCAGAAACCCAAATACCGGGACCAAAAAGACCAGTAACGTGGAAAGCACCAAACCCAAAACATAAAATTCCTGCAAGGAATAAATGAATACCAAATATCTTAGGTAAATCAAGACCAGGCTCATCGTTAAAAGGATCACGGAAAATTTCAAGATCCCAATAAACCCAATGCCAGATGGCAGCTAAAAAACATAAGCCTGATAAAACAATATGTGTTAATGCAACCCCTTCAAAACTCCATAACCCAGGGTTTGATACACTTTCACCCGTAATACTCCAACCACCCCAAGAATCTGTTACACCTAATCTTGTCATAAAAGGCATAACATACATCCCTTGACGCCACATTGGATTAAGAACTGGATCTGAAGGATCAAATATCGCTAATTCATAAAGTGCCATTGAACCTGCCCAACCGGCTACTAGAGCAGTATGCATTAGATGTACAGCGATTAGACGACCAGGATCATTTAATACTACAGTATGGACCCTATACCAAGGTAATCCCATTTAATTTAGATCTCCTAAATTTAATTTAAAACAACTATCTAACTTTCTTACATTTAATAGTATATTATAGTATATTATAGTGTATTTCAAATTATTATATACTTAATAATTTTAATAATAAATATAAATTCTCGTTAAAGAGGTACTCGCGTAATTTTTGCAGCAATCCCTGACGGTAAGTCCAAATTTCTTAATAAATTAATTGTATCTAATGTAAAAGGGAAAATATCAACAATTCGTTTATATGTTCTTATCTCAAAATGTTCACGAGAATCCTTATTTACGTGAGGTGAACGTAGAACACAATAAATTCGTTTTTTTGTCGGTAATGCTATTGGACCAGATATTGTCGAATTAGTCTGTTTTAGATTTTCAGAGATCTGGTTACAAGATTCATTAATTAATTGTGAATCAAATGATTTTAACTCAATTCTGATTTTTTTTTCCATTCTAATTTATTAAACTAAAATCTTAGAAACCACACCGGCTCCAATTGTTCTTCCACCTTCACGAATAGCAAAACGCATACCTTCTTCAATAGCAATGGCAGAAATTAACTCGGCAGTCATTTTAATACGGTCACCTGGCATAACCATATCAACATCATCACCTTCATCACTTGTGAAAGCTTTAATATCCCCTGTAACATCTGTTGTTCGTACATAAAATTGCGGACGGTAACCTGTGAAAAATGGGGTATGACGACCACCTTCTTCTTTAGTTAGAATATAAACTTCACCTTCAAACTCCGTGTGTGGCGTAATTGTTCCAGGTTTAGATAAGACCATACCTCGCTCAATATCTGTTTTTTGTAAGCCACGTAGTAATATACCAACATTATCACCAGCCATACCTGAATCTAAAGTCTTTTGGAACATTTCTACTCCAGTTACTGTGGTCGATTGTGTATCACCAAGACCAACAATTTCAATGGTATCACCAACATTTATAACCCCTCGCTCAATACGACCAGTAGCTACAGTACCACGACCAGTAATTGAGAATACATCTTCAACAGCCATTAAAAATGTTTTTTCGGTATCTCGTACAGGTGTTGGAATATATTCATCTACAGTATCCATTAAACTAAAGATTTTATCCACCCATTTATTATCGCCTCGTACAGTAGAAGGTAAACTAATAATGGTTTCTAAAGCTTGTAAAGCAGAACCTACTGTTATTGGAATATCGTCACCTGGAAAATCATAATTGGATAGAAGTTCTCGTACTTCTAATTCTACTAATTCAATCAGTTCTTCATCATCTACTTGATCTTCTTTATTTAGAAAACAAACTAAATTAGGTACACCAACCTGTTTTGCTAATAAAATATGTTCACGAGTTTGAGGCATTGGACCATCAGCAGCAGAAACTACTAATATAGCGCCATCCATTTGTGCAGCACCTGTAATCATATTTTTCACATAGTCTGCATGTCCTGGACAATCGACATGGGCATAATGACGATCTAATGTTTCATACTCCACATGAGCTGTGTTGATGGTGATCCCACGAGCTTTTTCTTCTGGCGCTGCATCAATATCAGCATAATTTTTTAATTCAGCATTCCCAAGCGTTGATAAAGTAGCAGTTATTGCAGCAGTTAAGGTGGTTTTACCATGGTCTACATGCCCAATGGTACCAATATTAACATGCGGTTTACTACGTTCAAATTTTTCGCGAGCCATATTATTGTTATTATTATTTTATTTTAGTACTTTTGGCGAAGATATATTTAGTAACGTAAATGAGCAAAGGCCTTATTAGCTTCGGCCATACGATGGGTTTCTTGGCGTTTTTTCATCGCACTACCGACACCATTGGAAGCATCCATAATTTCATTTGCTAATTTTTCTGCAATAGTCCGACCAGCACGAGCTTTAGCTGCCGTAATAATCCATTTCAGTGCTAAATTCGTACCGCGATATTGATTCACTTCAAGGGGTACTTGGTACGTAGAACCACCAATTCGACGAGCCTTTACTTCTACAAGGGGAATGACATTCTTGATACTGGTTTCGAAAACTTGAATCGGGTTTGTGTTAGTTTGTGTCTCAATGGCGTCAAATGTATCTAAAACAATAGAATTAGCTAGCGTTTTTTTACCATTACGTAAAATACGGGTAATAAACAAGCTAACAAGGGTACTATCATATTTTGCATCTCTTTTCGGATAACGCTTCTTTGTTATACTACGTCGTGACATAATTTAATTATTCTTCTTTAGGTTTTTTGGTACCATATTTAGATCTACCTTGTCTCCGGTCATTGACTTCGCCACTATCTAATGTACCACGTATAATATGATAACGTACACCTGGTAGATCTTTTACTCTTCCGCCTCTTAATAAGACGGCAGAGTGTTCCTGTAAATTGTGACCAATGCCTGGAATATACGCAGTTACCTCAAAACCTGTAGCTAACTTAACTCTTGCGACCTTACGAATAGCCGAGTTGGGTTTTTTTGGTGTTGTTGTATAGATACGAGTGCATACCCCACGCTTTTGTGGACAATTTTTTAAAGCAGGGGATTTGGATTTTTGTAAAGTTACTTTTCTTTTCTTTCTTAGTAGTTGTTGAATTGTTGGCATCGTTTCTTATTTTTCATTACCATATTTTTTATAGAATTTATCAACTCTTCCTTCAGTATCTAATATTTTCAAAGAACCATTATAAAATGGATGGTTTCCCGACCAGATGTCAACAGTCAGTTTAGGACGTGTAGAACTCGTCGTCATTATTAGTTGACCATCACAATAAACTTGGGTTTCATCAAACCATTTTGGGTGAATCTCTTTCTTAGGCATATTTTAAATTTAACGTTTAGAAAATTGTGAAGCTTTTCGAGCTTTCTTTAAACCATATTTTTTACGTTCTTTGATTCTTGAATCAACTGTTAGCAACCCCTTTTCTTTTAAAAGAGCGCGATTAGAACTATTATAGTCAATTAGAGCTCTAGCAATTGATAAAGAAATTGCACTACTTTGACCAGTTAGACCTCCACCTTTAACTTTAACATTTACATTAAAGTTCGTTACTAAATCTGAATCTACAAGAGGTAATTTAACCTGTTTCAAATAATTTTTATTATATTGAAAATATTCATCCACAGCGCGCCCATTTACTAAAAATGTACCTCCACCAACTTCCAATTGAACTTGCGCTGTTGCTTGTTTGCGTCTTCCAATACCGAAAGATTTTTTTTTCTCTAAATTCATATAAATTATTACTCTGTTATAAGACTTTAATTAACTGAGGTTCTTGAGCCAAATGAGGATGAATACTACCTTCATAAACCTTTAAATTAGTAAACATTTTTCTACCCAACGGTCCTTTTGGTAACATGCCTTTAATAGCCTTCTCGATAACAGCCTCCGGTCTTTTTTCTTTTAATTCCTTATATGTTCTAACACGTAACCCTCCAGGTCGACCTGAGTGACGCCTATATAACTTTTGTGTTTCTTTATTTCCAGTAATTTTAATTTTTTCCGCATTTGTAATAATTACATAGTTATTACTTTCTAAGAAAGGTGTGTAATTAACTTTGTTTTTACCTATCAAAAGTTTAGAAACTTCTGTTGATAAACGACCCAGGACATGATCAGTAGCATCAATTTGATACCATTTAGCTGTGTTTAAGTCTTGGGTACTAATAAATGTATCTTTCATTTAGTCTCAAGTTTTATTTTATTTTATACAAGGGTAATATCAAATTTATCTTTTAAAGATTGGAAGACTTCTTGTGCTGATTTTTTACCAAAATTTTTGATCTCACAAATTTCATCTTTTGTGTAGGTAACTAATTCCTCAATTGAATTAATACCCTTTCTTTTTAGACAATTATAAGCACGAACAGATAATTGTAATTCTTCAATTAAAATAACTTCTTTTTGTTTTACAGGCAAAACTATTTGTTCTTCTTGATAAATGAGGTTTTGTGTACTAGTTAGTTTCGAAAACCAAGACATTAACTTATTAGAAGCTTCACTTAATGCCGATTCGGGTGAAATACTGCCATTTGTTGTTATCTCTAATATCAAACTTTCTTCATTTTTATTACGTTCTTTTTTTGTGTTAAAATTAACAGAGAGAACAGGCATAAAAGCTGCATCAATTGGCAAAAATTTAGAATTTTCAGGCTTTAATTCTTCAGAAAAGGAATACCCGAAGCCAGTTTCACCTTTTAATTCGATTTTGAGCCATTCATCACTTGTTAATGTAGCAAGATATTGATTAGGGTTAATGATATCAACTTCTTCGGAAAATTTAATAGCATTAGCAGTTATGATACCCGGGCCTTGTATATCAATTGTACCATAAAAGGTAGATTTCGTACCTTTCTTTAATATAACTTGCTTTAAGTTTAACATTAACTCCAAAATATCCTCACGTAAGGATGGTAAAATAGAAAACTCATGAAGAACATTTTCGATTTTTAAACCCGTAATAGCTGTTCCTTCGATATTAGAAAGTAGAACTCGTCGCAATGCGTTTCCAATTGTAATGCTCTGATTCTTATCTAAAGCTTGTAATAAAAAATGCCCTGTCTTTTTCCCAGATTCTCCGATCTCTAAGTTGAAAAATTGAAAACCCTCATCCATAGTTAAAGTTTTTATTAAACACGACGCTTTTTAGGGGGGCGACATCCATTATGTGGTAAAGGTGTTATATCTTTAATAATCGTTATTTCTAACCCCACACTTTGTATCGCTCGAATCGCTGTTTCACGACCCGAACCTTGACCTTTTATAAGTATTTCTACCTTCTTTAAGCCTAAGTTAAAAGCCGTAGTACAGGCAGCTTCTGAAGCTGTTTGCGCTGCAAAAGGTGTACCTTTACGAGCTCCTTTAAATCCAGTACTCCCCGCGGAAGCCCAAGAAAGGGTATTCCCAGTCGAATCTGTAATGGTAATGATCGTATTATTAAATGTAGATTGTATATGTACAATTCCATCTGTAACACCTAACTTACTTCTTTTTCCTGTATTTCTCTTAATTTTTGCCATTAACTTTTAATGTTTAAAAACTCTTATTTTTTCTTACCAGCCATTGTTTGTTTTGGTCCACGTCGTGCACGTGCATTAGTGCGCGTACGCTGACCACGTAAAGGTAACTGTTGTCTATGACGTCGGCCTCGAATACAGTTGATCTCCGATAAGCGTTTTATATTTAGACTTACTTTTCTTCTCAGATCTCCTTCAACTTGATAATCAGTTTTTATAATTTCACGAATTAAACTGACATCCTTATCTTCAATTTCATATGCCCTTAAATCTGGATTAACATTCGCTTTTTTTAAAATTTGTTGAGATGAGACAAGACCAATGCCATAAATACCAGTTAACGCATATTCAATACGTTTCTTTTTTTGTAAATCAATTCCGGATATACGAACCACAATAAATATTCCTTTTTTTTATCCTTGCTTTTGTTTATGTTTTGGATTTGTACAAATAACGCGAATTTTCCCATGCCGTTTAATAACACGACAATTATCACACATCTTTTTAACGGAAGGTCGAACTTTCATAAATTTATATATACGTTTTATAACTTTCTGATATTAGTAAAGTCTGAATTTGCCTACTTGTTTCTAGAGTTACCCCGACTAAAATTAGAAGGGACGTTACCCCAAACCCATACGCATTAACCTTTGGTACAGTTACTGTTATAGCTAAAAATAATGCTCCAATCAGCGTCAAACGTTTTAACATATTTTGTAAAAATTCACTTGTTTGGTTTCCAGGTCTTACACCAGGTATGGTAACGGCCATTTTATTTAAGTCTTTAGCTAATTCTTTCGGATTTAAGATTAAATTTGAATAAAAAAGACTGAAAGCAATTATTAGAACAAAGTTTAAAATGCGGAAAAGAATGCTCTGAAATTCAACATTAGTAAAGAAATTAGGCAATATATTTAAACCAACTAAATAATTGATTAGTAAATTAATTACTGTAAGAATGGTTGACGCGAATATAATAGGCATAATACCACTCTGATTTATCTTTAGAGGTAAATAAGAATTTTTAGTATTATTACCAAAATTTGAGGTCAATTGTTTTGCAGATATTAACGGAATAATCCGAACCGCTTCTTGCACATAGATTACACAAATAATTAGGAGTGAGAAAGTGAAAAAGTTTACAGCAGCAGATGTTGGATTACTTATATCAATAACAGTCTTTATTGTTTTTGGGAACGTGGATAAAATATTTAACGTTATGATAATAGAAGAACCATTTCCTAAACCATTTTCAGTAATTAAATCTGATAACCAAAGGACAATCATTGATCCTGTAATTAAGGTAATTATTATTTGACTAAAAATTGTAAAACTTTGCACAAATAAGATTGGACGAAGAGCTACTGCAATAGATACACTATCAATTATTGCCCAAACAAGTGTTAAGTAGCGTGTATATTCGATTATTTTTTTGCGACCCCTTTCACCTTCTTCTTTTTGTAACTTTTCAAGACTTGGTATAATACTCACTAATAATTGTATCATAATTGATGCGTTTATATAGGGTAAAATACCTAAACTAAAAATACCTAAAACTAAATTTTCATTTGTATAAAAATTGCGGAGCAAAGGTATTGAATAAAGAATGTTTTTTAAATATTCTTGATCAACATTAGGAACAGGTATATAAGTCCCTGTCCGAACAAGTAAAATTATAAGGAAGGTGTTAAACAATCTACTTTGTAAAGACTTTGAATTATTATTCATAAAAATTAATCGTAAAAACTTTCGAATGGAATATCGCGGTCCTGTGCTACTGTCATTGGATTTTTAATATTTTCAAAAGCACAGATTGTTGCTCGTGCATTATTTAATAAATTTTTTGATCCTAATTGTTTAGCAACAATATTTTTGATACCAGCAAGTTCTAATAATATTCTTATTGAACTACCAGCAATAACTCCAGTACCTTGTGAAGCCGGTTTAACTAGAACCGAACAGGCACCAAAATCACCAGTTACTATATGTGGAATTGTTTTTGTTTTTGTTAAAATAACATTAGTTAAATTACGTTTAGCGTCAGTTATACCTTTACTAATAGCATTTACAACATCATCTGCTTTTCCAACACCAACACCAACCTGACCATTCTCATTACCAATAGCTATGACAACCCGAAACGCTAATTTTTTACCACCTTTACAAACTTTAGTAACGCGACTTATTTGTATAACTTTTTCTTGAAAAACTTTATTTTTTTGCTTTCTTATTGTTTTACGTTTTGCAGTATTCATCTTTATTTTCCAGATTTTCCAGCTTTTCTAAGAACTTTTTCGTCCATATAGCGAATTCCTTTTCCCTTATAGGGTTCAGGAGGTCGGATAGACCGTATTTGTGAGGCAAGCAAACCAACCTTTTCTTTATTAATACCACTAACAAAAATATTAGTGTTAGCCTCCACTTTGAACTCAACACCCGGTGGAGAAACAAAAATTACAGGATGACTATAACCTACATTAAGGGTTAAAGTATTACCTGAAACTTGTGATCTATAACCAACACCAACCATTTGTAACTGTCGGTTAAATTTTTCCGATACACCAATAATCATATTGTTAATTAATGAACGGGTTAAGCCGTGTTTTTGTCGTGCTATTCTAGAATCTAAAACTTTAGTAATATGAATCGAAGATTCCTCAATGGAAACAAGTATTTCCATAGGAATTTGATGGGTTAATTCACCATGACGACCCTTTACGATTATTTTTTGATCCTGTAACTCTACATTTACTTCGCTAGGAATATTTATCAATAATTTACCGATACGAGACATAATTTATTTTTTTAATTTCTAATTAAAATCTAAGAGGTCGATATTTATGTTCTAATTTAGGTAAATACTTTTTTACTTAAAACTTACCAGATGTAACATAAAATTTCACCACCAACATTAAGCTTTCGTGCTTGCTTATCCGTCACTACTCCGTATGAGGTTGAGATAATAGCAATTCCTAAATTTCCAAGTACTTTAGGTAAATTTTTTGCTCCTGAATAAACTCTAGTACCAGGCTTACTCACTCTTTTCAGACTTGTTATAACAGATTTTCTTTTTTTTCCTACATACTTTAGCGAAACTAATATAGTATTTCTTGTTGATAAAACTTTTGAATTCTCGAGATAACCCTCCGTTTCTAGAATACTAACAAGACTGGAAGTCATTTTCGTAAAAGGGATCTCTACTAATTGCTGTTTAGCATTATTTGCATTTCTGATTCGCGTAAGCATATCAGAAATCGTATCATTAACCATCGAATTTTTTCTTATTAAATTTTTTATAAATAATTAGCAGGAAACCTAAACTATACTTTAGGAAACGGTAAACCAATCTGTGTTAATAAAGATTTACTTTCTTCTATACTTTTAGCTGTTGTAACAATAGAAATATTCAAACCTAAGATCTGGTCAACTTGTTCGTATTCGATCTCAGGAAAGATGAGTTGATCTTTAATTCCTAGATTATAGTTACCATCTGAATCAAATTTTGTAGTGTCTAAACCTTGGAAGTCACGAATTCTCGGTAATGTTAGGTTTATAAAACGGTCTAAAAATGTATACATTTTCTCTTTTCTTAGAGTTACTTTTAAACCTAACGACATTTGTTCACGGACTTTAAACCCCGCAATCGAATTTTTTGCTATTGTTACAATAGGTTGCTGACCTGTAATTAAACGAAACTCTTCAATACTTTTTTGTAATAGCTTGTTATTTGAAGCATTAACACCAAGACCTCTATTTATGACTATTTTTTCAATCTTAGGAATTTCAAGATTATTTTTATAATCAAATTTTTCTTTTAGAAAAGGAGAAATTTCTTCTCTATAAAGGTCTCGTGTCTTTTTATCATAATGTAAATCCATACTTAACTGATTGTTTTACCTGTCTTTTTTAATACTCGACTAATTCTTTGGTATTTTGATTTTGACTCATCAATAGTAAAACCAATACGAGAGATATTCTCATTATCATAACAAAACATTACATTAGAAATATTCAATGGTACATCCATTGTAATAATTCTACCAGCTTCGTTTTTCTGCTGAGGTTTTATATGTTTAATTTTTGAGTTAATCCCTTCGATCAACAATTGATTTGTTTTATGATAAATAGTTTTAATATCACCAACTTTACCTTTGTCTTTCCCACTGATAATTTTTACTGTATCTCCAACTTTCAATTTTTTCATTTCTTATATTAATTATAAAACTTCTGGGGCAAGTGAAACAATTTTTGTAAAATTAGCATCTCTTATCTCTCGAGCAATGGGGCCAAAAATTCTGGAACCTCGTGGATTATTCTCTTTGTTAATAATAACTGCAGCATTATCATCAAATCTAATACTCATACCATCCTTACGTCTTAAAGTATGTCTAGTTCTAACAATAACAGCACGAACAATATCAGAACGTTTTACCCCCATATTTGGTGAAGCATCTTTAACAACCCCAATTATGATATCCCCAATATTTCCATATTGTTTGTTATTTCCAAGTACGCGAATACAAAGGATATTTTTCGCTCCGGTATTATCAGCCACAGTTAAGTATGTTTGTGGTTGGATCATAATATCTTTAATATCTTATTAAGTTAAAAAATTTGTGTAACTGTCCAACGTTTCTTTTTACTTAGTGGAATAGTTTCTTGAATTAAAACTATATCCCCAATTTTACATTTATTGGAATCATCATGTGTCATAAAACGCTTATTCTTTTTTAGCGTTTTACCATAAATGGGATGTATGTATCTTTTTTCAACTAAAACAACAACTGTCTTATCCATCTGATCACTAACTACTATACCTATTTTTTCTTTAACCGCCATAAAATTTTATTTAAATTTATTTAACCTGTTCATATAATTAACACAGCCTAAGAGTTGGCTTAAACGTTTCTTATTTGATTTAAATTCATGTGGTTTAAAACTTTGTCTTGTTGTTTTTTTTACATTTAATTTTGCTAATTCTTTAGAGATGATAGAAATCTCTACTTCTATTTTTTCAATACAAAGGTTTTTCGTCTCAAGTGATATTAACTCCGACTCCGGGTTCTTTATTGTTTTTATTATATCTTCTACCTCTTTAGATGAACGGAACATACTTTATTTTATTCTTTTATTAGAATTTTCGTTTTAATAGGAAGTTTAAAAGCCGCTAAACTTAAAGCTTTTTGAGCTAATTCTAGAGGTACACCAGAAAGTTCAAATAATATTGTACCAGGTTTAACGACAGCTACCCAATAATCAGGGGTACCTTTACCAGAACCCATTCTCGATTCCGCTGCTCTTGCAGTCACAGACTTATCTGGGAAAATTGTAATCCAAAGTTTTCCACCACGTTTAACAGTTCTTGTGATCGTTCGTCTTGTAGCTTCAATTTGACGTGAAGTTATCCAAGCACATTCTTGAGCTTGCAACGCATAATCACCAAATGAGATAGTATTATTTCGAGAAGCTTTTCCTCGCATCTTTCCACGATGAGGTTTACGAAATTTCGTTCTTTTTGGACTTAACATAAAAGTTCACTAATAAATTTTTATAGAATTTCATTCTTAAATAACCAAACTTTAACACCCAATACACCATAAATAGTGTTTGCGCGTTTTTCTGCATAGTCAATATCAGCACGTAAAGTATGTAAAGGTACTCGACCTTCACGAATCCATTCTTTACGGGCTATTTCAGCTCCATTAAGACGTCCACCAATTTGAATCTTAACCCCAGGTATATTTGCTACTTGGGCTCTTTTAATTGCTTTTCGAATAGCGCGTCTAAAAGCGACACGTTTTTCTAATTGTTGGACAACAAAATCACCAATTAAAGCTGCTTCAGCATCTGGTTCTTCCAATTTAATAATTTTAATAACAAAAATTATATCTTGAAGATCGTCATATTTAGCACGAACGCGTTTGATTATCTGAGTAAGGCTCTTATAAGTCGCTGCTAATTGAATACCATCTTTACCTACGAGTACCCCAGGTCGACCACTTAAAATTTCTATTTTAAGCTTATTTCCTTGACCATTTCTATTAATTTTAATTTTAGAGATACCAGCTTCTCGAGATACTTTGTTCAAATGCTCACGAATAGCAGTATCTTCTTCAAGAAGTAATGGATATAACTGAAATTTAGAAAACCATTTAGAATGGTGTGTTTGAGTTGTTACTAGGCGAAAGCCTAACGGATGTACTTTTTGTCCCACTTATAAAACCTTTATTTATAAATTTAATTTATCCTGTTGTTTCTAATACGATACTAATATGACAAGTCGGTTTTTTTATAGCAAACCCTTGGCCTTGGGCACGAGGTCTGACTCTTTTTAAAACCGGACCTTGATCCGCATAAGCTTCTTTTACATAAAGAAATTCTTTATCTATATTAAAATTATGCTGGGCATTAGAAGCCGCTGAATAAACAACTTGCCATACAGGACCACAAGCTCTATAAGGCATGAATTCTAATAGCATCAATACGTCTTTATATCTTTTACCTCTTATCTGATTTAAAACTCGACGCACCTTAAAGGGTGACATTCTAAGATATTTTCCAGATGCACTAACTTGTTGCATATCTTTTATCTCTTTATTCTTTTATCACTTTTAATATGCGAACGAAATGTACGCGTGGGAGCGAATTCACCTAATTTATGACCTACAATTTGGTCACTTATAAAAATTGGAACATGTTGGCGTCCATTATAGACAGCAATTGTATGCCCAACCATTGAAGGTGTTATTGTAGATGATCGTGACCAAGTCTTAATAACCTGCTTTTGCGATGCTTCATTCATTACTTCAATTTTTTTTAATAAATGGTAAGCAACAAATGGACCTTTTCTAATAGACCGTCCCATACATTATTTTCTTCTTATTATATATTTATTACTCAGATTATTCTTACTACGAGTCTTAACACCTAAAGCAGCCTTACCCCAAGGAGTAATTGGTCGCTTTCTACCAATAGGAGAACGACCCTCTCCACCCCCGTGTGGATGATCACATGGATTCATCGCAATACCTCTTACAGTAGGACGAATCCCTAACCATCTTTTCCGACCTGCTTTACCAATCTTAATTTTATTACTGTCGCCATTCCCAACAATACCTATAGTAGCATTACATTCTTGACGTATAAGTCGAACTTCTTTTGACGGTAAACGTAAAGTGACGTACGAACCTTCCTTAGCAAGTATTCGTGCACTTGTACCAGCAGCTCTTACAATTTGGCCTCCCTTATTAGGAACTAATTCGATGTTATGCACATCAAGACCTAACGGAATAGAAGATAATGGTAAAGTATTCCCAACCGTTATCTCAACCTTCTTTCCAGACATAATAACAGAACCTACTTTTAATGTTTGAGGATGTAATACGTAGGATTTTTCACCATCCTCATAAGTAACAAGAGCTATACGAGCATTTCGATACGGATCATACTCTATACTCTGAACCTGAGCCGGTATACCTTTTTTATTTCTCTTGAAATCAACTAATCTATAACGCTTTTTATGTCCACCACCTCGATGACGAATTGTAATAATACCACGATTATTACGTCCTTTTTTTCGAAAGTTTACTCTAATTAAAGATTTTTCTGGTTTATTTTTTGTAATTTCAGAAAACACCAAGACACCGCGATTACGAGTCCCTGGTGTATTTGGTTTATAAATCCGAATAACCATATTTTTGTTTTAATGTTTAATTATCTATCTGGGAAAAGATCTAAAGTATCACCTTCTTTTAAAGTGATAATAGCTTTTTTATATTTACTTTTATAACCAGAAAAGCGACCAACTGTACGTTTCTTTGGCGGAATATTTAATGTATTGACATTTAAAACTGTTACATCAAATAAACTATTAATAGCTGTTTTAATAACACTTTTATCTGCATGTCGGTCAACCATAAAAGTGTACTTGTTAGATTCAAGTAATCCTGTACTTTTATCACTGATTACGGGATACTTTAAAATCGATTGGAGAACTTGAATTTCTTGACTTTTAATTTTCATAATTTTTATGTATAAAGGAATTGTAAATATCCTACTAAATCCGAATCAAAAATTATTTGTTCGGCATTAAGCAAAGATTTAACACTTAAATTATCTACAGCATTAATATCAATTGTTGGAATATTATCTAATGCTGTACCAAAAGTATCATGATTCTTTTTTGGATTATCCTTACTAAGTATTACTAGAGTTTTACGTTTCATATCAATACCTCGATTTTTCAATAATTGTACATATTGTTTTGTTCCTAAGAGAGGACTCCACTTTCCTGTAGACAAAGATGAATTAGTTGTATTAATTATTAATGCTGAAGTATTTTCGAAAACAAACGTTTGGTCGTATTTATTAACCAAAAGTGTTGTAATCGCTAAGTTTTTCTCTTTTCTATTAAGTTTAAGTTTGACTTGCTTTGGCTTTGGACCAAAAATAACACCACCACCTCTCCATAAAGGTGAGCGGATTGAACCCGCACGGGCACGACCTGTTCCTTTTTGTTTCCAAGGTTTTCTTCCTCCACCACGAACTTCACTTCTGGTTTTTGTTGAAGCGGTAAAAGATCTCTTATTTGTTAATTCTTGAGTTAAAGCTCTATGAATTAAATAATTCGAAGTGTTTGAAGCACACTTTAATTCGAGTGATACGGAATCTCGTTCTACCCCTGACATTAGACCCTGAACTTTATATGTAAGGAATTTTTTATATACCATAAGCTTCTTATAACTCCCTTTTAATCTTTACAATTTGTTGGTCTAATACTTAATAAATTTCCAGGTTTTCCTGGTACAGAACCCTTTAGAATAAGTAGGTTTTGTTTAGTATCGACTTTTAAAATTTTTAATTTTTTAATTGTTACGGTAGAGGCACCTAAATGTCCAGCCATTTTTTTACCAGGGTACACTCGTCCTGGAGTCGTTCCTTGACCAATAGAACCTGGAGCTCTGTGATTTTTTGATCCATGACTCATTGGCCCACGTGTAAAATGATGACGTTTTTGATTTCCTGCGAAACCTTTACCAATGGATTTACCAGTAACGTCGACAAATTCTCCTTCTTTAAATGTTTGAACATCAATTATTTGACCAAGTTGAAAATCTTCAACATTATTTATCAAATATTCCTTTAAATATTTCAAAGAAGCTAAATTTGCTTTGTTAAGATGTCCTAGCTCTGGTTTAGTACATTTACGAGTAGGAACTTCATGATAGCCTAACTGTAGAGCATCGTATCCATCAGTAGAAACTGTTTTAATCTGTGTAACGACACAAGGTCCTACTTTAATTATTGTGACAGGATTTGCATCACCATTATCCATAAAGACTTGGGTCATCCCTACTTTGTTACCTAATATACCTACAGGCACCTATTGATCTCCTTTTTTTAACTCACGTTAACAATGCTTTACAAATTTAATAAATTTTTGAATTTATATACACTTACTTTACTGACAATTGAATACCATGTCTAGCAATGCTAAATTAACTTTAATAAATACTTACACAAATTAATTTTTGTAATAATATTATTTAATAAAAATTTAAATACGAAATAATTAGCAGAGGACTAAACTAGTATAGATTACCTAAACTAAATTCATAAATTCATGAAACAATTTTATATTAACGGAAATCCTTTATTTTTTTCTAAAGAGTTTACAATTAGCGAATTATTGGCTTTTTTCAACTTAAATGTTGCACTAGTAATTCTTGAACATAATGAAATGATCTTACCTTCGAAATTTTGGAATTCAACATTCATCAAAGAACAGGATAAATTAGAGTTCTTATCAATTGTAGGTGGTGGCTAACTCTTTTAATATTTAAATATAAAATGATTAATAGCAAATAAATTCAAACTTAATGCGTAGATTAGATACAGACTGGTTTAAATATAGATGATTTTCAGTAGAAAAAAAGTAATTCTTTTTTGGGTTTAATCTAAATAATTAATTACTTATAATTAATTTTATAAGGCGAACGACGGGACTTGAACCCGCGAATGATGGAATCACAACCCATTGCCTTAACCGACTTGGCCACGCCCGCCTCATTAAAATAGCTATATTATCTTACGTAAATTAAATATTTACAACCTTTAAAGTATAAGATAAAAATAAGAAACCGAAAAACATAAATAAAGTTAAAAAGTATTCTCACTTTTAATTGAAAAAAATTCTAAGAGTTAAACTCGTTGGGTACTATGATGATCCATAGACCCAACGGTATTTTCTTTAGTTCTTCTTAACTTTTTATTTATAAAAATTAAAAATAAATGAAGATGTTTATAGTTAGTAAGCAAGACCTAGACTACGTGTCGTTTCTGCACCGAGGTAAACCCGAACACTTAAGAAATCAGTAGGACAAGCTGTTTCACATCTTTTACAACCAACACAATCTTCGGTTCTTGGGGCTGATGCAATCTGTCCAGCACGACAACCATCCCAAGGCACCATTTCTAAAACATCTGTTGGACAAGCTCGAACACATTGTGTACAACCAATACAAGTATCATAAATTTTAACAGAATGAGCCATAAAATACCTCGTTTTAAATTTTAATTATATAAATTAGTAAGTTTTAAGAATTAATTTAGCCAACCGTAACTATGTAATCCTTGACCAAGAAAATTAACTCCAAGGTAACAAACCCAAACGACGAAAAAACCTATAGCACCAATAGCGGCAGCTTTTTCCTTAACCCAACCTTTTGTCAATCGAACATGTATATAAGCCGCAAAAACTAGCCACGTAATAAGTGCCCAAGTCTCCTTTGGATCCCAACTCCAATAAGACCCCCAAGCTTCATTCGCCCAGACACCACCAGCGATAATACCAATAGTTAAAAAAGGAAAACCTAGCCCAATCGTTCTATAACTCCAGACATCAAGGTTTTCTATTAATTGTGTTTTACCACCAATAGAATGATTAGATTCCGAAGAAAATTTTGTTAACGCAAGTAATAGCAAAGATAAAAGTGAACCTAAAATAAGCGTAGCATAACTAAATATCATCATGCTTACATGCATCATCAACCAATTTGACTGTAAAGCCGGCACTAGAGGACTAGATTCTTGCATGACACTAGGAAGAATCAGACTGGCAAAACTAATGACTAAAAAAGTGATGGGCAATAAAAGAGCGCCTAGTAATTTTGTACCTGTTTTCGTTTCTGTAAAGACAAGTGTGAAAAGTAAACACCAATCTAGAAAGAGTAGTGACTCATATAAATTACTTAAAGGGAAATAACCAGAAAGGTACCATCTTAAAGCTAAATTTAAAAATAAAAGTACATTAGCGAAGATAACTCCTAACCAACATAAATTGGATATAAAATTTAATTTAGGAAATTTGAGGGAAATCCAATAACATGACATAGTTTTAAGCAAAGTAAGATAAATACTTGCAGTACAACCTGTGCTCGCTAAAATATTTACGTAACTTGAAAATAGCATAAATTTAACTAACAGTGATTTACATATAATATATATCAAATAAGTGAAAATTACAGGGTTAAATATTTAAAGGTTAAATATTAACATAAATCAACAATAGTTCTTATTAATACGGATGGAGGGACTTGAACCCTCACAGGAAAACCTACTAGAACCTAAATCTAACGCGTCTACCAATTCCGCCACATCCGCTAATAAGATGTTAGTGAATTTTAGAAATTTAATCCAGCTTTTTACCCATCATTCAAGTTATTTGTACTAGAATAAATAAAACTTGGTGATTTACCATCTAAAACAGAACAAGCCAAAGAATACGCTTTTTTAGCTTTTACATTAGCTTTGTTATACCAAGTAGCTTTTCTTGAGTTTTTCTTCGAACGAGACGTTCGCTTTTTTGGAACTGCCATGATAAATATTTTTTTATAAATAAAGCCTATTTTTTTATTGAACGAAAACCAATATTGTCGTTTAATTTATTCAAGTATTTAGTTTTAAGAGCTAAATACTGTTATTTAAGAAATTCTTTTCACATTAATAAATGAATTTGTGATATTAAGGAAGTTTATTGTTAGATCTAAATCTACAATCCAAATAGATTTGAACGGTGATGTTTAACACGAATCTACGAAATAAAAGGACACGATAACTTTTTTGATCAAGTAAATCTCAGGACGTTTATCCTGATTATATTTTTGATTTTGTCTTAAAACCCAAACTTATGAAAATAAAAATTTGAATTTTCTTAATTTGTTAAATCTTGTAAGTAAATGAGATTATTTTGCTTGTTGACTACGGATTCGAGCTAATTGTTGAAGAGCTACTCTCCCTATATTATATAGTGCCCAAGATGCTGCAACTAAAATCGGCGCAAATACGAATACAATACGAAAATCCATTATATTTTTCCTCTAGAATTAAAAGTTACTAATATTTTATATACCTATAAGTATACATTAATGTTAATATTTATCAACATTAATATTTATCTCTTAAATCAAAAATACAGAATTATATTATAAATACTTAATAATAGTTCTTTTCATGATCAAATAAAAGTATTTTATACAATTATACAACAGGTAGTTTTCAAAGAGATCAGATATTTTATACGTTTCACACAGCCTTAGAACAAATCAAAAAAATTAGAATGCAATTAGATCGCAACTTTTTTATAAAAATAAAAAGTATTAGCTTATAAAGTGGGACCATTTATATAGTATCTAGTATGATCATGTGATAATTTATTATTACTTAATTTATACCAAAATAAAGTCAAAATAGAGACGACTTTAACATTGGTATGAACGAAGATCTAGGAACTTTGTACATATTACCTATTCTAAAATTATTTCAAATGTATCTGTTATCACCAAATAAGAATTCGTAACTGAGCAGAGTATAACCCATACACTGATCAAATATGTATAGAAAACCCAATATTATGAATTTCTCAAATCGCAAAAGAAATTTTTTAGATTTACGACAAAACTAAGTGTAGAAAAAAGAATGTAGGAAAAAATTTTACTATTAGTTCCTGAATACTATAAAGAAACAAACTACATTTGAAAAATTAAAATAGACACGCGAGAATTAGATCTGAAAATAGAATTTCATCTATCACAGAAATAGATCAATCTGCAAATTAAATATTACGTTTATAATCATTATAATATCTGACTGCATAGGGAATAAGATGTCAATATTCCTAAATTTCCTAACCCTCTTGAGTAATTTATACTATAACAAATCAAATCGGATTCTGAAACTCCAGCGTAATATTCAGGAATTTTATCAAACTAATAAAGTTCAATATTGATTTAATTTTATCTCTATCTAAGAATGTTTACCATAATATTTTTCTTTTATAGAAACTAAATCTGGTAATATAAAACTATAAGAGAATTAGTGATTTTAACGGGAAGATTTATCATTAGAGGAGACATATAGTGCAAGTTATAAATTTTCTTTAAACTTAACTTAATATTTTCACTTCGTATGTTCTAATTTTTTATCTTAATAAATTTTTACTATCTCAAAATAAGACTTATTATATAATCTGTTTTGAGATAGTACATACTATTCGTTTTAATAATTAAAAGAAACCGAGAGTAACTGCGTCACTAATCGGTAGACACGCACCAATACCAAACCAAATAGCGAAAACTGTGCCAAAGAGAAAAACAGCCATCGCTAATGGACGACGGAACGGATTTTGAAACTTGTTGACATTTTCAATAAAAGGAACTGTAATTAGCCCTGCAGGAACAGCAGCCATAGCAATAACTCCAAGTAACTTATTAGGTAAAACACGTAATAAATTAAAAGTCGGGAAGAAATACCATTCAGGTAAAATTTCTAATGGTGTCGCAAACGGATCTGCTCGTTCACCTAAAGCTGAAGGTTCTAACACAGCTAAGCCAATAAGAATGGAAAATGTACCTAGAATTACAACTGGAAATATATATAGTAGATCATTTGGCCAAGCAGGCTCACCATAATAGTTATGGCCCATACCTTTGGCTAACTTCGCTCTTAACTTAGGATCAGTTAAGTCAGGTTTTTTAATTACACTCATATTTTATAGTTTCTCAAATTTACACTTACTTTTTTTAATTACTTTATAGAGGACCTGAGATACCTTGCTTTCTAATCATTAAGAAATGAGTTAACATAAGTGCTGCTGCTGCTACAGGTAGAAGGAATGTATGAGCACTATAGAAACGAGTTAACGTTCCTTGACCAACACTTACACCACCACGTAAAAGATATAATAAAGGTGTTCCTACAACTGGAATAGCTTCAGGTACACCTGTTACAATTTTACATGCCCAGTAACCAACTTGGTCCCATGGTAGAGAATAACCCGTAACACCAAAAGAAACTGTAACGACTGCTAAAATGACACCTGTAACCCATGTAAGCTCACGTGGCTTTTTAAAGCCACCTGTAAGATAAACACGGAACACATGTAAAACCATCATTAAAACCATCATACTTGCTGACCAACGGTGAATTGATCTAATAAGCCAACCAAAATTTACTTGTGTCATTAAATATTCAACAGAACTAAAAGCTTCAGTTACAGTCGGTCTATAATAAAATGTCATAGCAAACCCCGTAGCAACTTGAACAAGGAAACAAGTTAAAACAATTCCACCAAAACAATAAAAAATATTTACATGCGGTGGAACATATTTACTCGTAATATCATCAGCAATGGCTTGAACTTCTAAGCGTTCTTCGAACCAATCATAAACTTTACTCATGAGATAAGTATTTTAAAATTTCAGACACAATTAAACAAAAAACTGTATATAGTATAAATATATAAATAATTAATCTCAAAGAAAAGTACCTGTGTAAATACTATTTAAACAGATACTTTTTGAAAAAATTAAGTGAGAATAGTTTCTTTAACTGATGCAACAGCATCTTTTAAAGTAGATTCATTGGTTGCGTCAAATACTTTTGTATCACCAATAGATTTTGAATATTCAGGTTTTGATGTAGCAAGATATGATAATAATTTTGCAGAAAACTCTTTTACCTGTTTCACAGGAACATCATCAATTAAACCATTAATACCAGAATAAATAAGTGCTACTTGTTCTGCAACTGATAAAGGTGAATTTTGACCTTGCTTAAGTAACTCACGTAAACGTTGTCCACGTGCTAATTGGTTTTGAGTTGCTTTATCTAAATCCGAAGCGAACTGAGAGAAAGCTTCTAACTCCGCGAACTGCGCTAATTCTAATTTTAATTTACCAGCAACTGTCTTCATCGCTTTAACTTGTGCTGCAGAACCAACACGCGAAACTGAAATTCCCACATTAATTGCTGGACGAATTCCTGAGTTAAATAAATCACCAGACAAGAAGATTTGCCCGTCAGTAATAGAAATCACATTCGTAGGAATATAGGCAGAAACATCACCAGCTTGAGTTTCAATAATCGGCAAAGCTGTCATACTGCCACCGCCTAATTCATCACTTAATTTAGCAGCACGTTCTAATAATCGAGAATGTAGATAAAAAACATCACCTGGATAAGCTTCACGACCTGGTGGACGACGTAATAATAACGACATTTGTCGGTATGCTTGTGCTTGTTTTGACAAATCATCATAAATAATAAGAGTGGCTTTACCTTTATACATGAAGTACTCTGCAATTGCTGCACCAGTATAAGGTGCAATATATTGTAGTGTTGCAGGATCATTAGCACAAGCACTAACAATAACGGTATAACTTAAAGCATCCTTTTCTTCTAAAGTTGTAACAGCTTGTGCAACAGACGATGCTTTTTGTCCAATAGCAACATAGACACAAACAACATCTTCTGTTTTTTGGTTAATAATCGTATCTAACGCAATTGCTGTTTTTCCTGTCTGACGATCACCAATAATTAATTCACGTTGACCACGCCCAATCGGAATCATAGCATCAATCGCTGTAATACCAGTTTGCATAGGTTCACATACAGATTTACGACTAATAATACCGGGTGCCATAAATTCAACTAACCGAGATTCATCAGCAGCAATATCACCTTTACCATCGATAGGAATTGCTAAAGGGTTAACAATACGCCCTAAAATACCTTCACCTACGGGAACTTGGGCAATTTTTCCAGTAGCGTAAACTGCACTACCTTCAAGAATATCTAAACCCCTATCCATTAGAACAACACCAACATTATCATTTTCTAAATTTAAAGCAATACCAATAGTCTCATCCTCGAATTTAACAAGTTCACCAGACATCACTTGATCTAAACCATAAACTCGAGCAATACCATCACCTACTTGAAGAACTGTACCTCGGTTTTGAACCATGACACCTTGGTTAGAATTTTCAATCTGTTCACGAAGGATTTTAGCAATTTCATCAGGACGAAGAACATTAATCATACGCGTTTCTGAACCTTATTATCAATAAATAATTAATCTAAAATTTAAAAGAGAAGTTAATTAGCTAGCCATTTTTTCAAATAAACTTGAAAGCCTACCTCTTAGAGATACATCAATTAAGTTTGAATCGATCACAACTTGTAAACCCCCCAATAAAGTACGATCTACATAAACTTTCAGTCGAATCTCTTTATACCCAGTACGGTTTATCAAAGCAGTAACTAATTCTTTTTCTTGACTTGATGTAAGCGCGTTAGCTGAGAAGCAGAAGGCATCTTTGATACCTACGAGCTCATCGCAAAGTTCTTTAAACCTCGTAGCAATAGGTAAAATTAAAGACATACGTCTTCGATACATTAAAATCTGAAGAAAAGGTATAATATCGACACATTTGTTTAACTCTTTTATATGATGTTGCGATGAATTTTTATCAGAAAGAGAGTCTTCATTTATAAATAAAGACATTATAACACCAACTTTAATATAATCCTCATAAAAAGGATTTTCAAAAAAGGTAATTAAATCTGGACATTGTGAAAAAACTTCGACAACAACTGCCATATCGTCTAAATACTCTTGTAGTTGACCTTTATTTCTTGCTATTTCAAATAAAGCACGAGCATAAGGATCGGCTACTTTTGATAATGTTTTATTACTCATAGATGATCTCCTTTATCTCACTATCTCTGTAGTACTAGGGGGACTACCTATCGTAGCAAAGCTTTTTTCTAGATAGCAATCTAACCTCGTTCGATAATAATCGGGTAGATCTTTTTCCTCTTTCCCTAATTTACGTATAACACGAACTATTACTAATTGGGCAATATGAATTCTAAGATCACTTAAAACTTCACGTTCTTTTAAACTTAAAATTGTTGTAGTAGAATTAAAACGCTTAGCTAACTCAAGCTTTGTTTGTTCGTAATCACTATTCAATAAATTAATCTTTGTAACTTTAGCTTGTCGTCTAATACTATGAATCATAATATTCGATTGTGTTAATTGAAGTTTAGCTTCTTCTAATCTAGAAGTTGCTTCACTTAATCTTTTCTCCGAATCTTCTACGTTCTTAATAATCTCTTCTTGTCGCTCAGCCAATGAAGCACCTAAAGCATCACCACCAACGACAAATAAACCAGCGAGTAGTATAAGTTGGTTTATTAAATTTGTCTCAAATATATCTGTATTGATACCAAAACTACCACTACTGACAATAAGTAGTGGTATTCTTAAAAAATTCATAGTTTACTTTAATTTAAATAAAAATCCAAAATATTATATATAAGATCCTTGATCCTTTTATTTTTCCTCGATTAAGAATAATTTATCATATGTCGCATAAGTCAAATGATCCATAAAATCGGGAACAGCAAAGACTTTATAAATAGGAAGTTCGGAACACGTTTCGTCCAGACTTTGATTTAGACTATCAGTAAATTTATTTGATAAGACATTTAAGTATTTTTGAATAATATCTAAACTAATAGCAAAAATTTCTTTTTGGACCTTTTGCGTTTTTTCAATCTCTTGTTGTGTTTGAACTTTTATCGATTGTAATTTTGCTTCATAATTGACAACTAATTCATTAGCTTCAATTAATTTCTCGGACGCTTTATTTAAATTATCTAAAACATACTCATTACGTTGATTTACTAATTTAATCAATGGACGATATAAAATTAAATTTAAAATAAACATTAAAAGCAAGAATTGGATTACGATAAAAGGGAGTGTTGCTCCAAAATCAAACAACCCACCTGCAGGTTCTTCAGCTAAAAGTATAAAATTTTGATTAATCATTTGATTTTTTTATTTTTCATTTGATAATTTATCATAAAATCTATAGGTATACTAGTTTAAAATTAACCATTACCTATAGATTTCATATATTATTTTTTAACCAGCGAAAGGATTGGCAAATAATAACGATAGTGATACAACTAGTCCATAAATAGTTAAAGATTCCATGAAGGCTAAACTTAGAAGTAAAGTACCACGTAATTTATTTTCAGCTTCAGGCTGACGCGCAATACCTTCAACTGTAGCACCAGCGGCTTGACCTTGACCAATACCAGGACCAATAGCTGCTAAACCAACTGAAAGACCTGCTGCTACGACTGATGCTGCTGCGATAAGAGAATCTACCATAATAATATATTAAAGATTTATTTAAAAAATTGGTTGAAAAATTAACAAGTTTCGAGATTATTAGATTTTGCGCTATCTATTCTAAAACTTCAGCAATATAAGCTGCTGCTAATGTTGAAAAGATTAATGCCTGTACAGAACTAGCGAAAACACCTAATCCCATAATTGGTAAAGGAATAAATAATGGTACAAGAAGTGTTATAACAGTAATTGTTAGCTCATCTGCTAAAGTATTACCAAATAGACGAAAACTTAAAGATAATGGTTTAGTAAAATCTTCGAGAATATTGATCGGTAATAAAATTGGTGTAGGCTGAAGGTAACGCTTAAAATAACCTAACCCTTTTTTTTGTAGACCAGCATAAAAGTAAGCGAAAGAAACCATTAACGCAAGCGCAACAGTGGTGTTAATATCGTTCGTTGGTGCAGCAAGCTCACCTTGGGGTAATTCAATAACTTTCCAAGGAATAAGTGCACCAGCCCAATTACACCCAAAGATGAATAAAAATAATGTTGTGATAAAAGGTACCCAAGGGCGGTAAAAGCTTTCACCAAGTTGATTTTTTGCAATATCTTGTGTGAAATCTAGAACTAATTCCATAAAGTTTTGCCAACCTTTAGGAACTTGATTTAAATTAGAGGTTCCTAAAAAGGAAGCACCAAGGAGTAAGAAGAAAACAAGTGAACTAATAAGTACTACCTCACCATGAATCGAAACTCCTGCAATATCCCAATAATAATGGACACCTACTTCGATACCTGAGATAAGTAGCGATGTATTTAACATGTCTAATGGATACATAAATGATTTTGCCAAAAGTATTTAATATGCTATACTTTATATTAAAGAGGTCAATATTAAGTAAATATTTACGTGAAAGAAATTAAATAACGAGGAAGAGTGACTTTAAAAATAATTCTATTCCTGACCAGATAATATATTAGTACTAAGAACCCTTAGAATTAACTGAATTGAGCTAATTGAGTCATCATTCCCGGGAATAGGTAAATCAACTAGGTCTGGATCACAATTAGTATCTAATATTGATATAATAGGTATGTTTAAACTAATAGCCTCTTTAACCGCTGTTAATTCACGACGTTGATCAACAACAATCATAACATCCGGAACTCGGGGCATATCTTTAATACCATCTAAATAGCAGCGTAGTTTCTCTAATTCTTTCTTTTTGTTTGCGATTTCTTTTTTTGGTAGAGATTCAAAATGACCCTCTAACTCTTGTTGTTCCAACGTTTTTAAGTACTCTATCCGCTGACTTACAGTTTTCCAGTTAGTTAACATACCACCTAACCAACGATGATTCACGTAAAACGAGTTACAATGTAAAGCTTCTTTAGCTATAATCGATGATGCTTGCTCTTTTGTTCCAACAAAGAGAAAAATTTTATCAGATTGAGCTGCATCATTGACAAAAGTTGATGCTTCTGTAAGTAACTCAGCTGTTTGAACAAGGTCAAGTAGATGTATCCCTTTACGTTCTGTGTAAATATAAGGAAACATTTTAGGATTCCATCTTGATGCTTTATGCCCAAAATGCACACCCGCAGCCAGAAGTTGGTCTAATAAAAGTTTAGCCATAATTTTTAATTTTAATACTTGATGATAAAATTTATGTAATAATTATACAGAATTAATTAAATTACGCTAAGAGATAAAATTAATCTTTTCTGAAACCGGTACCTGCTGGAATCAGTTGACCTATAATTACGTTTTCTTTTAAACCACGTAGCCAATCAATTTTTCCCTCAATAGCAGCTTTTGTTAAAACTCGAATCGTTTGTTGAAAACTAGCTGCCGAAATAAAACTTTCAGTTAATAACGAAGCCTTTGTAATACCTAAAATAATAGGTGTATAGGTAACAATTTCTATTTTATGTAAACTCAGTACCTCGTTGATGTAATTAATTTGTTTTAAATCTAAAGACTCTTCAGGTAGTAGAAATGTGTCACCTGGGTTATCTACTTGAACTTTAGATGTAACTTGACGAATAATTACTTCTATATGTTTATCAGCAATACTTACACCTTGAGAACTATAAACCTCTTGAACTTTAGTTACAAGGAGAGTTTGAATTTTACGAAAACTTAGACATGCAGCCACGTAATTGCGATTCTTTCGCTTATGATAAGTAAACCAAAATTCTAATAATCCATGGAAGTCGACTTTCCCACTAGAAAGTTGTTGACCAAAATAGACATACTCCCCAACCTTGAAGTCAATGGCATTACTTAATTCAAAATCAACATCCCAAACATCAAGCTTTGAATCTGGTATTTTTGTGGGAGTACCCAGTATTGTTAATCTATAATTAGATTTCATCTCAAGGATAATACCAGAAGTCGGAGATAATACAATAGGTAACTTTGCCTTACGAGCTTCTAAAATTTCTTCAATTTTTGGTAAGCCTTGAATAATGTCACCTGTTACAACTTGATTAAAACTAATGACACCTAAAACTTGCCCTTTTAGAATTAAAGTACCTGACTCAATAAATGACCTTGTCTTATCAGTTAAATATAAAGGCATTGCTTTATGAATTTTGGAAACAAAAGGATTAATAGCTAGAATTTGGCCAGAATGAGTTACTTTTAACCTAGAACCTAAATTATCCCCATTTTTAATACTCGTAGAAATTACTTTTTTAAAATCTTTAAAGTCACTATAATATGTTTTACAATGTGACGTAGTTACTAGAGATAACCGCTTACGGTCCTTGGTATATTTAAATTTTAAGATCTCATGTTGTTTATCTATAGTTAGAGATATTTTCGCTAAAATCGTACCTACCTCGACATATTGGAGATTTTTCATGAAGAACGAGAACTGATAGCCTTGAGTCACTAAATTGTTCGGTAAGAGTTGACAAAGTTCAATATTATCGAAATAGATCAAAACTAATTGATAAAAAGGAGTCTTTCCATAACTAGGTACAACTCGGAATTCAGACGAAAGTCTTGAATTTTTAAGAAATTTTTTCGATTCTAAAAATAACGAAGATTGAAACAGAGGTAAATTATTTTTACATAAAAACTTTGCTCCAAAGCTTATATTTAGTTTTTGTCTTACTCCCAAGTTAGAACTAGATATGGATATTTTATTTGAAAAGTGCGAAACAGGAAGATTAAATTGATAAATTGGGCGTAAGAGTAAACCATAACGAATACCGGAGTGTGAGATTTGAACAAAACTTGGAAAATCAACTTTAACATCATCAAAGACAACTTCTCCGGGAAAGAAAATTTTATTATTTAAAGAAAATAAATGATTTTGGTCTGCTTTTGTTAACTTAGTATACTCAAAGAATTTACCTGGCTTTATAATTATATTGCGTAAAATATCATCTGATTCCTCAATTTCAACAAATCCAGAAATACGTGAATAGATGTCTGTAGCAATCTCAACTCTTTTTTGTGGGAAAAAATTACAATTACTCACAATAATTAGAGATGCATCTCTATTTACAATCGTAATATGTTGAGGAATAAAGAGAATCTTACTATTATGTTTTATACACAAAGATTCAGAATTCTCGGTGAAAACTTTCTTTTCTGGATAATAAACTAAACCATCAATTGGTGGAATAAAAACTTCTTCAATCGAGGTAGCAAAAACAACGGATTTTGTAGCGAAATTCGTTAACTTTTTATTAACTTGGTAAAAGAGTCGTTTTTTAGAATCTAATAATAAATAATTTCCCGTTTCAGGATGCTGATATAGAAAAAGAGAGAATAAATATAAATATTGGAAAATTGAATATGATTGTACACAACCAGAAGAAACAGAATTCTGAAATTTTACCAGGCCACTCTCATCTGCTATTATTTTAAAATTCAATAGCGCTTGAGAATCAGATGACGTTTTTGTTAAATTAGAGATATGGTTCAAACTTTTATCTGGAATATCATAAACATTACAGAATAGAATCCATAAAATATTTGATGAATATTTTCGGAAAATCTCACCCGAAAATTTAGATACAATATTTTTTTCTGAATTAACAAGTTGCTGGTTTAATATGGGCAATTCAGCTAATAATTGATTCTTTTTAACAAAACCTCCATTTTCAAAAAAGATTAAAGTATTAGCACTTATGTCAATTTTGTCGAGTTTATTATGATAATCCGTAATAAATAAAGTTGTGGATTGTCCTGTTAGTAAAAGATTCTTTCCATAACTAGTACGCGTGGGTTTAAGAGTCACTTCTCTTGAAAGAGAAATAACACCTGGGCAACGAGCACGAACTTGACGACTAGAATCAGATGTAAAAATACCACCCGTATGAAAAGTTCTCATCGTTAATTGCGTTCCCGGCTCACCGATAGACTGTGCTGCAGTGATACCTATCGCTTCACCTAAATCCACTAACTTACAATAAGCTAAATTCCACCCGTAACATTTCCGACAAATCGAATGAATAGACATACAAGTTAATGGTGATCGTATCTTAAAATTAAAAGCTTGTGCTGCAAATAATTTAGTGAGTAATGGAGTTGTAAGTTCTTGATTTTGTTTGATGAGAAGTTTATCTTCGTAATACACATCTTGAGCAATCGTACGTCCTAACAATTTCTCTTCATAACTTGAGTAACTAAAATCCTTTAATGAAATAGTAACAAAGGATTTAGAGAAACACTCTTCTTCACGTACTATAACATCCTGTGCCACATCAATTAAACGACGAGTAAGATAACCCGAGTCTGCGGTACGTAGAGCTGTATCCACAACACCTTTCCTTGCTCCATAAGAAGACATAATATAATCTGTGATGGTTAATCCTTCACGGAAATTATTTATAATTGGGATGTCAATAATCTGACCTTTAGAATCTGACATTAAGCCACGCATACCAACTAATTGACGAACTTGAGATACATTACCTCTGGCACCAGAGAACGCCATTAAAAATATCGAATTTAATGGATCACTTTCCCTAAAATAATCGATCAGACTCTCTTTTAGAGTCTCACCTGAATTATTCCAAGTCTCAATAACTTTTTGAAGACGCTCAATTGAATTAATTTCACCACGTTCATACTGTGAATTTGAATAATCTATTTCTTTAAAAGCAGAACGTAAAAAATCTTGTTTCGTAGGTGGAACTTTTAAATCTTCAATACTAATAGAAATACCAGCTTTTGTAGCGTAACTGAATCCTAGATCTTTTAAATCATCAACTAGATGTGTCGTTTTAGTGATTCCATAATTTGAAAAAGCAAGATAAACTAAATCTTTTATTTCTTTTTTACTAAAAAGAAGATTTTTAAACTCAATAGATTTTTTCATAATTTAGCTATTCAAATTTTTAAAAACAGACTGATTAACGAGAACGCGACCTGGTGTAGTTTGTATATATTTAGACTTCTCATTAGAATTATTATGATTAATGAGTTTTATACGGCTTTGTTTTTTATTTAAGACGTTAGATAACTTATCGTTAGAAACCTGATCAAACCTTAACCATATGGGTGTATGGAGTGTAATCTTATTTACTGAATAAGCTAAAATTACATCACTAATAGAAGAAAAATAATGGTCTGCAAACGTTGTTGGTTTTAAACTATCTACTGTCATATAATAGTACCCTAAGATCATGTCTTGACTGGGTAATAAGATCGGTTCACCTGTTGCAGGTGATAAGAAGTTATTTGTTGATAACATGAGAGTTCTTGCTTCTACTTGTGCTTCCAAAGATAAAGGAACATGGACTGCCATTTGATCTCCATCAAAATCAGCATTAAAAGCAGGACAAACTAATGGATGAAGCTTTATTGCTCGACCTTCCACTAAAATCGGTTCAAAAGCTTGAATTCCTAAACGATGCAAAGTTGGAGCACGATTTAGAAAAATTGGATGAGTTTTTAAAATATTTTCTAAGATTGTCCAAATAACCGGTTGACCGATTCTAATTAATTTTCTGGCAAATTTCATATTATTTGATAATCCATTATTAATTAATTCACGAATAATAAAAGGTTGAAATAGTTCAAGAGCAATTTCACAGGGTAACCCACATTGGTTCAGTTTTAACGATGGGCCTACAATAATAACGGAGCGACCAGAGTAATCAACTCGCTTACCTAATAAGTTTTTTCTAAATCGCCCATTTTTACCTTCAATTATATTTGATAACGACTTTAGAGGTCGATTATTAGAACCAAGTACTTTTTCACCTCGTTTACCATTATTAATTAAGGTATCAACTGCTTCTTGAAGCATTCTTTTTTCATTATGAATAATTAAAGTTGGTGCATAGAGTTTGATTAACTTTGCTAATCGATTATTCCGAGTAATTACACGGCGATATAACTCATTTAAATCAGAAGTTGCAAAACTACCACTATCTAATTGAATCATTGGACGTAAACCAGCAGGAATAACAGGAAGAACAGTTAAAACCATCCATGAAGGTTTTGACCCTGTGGCGATAAAATTTTCAATTAGCCTAATTCGACGAATTAATTGTCGACGAGTATCTAGGAAAATATTCTTATTGTTTGACTGAAGAGTAAAACTTTTAGATGTAAAACCTGTAGTTTTTTTAACTTCACCCATTGTAATATCACTATTTGCATCACTTAAAGAAGTCAAAATAGTACGATTGTCTGTTAGTTCGGCTACTAAGTTTAAATTTCCTAACAAATATTTAATGGCTTGACCCCCAATCATAACCCTCCTACTATGAGTAGAATAACTTTCTTCATTGTAAGAATACGAAAAATCTTGATATATTAAATCATTATATTTTGTACTATATACTATCTTTCTGTTCTCAAAAGATAAAAAATGGTTATAATATACAATTTCTTCTAGATATTTCAACTTAATAAAAAGTAAAAGACTGATATAGCTTGGAATACCTTTTAGATACCAAATATGAGCAACAGGAGAAACAAGTCTAATATGACCCATACGATAGCGACGAACACGCGAATCCGTAATTTCAACACCACACCGATTACAAGTTACGTAACTAGAAAGTTCAACTCCTCTATATTTGCCACAATGACATTCCCAATTTTTTATTGGTCCAAAAATTCGTTCACAAAATAAACCATCAAATTCAGGTTTCAGGGTCCGATAATTTAAAGTATCAGGTTTAGTAACTTCACCAACAAACTGACCCGTAGGTAAAATTCTTTGACCCCATTTTTTAATACGTTCAGGTGATGCTAAATTAATTTTTATATAGTCAAATGGACGATGTGAATTAATCATATATTAACATTAATGAATTTCAACTAATTGATATCTAGGAATTTGATTGTTACTCAAATTCTTTTCAGTTACATCAATTTCAGTGATACAAGTTTGTCCAAAGTTGTTTTTTTGTATATTATAAACACCTATGTCTAGACCTAGAGCTTGTAGCTCGAGTAATAAAACTTTAAAAGACTCCGGTATACCTGCTTTTGGAATTGGTAAACCTTTAACTATGGACTTTAATGTGGCATTTCGGCCATAAATATCATCAGATTTTATGGTTAATAATTCTTGTAGAGTATAAGCAGCTCCAAAAGCTTCTAATGCCCAAACTTCCATTTCACCAAATCGTTGACCACCTTTTCGAGACCTACCACCTACCGGCTGTTGCGTTACTAATGAATAGGGACCTGTTGCACGAGCATGAATTTTATCCTGTACTTGATGAACTAATTTTAACATATAACTTTTACAAACCGTTATTGGATTATCAAAATATTCACCATAACGACCATCTGTTAAATAAACGCGACCTGGATTTAGTTGATCAAAAATCCAACTTTTTTTTGTTTTTTGGGCAGCTTTTTTTAGTTGAACATTTGTTAAAATACGTGAAGCCTCCAGGAAGAACATCTCATCAAAAGGCAATATTTTGAAACGCTTATCTAAATTCTCACCAGCGAAACCAAGAAGTCCTTCAAAAAGTTGACCCACATTCATTCTGGATGGTACTCCAAGAGGATTAAGAATTAAATCGACAGCAGTACCATCATTTAAATAAGGCATATCTTCTCTTGGTAAAATACGCGAGATAATACCTTTATTGCCATGCCGCCCCGCCATTTTATCTCCTACTTTGATTTTTCTTGTTTGGGCAAGAAAAATACGAATTACAGAATCTGTAGAAATAGGTAAAATATCGCCATTTACTCTTGTAAAAATGCGTATATCAAGAACACGACCATAACTACCTTTTGGAACACGCAGTGAACTGTCGACTACACCTGGATTATCTTCACCAAAAATAGCACGTAATAATCGACTTTCAGGAATTTCTTCTGAATCTTCTAATGGGGTTACTTTACCAACTAAGATATCTTCTGCTACGACAAAAGTACCTATTTTAACAATGCCATTATCGTCTAAATAATTTAATGCATTTGGATTTACATTTGGTAAATCACGAGTTGTTTGCTCAATACTCGTTTTTGTTTCACGAACTCCAACATCATATTTTTCAATATGAATGGATGTAAATAAATCAGAATATATTAAGCGTTCATTTATTAACAAAGCATCCTCATAGTTAAAACCTTCCCACGGCATATAAGCAATAAGAATATTTTGACCTAAAGCTAATTCACCACCTTCAGTAGAAGGACCATCAGCAATTACTTGACCAGATTCGACATACTCACCTTTCCAAACAACAGGTCTTTGATGAATACAAGTACCTTGGTTTGAGCGAATATATTTCCTTAAATCATACCGAACTTTCTTCTGCTGTTTAAAATCTTTTATTAAAATAAACTGACTATTAGCCTCAACAACAATCCCATCACAGTAATTGATAACGGCACTACCACCCTCAGCCGCGAGCTGAGACTCTAAACCAGTTCCAATAATAGGACGGTTTGGATACAATAAGGGCACTGCTTGACGTTGCATATTTGATCCCATTAGTGCACGATTTGCATCATCATGTTCTAAAAAAGGTATTAATGACGTTGCAGCCGAAACAATTTGAATTGTTGAAACAGCAATGTATTGAACATCTTGAACAGGAATATTAACAAACTCAGTTTTATACCTAACAGTTACTATTGAATTAATAATACATCCTTTATTGTTCAATTTAATATCGCCAGGGGCGATTTTTAAATTTTCTTCTTCTTCAGCCGTTAAATAAATCGCCTCTTGATCTTTTCGAACATAACCATTAATAACATGAAAAAATGGTGTTTCAATAAAGCCTAAAGAGTTAGTACGAGCATAACTTGAAAGAGAAGACACTAATCCAGCATTTTTACCTTCCGGTGTTTCAATTGGACATATTCTACCATAATGACTCGAATGAATGTCTCGAACCGCTAAACTCACATGATCTCTATTAAAACCACCAGGCCCTAATCCACTAAGACGACGTTTATGAGTTAATTCAGCCAATGGATTAGTTTGATCTAAAAATTGCGATAATTGACTAGAGCCAAAAAATTCACGCATCATAGACATGATTGGTTTTGGATTAACCAATGCTGAAATAATAATACAATTTGGATCACAAAATGTCATACGTTCAGATAAAATTCTTTCAAAACGCATTAAACCTGAACGAAATTGTGTTTGTAATAACTCACCGACTGAACGAACCCGTCGATTTTTCAAATGATCAATATCATCTGTTTCACCTTCGCCATAAAAAAGATTAATAAGACCGTCAATAATGATTACTAAATCTTGTTTCGTTAACTCATTAGTCGTTATGGGTATATTTAAGTCTAGTTGTTGATTTAACTTAAATCGACCCACGTGACCTAAATTAAAGTATTTACTATCAAAAATCTGTGAATTAAAGCCAACTTGATCAACTATCTCAACGGTTTCTATACAATCAAAAAATTCTGGGTGCAAAAAGTAAGAATGAATCTTGCTAGATTTTATTCCTATTAAAGTTAAAAATTTAGCCAGATCTACCTTCTGTATTTTATTAAAAGAAACAGTACCAACAGGACGAGTCTCTTCTTTCTTGTACTTATGATCAATCTCGAATCCCAACCAACCACCACGAAATGGGATTAGAGTTGCACTACAATTATAACGAGTTGTAGTAAAAGAACGTTTATAGTAAATACCTGGACTTCTTACAATTTGATTTACAATAACACGTTCACAACCATTAACAACAAAGGTACCACGATCCGTCATCAAGGGAATTTCACCGATAAACGTGTAGATTTTATCCTTATTAAAATTGTCAAAATTCTTTACTTTAGAAATTAAAACGGGTACATAAATGCGCACAGCAAATGTACGATCTCGAGCTTTGGTTTCTACAATGTCCAACAGAGGTTTTTGAATACGAAAATCATTGCCAAAGAAATTTAGGGTTATCGAATTTGTTAAATCTTCAATAACAGAGAAATTTGCTAACTCTTCAGACAATCCTTTCGATAAAAACCAACAAAAACTTGCTCTTTGAATTTCAATAAAATCAGGTAAGGTCGTAATAAAAGCACTATTATTCATTTTTATAATCTGAAAATTTGGGTAAGTTTTGAAGGAAAGATAAAAGGCAAAAAATATCGAACATTAAAATGAGAAATCATAAATACGAAAATTAAAATCGTCGAAAATTTTAAAAATAGGATTAGGAATTGTATTCTATTTCCCCTAAAATAGGAGTGAATTAAATACTTTTAACAAAGAGCTTGTTATAAATCGATTGTAATGTTGACTTTTTACGCATAGCAGTATTTTTATGTAATATACCTTGATTCTTTGCTTTATCAACTTTACTACAAGCAATATCTAAATCTTGCTTTAGCGATTTTAACTTATCTTCACTAGGCGAGTTTTGGTATTCTTCACAAGAAGTAATAAATAATTTTATATAGGTTCTCATCATAGAAGTACTTACTTTATTACGTAAAGTGTTACGTTGTGTTAATTTAATTCGTTTAAGAGCTGATTTAATATTAGCCATAATATTGAAAATTATTAAAATTATAGTATAATATATAATAAATATTATATATATAGAAGATATGAAATCATCATATCTAAATATATAAGATAAGACAACCCATAAATAGGATTTATTTTAGATATTTGTTAAATAGATTTCCCACAACACTAAACAGATTTTAACAAAAGAAACAACCTTATTAAATATGGAGCGGGGTTTTAACAGAGATAAAAATATTTTTAGTAAGTTTAAATTATCTCACTAAGGATTTTTGACTCTTCAAAAGAGTTTAAATTTTATATAGATTTTACATAAGTCTAGTTTTTTTCGATAGAATTCTTGTTTAATCGTTAAATGCTAATTTAATATTAGCATAAGATTGAAAATTATTGTTATGAGATAAAACTATAAATATACAACATATAATTAATATAATATATAATTAATATAATATATAATTAATATTATTAATATTATTAATTATGAATTAATATTTCTTATTGAGATTAACAGTTGAATATAATAAAATTGGATCAATAAATTATATAATGAGCAAAACATAAGTTGATGGCGAAAACGAAAGGAAGTCGGATTATAATAACATTAGAATGTACTATGTGCCGAACAAATGAAAACCAAAGAACTAAGGGGGTTTCACGTTATACAACAATGAAGAATCGAAAAAACTCACCAACAAGATTAGAAATTAAAAAGTTTTGCCGATACTGTAACCAACATTTAAATCATAAGGAAATAAAATAAATAAAATGCCAAACCGTCGTATTAAAAAACGTGTATCACCTATTGACCTAGATCAAAAATTCTACGACAAAGATCTTAGCTTTTTAAAAACATTTTTAACTGAACAAGGACGTATTACACCAAGATATATCACTAAACTAACTGTTAAACAACAAAATAGATTAGCTAAGGCTGTCAAGCGGGCTCGAGTTCAAAATTTATTACCTTTCGTATTAAGAGATAATAATGAAATAAGTTAAACCAGATCGACTAAATGACTGGTAAATCTCTCATGTTAAAAATAAATACTAGCTGACAACCGCTTTTAATAGTTACAACGGGTAAATGTGACAACTTTAGATCAGATCTAAGAAAAATTAAAAGTGGGAGTTGGGAACTTATTGATCTCCTAACTATTTAATCACAATAATAGAATATCGTCTTTTAAAAATCTCAGAAAACTTTATTACAGATAAATTAGATAAATCAAAAAGCAAAACAAGATTTTCGATCTTGCAAACCTCTCTCTCAAAATAAAGATCATCTCACAAATAATGGATTAACCAACGCATAGACAATTTTTTCATCTTGGAAATTAGCTACGTTTTTAATTAATTAGAGAAAACTCTCTCAAATCCAACTAACATGATCTTAATCTAAACAAAGTTTTTGAATATTTGATCCGTTTTAAATCAAAGAGATCTAATTTTCGATCATTTAGTTGATTGTTTTCAACACTTGATCGATAACAACTCAAAAATTTTGACACGATACCATATTCGGATTTCTTCCATCTTAGCCTCAACATTTACCTTTTTAAAGGGTAAATAATTCACAAGTCAATTGTTCGAATAGTTAAGATTTATAATTAAATACGAAAAAGCTGATAGAAACTGAACAATGACAAGTCCCTGTTTTTTTCTTCGTCTATACAAAATATTTTAGACAAAGACTCCAGCGTTTGATAATAAAGATCATAATTTTTGTCTTTTAATAATAAAAAGCCTTTTTAGCATAATCAATAACTTAATATGATCGTGCTCCTATTTAAAGTACCTTTTTTCCTGAGAAATGTTATTAATTTCATCGTCCTTAAAAATAAACAAGGATTAAAATAAGATAAAGGTTAATATTTATAAAAATCATTTTTAATCATGATTTATGAAATAAAGAGATAGTTAAAAACAACTGAGACCTAAAACAAAAACATATCCTTGAAATGAAAAAAGATTACAATTTCTTCAAATAATAAAAAAAAGAAAGACACAAACTAACGTATGAATATCAAAAAATAAAAGTGAAAAAAACACCAGCGATATAATACAATAAATCTGCAAGATTAAATAAAAATATCTAGAGATACTTTTAAATCTCTGAGATTAAAAAGAATAAGTCGATACTAAAAATTTCAGTTTTGAAAAAATAATCCTATTTTTACAATGCTTTTACACTGTGGGAAAATCAATCAATTACTTCAATATTATTGCACTCCAATCTTTCATCAAAACCCTAAATTATTATCTTGGTCTATATCGAGAATCTGTATCTTTTTTTTAAGTATTTTGGAGTTTTAATTTAAAGAATATTGAAAAATTGTTCTACTCGACCGACTCCAAATACTCTAATATTAAATCTGATCAAGTACTTGAGCTCTGCAACTTGTAAGTGGTTGTTGGAATAAGCTTATTAGTGGCTAAATCGATTGAAGTTGGCAAATCTAAAGCAACGAGAGTAATATTTTTCTTAAAAAGAATCTTGTACTTCAAAAATTCCAAAGTATTTCGGCTGCACCGATCGATTTTAGTAACCATTAACAAGTATTTCGATTTTAATTCTTCTTGAATTAATTTTTGAAAGACAAGACGATTTTTAATTTCATTGATAGCCGATTCAACTTCGATTCGAATATTTTCTGGTTGAATTCCGTTTTGAATTAATTGTTCTTTTTGATATTTAATAGAAGAATTTGATTCTTGACTTCTAGAACTGACACGAATGTACCCATATTTTTATTAATTTGCATTTGAAAGTAATTTTGTAAAGAAATAGTCTTAGTTTTAATTGTAACATAAGAGTTGTAAAATGTAAATAAATTTACAAAATAATTAGTGAAGTTTGGAGTATACTCTACTTTTACACTAATATCGAAATGAATAAAATATTTCCATTTCAATGAATCAAGGTAATAGACAATCAAATATGCTCTCAGCGACATTTTAAGGGGGTCTAGAATGAAAATAAATTGGTTTTAGGTAATATATGATAATTAACTAAATATTCGCTTTAATAAAATATTAGATAAGATACTTTAAATTATTCGTTTAACTTTATAAAATCATGAATATATCAGACATTCCTGAACCATATTTAACTGTTGTTAAAATTGTTTTATGTCTTAATCGATTTTATCTTGACAAACTATTAATTTATTTAATATCGTAGTACTAGATAAATTTAAATAAATTAATATCCTTGTTTTTATGCTTACAAAAACTTTTATTTCAATTGGTATAGGTGTGGCTATTGGTCTGTCACCCTTAAGAGATTCTTCATTAGCAAAAATTTTGATCACTATTACAGGAGGTTGTCAAATCGGTATATAGCCAGATTTTTTGATTTGAGAGAAATGCCTACTTTTGCAACACCCCTACTAGAGGTTATCGTACAAACTTTCAATCTCTTTTTGTTTTAGAGAATAGAGATTTTCGAGAGTGATGTTATTTTCTGCCAAAAATTTCTTAAAGATTGGACCGCTTTTTGAGTCATCCGACAAGAATATTTTTACGTTCCAAAAAACCGAAACTGCCACTTGTAATTGTCTTGGTGTTCGCTCCTCCACTAGATCAAAAATCTGGCCCAATGCTGAAGATTCTCCTACTTTTTTGGTAGGTACCTGTAAAATTGACTAAAGAATATCCACTTTCTTGATCTTCGTTACCGCCCTCTATACTACGTTGTAAAAATGTGTGGCTATCAGAATCTTTGCTATGCCCTAGAAAACGGTCCAAGTTCCTAGTATTATTAAAGTCTATTCAAATATTTTTAGATCGATTAGGGACCTATTTTTTTCTAGACGAAATCTTTGTATAGTATGGTGTCATTGTCACTATCAGGTTTTGTTTTCATCTTCTTTTTATTTAATATTTTAATATTTTTAGTTGTATAAGATGTCACCCAAAAACTCATTGTTATAATGAATATCAGGGTGCGTTCTTATACAATTCATTTTCTTATTTTAATCTTCGACAGTCTCAGGAGTCAATAGTTAAAAAGTTTTTGGTATTTTAACTATTTTTACTTGACCTTATGTTTTTCTTTATTGTAGGATATGTACATTAAAAATTTTTATTAGAGGGTGTCTTTATGTCTGTTACAGCACAGTACTGTTCTAAGACCCATGGCCAAAGTTGTGGGTGTGTCACTCTCTTTGACCTTAGTCATTCTAGCTTCGGAATTGGCCTTTGGGAAAGCGGGGTCCGGTTCATCAAACATGGTTTGCAGAGAGATGGGAAAGTTCTTTTCAACTCTAGATCACATCTGTGAACCTTGGTGAAAGACGTGACCCGGACGGAACTTACTTTATGGTAGGTACTAGGATGCTAGAAAAGGCGAAACAAATTTGGTCTCTTTCTGATGGAGAGACCAATTATGAAGAATTAAGCCTGGTGATAAGTGCTTATATTAAAGTCTACAAACGAATTGCAAAAAGGTAAAAAGATAATGCATCGTTCGATTATCTTCTTTGTTTCGGCCTAACTGTGGGAATGATGGGCAATTTACTTCGTGTACCCCTAGGATCGTTCTTCGTAGTACCTTCGATTTGACGGTTTCAATATATTCCTGGTGGGATCCACGATGGCGTTTAACTCGCATATCATAGGCAGTATGACAAACCCTGGTCCAACATATGTAAGAGGGGGGAAGATGGACAAATCTCGAACAATTCGCGGTAGGCCTGTACGTTTTCACCTTGCTTTGTTGAGGATGAGAGAAAATAAAGGTTTAAGACGTATAGCTGCTTTAGCGAACGCAGTTGGGCTAACACATTTGGCCCAAGGAGGGGCACAACTAGGTGTCATTGGGGCGAGTACATCATCCGAGACCATGTACTACAGAGAATGCCTGCTTCCGCGTTTTATACACCTGCGTTAACAGCATTCATTGATAACTCGCTAGAAGGTCTTTCAGACACTACTTTGCTTGTTAGTAAATTAGGGACAAACGCAAAAGCTGCATTAGGTATCATATTTCCCAAAGCCGCAAATACTGGAAGGCCTTTGAGATTGAGTTTGAGGCATAGCTAACGATCCGAACGCTAGCAGCCGAAATTTAAAGTCTAGGATTTTTTGTGATGAAACAATCTATGGTTGGTTCAGAGAAGCAGAATCAAATTGGGACTGCTTTTGCGATGGGAAAGAATACTTCGTAGCAAAGTTGGGATGATTGGTAAAAACAATTGTTCACGGATGTAACAGGCTGTCGTCCGCAGAAAACCTCGAACAGTTGAGGGATCGAGTTATTGACTCTGCTCTAACTCCAATAAATTCGGAAATCTGGCAGGTGGGCTGCAAGAAGGACAAGCGAACTCCGAACAACGTTTTTGAAGTCGGGGCAAATGCATGAGAGGTGTAAACGGACTTCGGTATTGAATATACCCATTGTGGAAGCGTCAAGAAGAAAACTCACGCTCATTGAATGCTCCAAACGAGTAGTTCAACAATACTCTCTTAACCCTCCTACCAGATCACCTTCAGACTTGCCTCTCGTGCTAAAAAATGTTACTAAGCTAAAAAATGTTACTAATGTTTCAAACGGAGGTTTTATAGAAAACCACATCAGACTATTGAGTGAAGGGGTCGCTCACATACCTATCGATCTGAGGATCTTTTAAGAGTGAAATCGGCACCAGCAGAAGCTGCTGAAGTGATACCTACAGTCAAAAAAGTTCTCTCAGACCCTCAGACTAGTATTAAAATCGCTGATGGATTTAGTACTAAGATTAAAAAAGCAAGATCAGTCATCGTGCTTTTAGGTTCTAGTAATTATTAACACTTAACTTGTAACTTATTAATCTTTTATTCGTCGACCTTTATTTTTTTTACTTTTTTTAGCCTCAGGTCGACGAATATATTTAGCTCTGTGACTTCGATATCTTCCTTTAATATACTATTTTGAAATCTATCTGATAAAAGAGTTGACTTAACCAGCTCGGCATGTTTGTTTAGATTTCGTAGATTTATGAATTGCACTTTTATCAATCGGCTGGAGACCAAAGTCTCTTGTTCATATGACACAATTTGATATATCCACTTTTATGCGGTGGTGCAAAGAGTAAATATATGGGGGATATCTACGCAGATTCGAGTGTAAATTTATCAAGTACCTGATAGAAAACATGTGTCGCTCTTGGTATGTTTATTAAATTATGGATATAATAATTTTTGTTAAGACAAAGCGTCGATTCGTACAAACACCCATGTCTGGGGCTAGACAAATAATCTGACAGTTGCGTTTGCTCGTAGCACTTTCTGAAGTGGACGTGTAAGAAAATTTTGCTGTTTTATAATTAGCGTACCGTTCACTTGCCGAATCGAACACAGTGGTTTGTCAACCATACCAGGGTGACACGCGTAAACGATTTTTCGTACAAGTAAGCCGAATGAACAACCCCGTCTACTAAACTCATTAGAGAAAAAAATTGTGAATAAGAAACTTCGTAGAGTTTCGCCAATGAGTAAACAGATTTGCCTCGTCAATTAACAGCCTATTATTCTCATCAATGGAAAAAATAGTCCAAAACTTATCACAAATGTTTATTGAGATTGTTTTAATTTTTCTATCACAACAAAACTCGAAATTATTGACCATAGGTCTCTAATTTTATATCTATACCCTCATTATTATTATTATTCAATCTGAAGGAAAAATTATTAAACGTTTCACTGTCTGCTGTTGAGCGTATACCCGTCCGGAGATCTCCACGTTCCTCCAAATTTTAAATTTGCGTTCTCTATTTTGATAAGAGCTCTTTGGCTGTCCAAACAGGATTTATTATTACCTTTTATGGCGGTTTTGAAATTTCTATCAATTGCTTAGACACTACGATCGACTGAAAACACTCATTTAGAAAAGCCTCTCCTTCATCCACAATGAATTTCAGTTCTAGCTTTGACTCACCAAATACTTGATCGATAAGATGCTCCTAAACCGCTCGCCATTAAAATAGGCATATGGGAAATTAGACTATTCCTCTCTTCTTCTTTAGACTAAATTTTTGTTTCAATTTTTTAAGACTGTCTTTTGAGGTCTCTTTCCTAAAGAGCAACAGATTGTCGCTATTACAGTCTTCTCCATGATATTTAGATAAGTGCTTTCAGCCACAGGTTTTTCACTGTTAGAAAAACTATCACGCATGGTGTTTGAAGCGAGGTATTATCTAGATGTTCACATAAATTGTTCGCATGAAAGTTTTAGCGACTGGTGCTTTGATGACGGAAACGGTTTTCTTTGCTAAACACCGTTTTAAACTCCTGTTCAAACGAACGGTAATCGGAAAAGGTTTCTTAAATAAGTTATTTTTTTCATTGTTTCTTGATCTTAATTGTTTATTTTAATCAGTAGAGTCACCCAAAAACTCATAGTTATGATGAGTATCGGGGTGCGATTTGTTTTAACTTTCGTCTTATGATACATAGGCCTGAAGCTAGTTTTATTTTTTATATCAATATCAGCGCGTAAAATTTGTACCAGTTCCACTAGCTGGTCACTTGTAAAATTTCCTGCGAATTCTTCAGCCATCGATCGGTAAAAAGCTCGATTCAAACTTATGGACATTCTCTTAGTTCTGCGACGAGCATTTTTGTTTTTGTTGAATAATCCAATCCTCAAGCAGAGTCGTGAAACGTAAAAGTAGTGCTGCTTAAGCTGTCATATTTATTTCGTTTTTCAACAATAGTTTTTTCGATCGATTGTCGACTTATATTAGCAAAAAGATGGCTTACATTTGTTGACAAATAACATTTACGTTTTCTGTTTCTATGTTATTTTTTTCAAAAAAATGGTGCAACTCTCTGGCTTCTCTTTTATTTTCTTCTTAGCCATATCAAAAGTTTGATCGCTATTTATACTAAACTAAATCAGATTTGTTCTGTTTTAAATCTAAATCTAGGATGCCTACATGCTGTAAGATTAGTTCGATTACTGGTTCTTATTTCGTCACGTGTGCGATTATTATACTTCATTTCTTTTAAAACTTAAGTCATGTCTGATTGACGTGTCACCCTTATGGGAACAGAAAATGACTTCATCGTTTATAACGACTGAGGGTATCTGTTCAAAAATTTGGATGCAATCTACCCAGGTCAAAGTATCTAGTTCAGGATCCTCTACAATATTTTTTTGGTTGTTTAATCTTGCTAATATCGCACCTTGTTACTGCTATCTTGTCCTTACCTAAGCAAGCAACACGACCGGCTAATTGGCCAAATTGATTCAAACTTCGATTTCCATTCCTCGAGTTCTTGACCACCTTCTAGTAATGGGTTAAAATTTAGGTCATCGACATGTTAAATTTAATTGAACAGTGCTACTTACTTATTTCCTGGTGGCCGAGCCTTAAAATTAGTTAAAGTGTTAACGTTACGAATTCAACGATCCTTTAATACTTACAAAAAATATTACTTTGATCATTGCGATTGCTGTACGCCTCCTCAGTGAGATTAGCAGCGCATTGTGTAGCAGCTGGCGCCCTAACCCTAATACTATATTTAATTATTAATTTTATAATAAACTTATAATAGACTATTTTAAATACATATAAACTAAAAAAAACGCAAGCCTTTAAGTTTTAAAATTTACAATAATTTCTAAAAAAATTTTATTGCTTTGTCTCACCAACGACTACATAATCCGCAAAGATCTGATCACAGTCTCCCACCTATCCTGCGCGATAAAACCCGGAGCCAATTTCAATTTACAGAAAGCTCATAGCTTTCTGCCAGTCAGGCAGTCCGTCCGACTTTACAGACAAGCTATTTCGCCGAGTCCCTCTTCTCCGCGACAGTGTCAAATCATCGCTTTCGTGCGGGTCAGAATTTAACCGACAAGAATTTCGTCCTTAGGACGTTATAATTACGTCGTCACGGGTCTCACATAAAAGTTAGCATTTTATAATTGTCTGGACTTGTAGCACCCATAAGAAGAATAATTCTCCTCTATGAGAACGAGCTCATCTAGAAAATACGGATAGAGCATTTATTTTTCCTCTCGTCGCATGCCCCCGGGGAGTGTATTTTTTTCCAGTACGAGAAAGCTTCCGTTTATGCATCTAATGCTATAAAACAAAGAACGCTGATGGTTAAAAAATTGTCTCCCGTGCTTGCACATAGTGTCAAGTAACAAAGTAGCTAAGAATAATGCGTTATTTTAACTTTGATTTTTCTTATTCTTGGTTTTTTCATTTTTAATAATATAATTTGATTACGATACTTCAAATAATATATAAATACACACTGAATCTAATAAAACATTTCTTTGATATTTTGTGACTAGACCGGAAACTTGTGCTTACAGAAAGTTAAAAATAAAACTTAATTTGGACACAGTTTCTTAATTAAAAAATGTAGAAACCAAAAAACTTAAATTTTCTAAAAAGTCTCGAGGGACTGTAGAAAACTAATAGCCAAAGCAATCGAAAACACGAATATTGATGATCTCTCTAAATATTAGACATTAGAAACAAAAACCAAGGATATGAATTTAATAGACGATCTAAAAACTAACACAAATAAATTTTAGACTATATATGTGATATAAGATGTAAGATCTTGTTTAATAAGTTTAAATGATATTCTAATACTAATGACATCAATATGGTAAAACAAGTAAAGAAATTGTAAAGGTGATATCGTTTTTAGATTTGGTGTATCTGTTTTCTTCTAAAACTTAAGAAATAAATAAATGGTATCGTCTCCTTAAAAAAGTAAAATTAATGAATTTTTTAAGAATGAATAATTCTCCTAAATAAGATCAAACGTTTAAATTTTCTCAAGTCAAGTTTGAAAATAAATTTCAAGTAAACTAGATCATGCGCTCATTCATGGAGTTTTATTAACGATTAATTAATGATTAACTAATAGTAATCTAATTTATAAAAACAGTAATTTTGACCCGTTTTTATGAACTAAATGCTTGTTATAAGCCTAGTATTTTATCATTAATATTGATTAAATATGAACAAAATTACCAAGCAATAATGTCTAATTTGAAAAGCGCAATACATGTCTCAATCTGTATCAGAACGTACACGAATTAAAAGCGACCGTTATGAATCTGGAGTAATCCCTTATGCTAAGATGGGTTACTGGGATGCTGCATATTCGGTAAAACAGACTGACCTACTTGCTTTATTCCGTATCACACCACAACAAGGTGTAGATCCGGTTGAAGCAACAGCAGCCGTAGCTGGTGAATCATCAACCGCTACTTGGACTGTTGTATGGACAGATCTTTTAACAGCATGTGATGTTTATCGTGCTAAAGCTTATCGTGTAGATCCTGTACCTAATACACCGGGACAATATTTTGGATATGTTGCGTATGAAGTTGATCTTTTCGAAGAAGGATCACTTGCCAATATGACAGCGTCTATTATTGGTAACGTTTTCGGTTTCAAAGCGGTTAAAGCTCTTCGTCTAGAAGATATGCGTATCCCATTTGCTTACCTAAAAACATTCCAAGGACCTGCAACTGGTGTTGTTGTAGAGCGTGAGCGTATGGATAAATTTGGTCGTCCTTTATTAGGTGCGACAGTTAAGCCTAAATTAGGTCTTTCTGGTAAAAACTATGGTCGTGTAGTTTTCGAGGGTCTTAAAGGTGGTCTTGATTTCCTTAAAGATGATGAGAATATTAACTCACAAGCGTTCATGCGTTGGAGAGAACGTTTCCTTTACTGTCAAGAAGGTATTCAACGTGCCGCAGCAGCTACTGGTGAAGTTAAAGGTAGCTACCTTAATGTTACTGCTGGTACTATGGAAGCCGTTTACGAACGTGCTGAATATGCTAAGGAGCTTGGTAGTATTGTTATTATGATTGACCTTGTTATGGGTTATACAGCAATTCAATCAATTGCTTATTGGGCTCGTAATAATGATATGATTCTTCACTTACACCGTGCAGGTAACTCTACATATGCACGTCAAAAGAACCATGGAATTAACTTCCGTGTAATTTGTAAGTGGATGCGTATGGCTGGTGTTGATCATATCCATGCGGGTACAGTTGTTGGTAAATTAGAAGGTGATCCTTTAATGGTTAAAGGTTTCTATCATACATTACTTGATGTTAAGACTGATGTTAACCTTCCACAAGGTTTATTCTTCGCCCAAGATTGGGCTTCTCTACGTAAATGTCTGCCAGTAGCCTCTGGTGGTATTCATTGTGGTCAAATGCACCAATTACTTAACTATTTAGGTGATGATGTAGTTCTTCAGTTTGGTGGTGGTACAATCGGACATCCTGATGGTATTCAAGCCGGTGCTACTGCAAACCGAGTAGCTTTAGAGACTATGGTTCTTGCTCGTAACGAAGGTCGTGACTACGTTGCAGAAGGTCCTGAAATCTTACAAGATGCAGCTAAAATGTGTGGTCCTCTACAGACAGCTTTAGATCTTTGGAAAGGTATTAGTTTCAATTATGCATCAACTGATACTGCTGATTTCTCTGAGATAGCAACAGCTAACGCATAATTTTACGATTACAATTACTAACAATATTAATATATAAGGAGTTTTGAATAGTGAGACTTACACAAGGTGCTTTTTCATTTTTACCAGATTTAACTGATGCTCAAATCCAAAAACAAGTTGAGTATTGTATTGCGAAAGGTTGGGCTGTAAATATTGAGTGGACCGATGATCCACATCCCCGTAACACATATTGGGATTTATGGGGTTTACCTTTATTTGATATTAAAGATCCTGCTGCCGTAATGTTCGAATTAGCAGAATGTCGTAAAGCAAATCCTACAGGTTACATTAAAATGCAAGCGTTTAACGCATCGATTGGTACGGAAAGTTGTGTACATGCTTTTATTGTACAACGCCCTAACTATGAGCCAGGTTTCTTTTTACAACGTACTGAGAACGATGGTCGTTTTATCCGATACACAATTGTATCGTATGCGACACAAAAACTACCTGCAGGAGACCGTTACTAATTTTCCACGTTTGCACCAACAAACAAATTTAAAATTTGTTTGTTGGTATTTATGTGATGTTTTCAGGAAATTAGAATAAATCTGAATTAGTTGAAGAAAGAAGAAAAGTTCTTTTGATTTTCTTTACGAAATCGAGAGATAAATTTTTTTTTATTAAAATTGTGAAAACAGAGCTCTTAAAAGAAAAGAATCATATATCTAAAAAGGATATTATTAAAAATGAAGTCTAAAAAAAGTTACAATAACAATAGTGAATCTTTATCAGATCCTACACAAATTAAAAGTGAGCGTTATGAATCGGGATTAATCGATTATTCTGACGTGGGTTACTGGGATCCTAAATATGAGATACAACCGACAGATATAATTGCTTTATTCCGTTATGCACCACAATTCAGTGTAGATCCAATTCGTGCTATAGCAGCAATTGCTGCTGAATCTTCAACAGCTACCTGGACTATTGTATGGACAGATCTCTTAACAGCAGGTGATGTTTATCGTGCGAAAGCATATAAGGTACATGCTATCGTTAAGAGTCGATATGGTGAAGCTATAATTAACCGTGATTTTCCAGAATATCTTGGTTACATTGCTTATAATATTGACTTATTTGAAGAGGGATCGATTGCTAACATGGCTGCATTAATTATTGGCAACGTTTTTGGATTCAAAATGCTAAGAAGCATTCGTCTTGAAGATATGCGCATCCCTCTTGCTTATTTAACAACTTTTCAAGGTCCGGCAACAGGTGTTGAAGAAGAACGTGCACGTCTGGACAAATATGGACGACCACTTATTGGAGCCAACATTCGACCTAAGTTCGGTCTTTCGGGTAGAGATGAAGGTCGAGCTGTCTATGCAGGTCTTAAAGGTGGTCTTGATTACCTCAAAGGTGGTGAAAATAATAGTAGTCAATCATTTATGCGTTGGAAAGAACGTTTTCTCTATTATCAAGAGGCTGTTAACAGCGCTTCCGCGGCTACAGGTGAAGTTAAAGGTAGTTATCTTAACGTTACCGCAGGTAATATGGAAGCTATCTATGAGCGGGCTGAATTTGCAAAACAACTTGGAAGTATTATTATTATGATTGATCTTGTTGCAGGTTATACAGCAATTCAATCTATAGCCAAATGGTGTCGTGCAAATAATATGATTCTTCATTTAGAATGCGCAGGTAGATATACAAATACTCGTCAACGAAGACATGGCGTTAGTTTTCGAGTAATTAGTAAATGGATGCGTCTTGCTGGTGTAGATCATGTCCAAGCAGGCACAGTTGTAGGTAATTTGGACAGTAATCAGCTCATGATTAAAGGTTTTTATCAAACCCTAGTTGATTGCAAAACTTATGCTAATTTACCTCAAGGTATGTGGTTTCACCAAGATTGGACTTCTATACGTAGGTGTTTTCCTGTTGCTTCAGGTGGTATTAATTGTGGTCAAATGCATTACTTACTCGAGTATCTAGGTGAGGATGTGGTTCTTCATTTTGGGGGTGGTACAGTGGGACATCCAGATGGTATTCAAGCTGGGGCCACAGCAAATCGAGTGGCGGTTGAAAGTATGGTTCTTGCACGTAATGAAGGTCGAGATTATACTGAAGAAGGACCTGAAATTCTACGCGAAGCAGCTAGGACATGTCGTCCTCTACAAACTTCTTTAGATCTTTGGAAAAATATTCTTTTTAATGCTGGATCAGTTGATAAAGCTGATATTACTTACAACCAACATTTTGATTCTATTCATTTTTTACCTGCTAAAAGTCATTTTGCTGAATAATTTTCAAAAGGACATTTTATTACTTGAGCTAAAATTACTCAGTTTTCTGAGTTAAAAATTCGATCACGTTGATTTCATCATAAGTTCTCTTAATTTTTGACTTAGCACGAACATATTTCTTTTTTGTGAGATAAAAATGTGCTATTATTTTTCATTTTCATAAGTTTCACTCATTTATGGATACAAATATCGCAGAAATTTTAGAATTATGATGAATTTACTAGGAGTTTGCAAGATTCTTAGAGCAACAAATAATCGAGTGGTCTGCGCACATATCATTTAGAAATTGGAACAAACAATAAAAGAAAAAAGTTTTTCATGTAGCAAAAATTTATTCAGATCTAGATACATAAACGAAAAGGATGTTAAATCGATTAGAGTCTTTTTGTTCAAGAGAGAAACTTCAACACAGTTTTTAAAATTAAAAAGAGCAAAAGGGATGGGGTAACTCGAATGCTGAGTAAATCAATTGGGTATAATGCATATTTATTAAATTTATATTTTAATTAAATTATATCATAATTTTAATAAAATAAATACTCAATTCGTTGAACTTTTTAAATATTTATTTTATAATATCATAGTCCATTAGTAAAAATATTCAAATTAATATGATCTCTTCAAATTTTTGGAAAACGGTATTAGACGCCGTGATGACATATGGTTATCAGGAGAGGGTATTTAACATGATCGAGAATCTCCCTGTCTTGGTAGTGCGTATGCTAAACTCGATCGCGTCTCAATCTTCACACCAGTTGCGCTGATCTGAAGACTAGTCGTGTGTTAACTGCACTCAAGTATCCTGGTTGTGTAGTTATCTCTCTATCTAGTGAGCTATACTTGCAACGGGTGGTAACTAGCGATTAGCGTATACTTAACGCTCTAATAATTGACATAAGCGTAATGATAATAAAACCCTTTTAAACTTAATTTATCTATATATTTTATATTTAATATAATTCTTAATTTAATTTATAGTATGATTTTATTAATTTTATTGTTTTGTAATATTTTTTACAATCAAATTTTGTAAAAAAATGTTACAAACTATAAAATATTTAAATGATGGTTTTTTGTTTATAAAATAAGGGCAAAACGTCATTTTTTGAACTTTTTTTTATCGTAATGCTCTGATTCTATATATATATTAATATTGTGAAGTTTGCATTGAGGTACCAGTGTATATATTGAAATTGTTATATTTATTTCTAATTATAGGATAAATGATACTATTTTGTTCAACTAGCCAAGTCAAACAAATTAGTTAAGTTAACTTGATTCATTCGATAGAAATTCACAAAGAGCTCGGTATGTAACACGTCCTATTGTTGGTATATTGCGTAATAGTTTTTTTGCTGCAAGAGGGCATTTTTGATAGTAAGCTTATCTCATTAAAATCATTCATTATCAAGCATTCAATCTGCTTTGGTTTTAAGAAATTTCCATTTTTCAGATAAGCGTCTACAATCTTGTGATTCATCATTTTGAATGTCTTCAGTCGTTTTACAGGTTTGAATGTCGATTCATCTAACAGAGTGCCAAATTTTCTCCCCTGAAAAGGAATTCCATTCTAATTCGTAAGTCACCTTTAATTTTACATTCTCGTTTTTGTAAGAAAGTTTACCACAAATCCTCTGTTAGTTGCTCAGATATTTTTTGCTTCATTTTTTCGTTATCGATTTTCGGCCCATGGGCTTCTAAATGCTTTTTAAGCATGTGAGTTTGCACGTCATAAATAATCTATGTTTAAGCTCGTATATTGCGCATTAAATGATCTTGTAGAGTGATTAATGGAACTCCGTAAGTACATTATGCTTATCTTTATATTTTTTCACAATCAGACCACTTTTTTCTAGGCTCGGAAAACATTTGTAAACTCGACTCTCAGGATTTGCTTTTTTACTCAGTATTTTTCCGATAATAATTTTCGCGGCCGTTGAATTTAATTTCACGTTTGTTGGTGCATGAAATTAACAACATATACCAAAATATACAACTGTGTTGTTTTCTTTGATCAAAAATATTTAATTTAATTTCTAAATCGAGCAATAATTTTTTTACTGTTTCAATTTCATCATCGTTATAAAAATCACTGGGGGATTTAGCAAAATACTGAGGAAAAATTTTTAAAAACCTTGTATATTTCTTCCAATCTGACGTTTGGTTCTTTTCTGCAAGTTCCATATATGCTTCTAGTAATAAACTTTTATGTTCGTCGGCATTTTTTAACAATTTTTCATAATGTTGTTTTCGTGAATCGTCATTATAGTGAGTTCTTTATTTTAGTGGGGAACGAAGCTCAAAGACGTGTCTGAGAGTGACAATTGGTTTTGCAAAGATTTTAGCAGTAAAAGAATATCAGTGAGCATAACGAGATCCCGCAAGGAGAATGAAAACGAATTATTTTCGTCGTCAGATTACCATCCATACCTTTTGTTTTGCTATAATATTTTTAGAAATAATCTTACTTTAAAGCAAAATACAATATCACGCTATATTAAAGATTTCTATTTTAGAAAAGTGAAATCAATTACTATAATAAATTTTGGCGAAATTTTTTTATTGGAGAATACGTTTCGTTGAAAAAGAGCTATTTATTTTTGTCTTATTCTAATTTACTCTACTTACAGGAAGTAAAAAAAAATTTAAATACAAATTAAATACAAATTAAATATAGTGTAGCTTCAAATATAATGAATTTAAAAAATACGTATATGATTTTGAGACTTATGTGCAAAGTTTGTATAGAAAGCGATAAATTAGAATTTATAAAAAATCGAGAAAAAGCGATCGTCTGATTACTTTTCGCATCTTAGCAACACATTTCACAATTCGATAATGATTTATCATAAATCTGATTTACAAACAACTATAATTCAGTTCACAGTGAATTACTTTTCGATGTTGATCTTTCGCGCAAAAGATTCTCAAAAAAGTTAACTAAAATAAAAATTTGAGAATGTTTCGCGGTTTAATTATATTAATAATTGATGGTCCAATATGAAATAATGACACACACACGAATTGCTCTCATGTTCATTTCTCTGATTATACAGCAGATGAATTACTTACCATTGCTAAGTTAGAGGAACAGCAATATAAATTAACTGTCAAAGTAGAATCTGTTTTTCTAGATTACATTAGTTGTAAAGAAACTATGTTTGTCAATTCACGAAGCGTTAAGAATCGTTGATCGCTAGAATACGTCAAGCTAACGTATTTTTGAGACTAATCCAACTCAAGGGATTACTAAGGAGAACTTGTTACGTTAGTTCCTTCGGACATTCTACAGAGTCGTCTATTTAAAGTTGTTAGTGGATCGTAATTAAATAGAAACCAGGCTTCGCCTGTCTGTCCTCCAGCAACGGTTTTTTAGACGAATCTCCGCACTATTGTTAGGTAAACACTGTAATTTTTTTTGTACAAAAAATTAGATCACTTAAACTATTAGAAAGCTTAAGTTATTTTAAAAGTGTGGTTATTTTATTTGAATATTTTACAACAAGTTTTTGGCTTTTACCTCTCTTTGAATCATAAACTGTCTCGCCATAAGGTTAAAATTTTATACAAGAGGTCAATTTATTGCGTTTCTGACAGACTTAATTTATCTAAACAAAAGAAGACAATTTAATTACCATCCACTAACCCCTTTAAATACGACTCTGTAGAATGTCCGAGGAACTATAACGTACAAGTTCTCCTTAGTAATCCCTTGAGTTGGATTAGTCTCAAAAATATTTTTAGCTTGACGCATTCTTAACGTTCAAACATAGGCTTTTCTTTCGTAACTTAATGTAATTTTAAAAGATAATATTTTATGAAACTATTTAATAAAGATCTACTCACAAAGGATAAACTAGGTAAAAAAATTAAACAAAGCAAGCATTGCATTTTAAAACAAAATTTGCTATCTTAATAATATCTAGCCTGGATAGCTCAGTTGGTAGAGCAGTGGACTGAAGATCCTCGTGTCACCAGTTCGAATCTGGTTCTAGGCATCTCCCGGTAAGTTTATCTTTTTTAAAAAGCTGAGTATAAGACTCTCACGTCCAAATAAATCAAATTGAGAGTTCCTCATGCTTGAATCAAAGGAACGAGCTGGCGAAAATCAAAGTTCTATATCTTTATATTTAGACAAAATATTCTGAAATCGTTCTAATTTCTGTTTTTTCCAAAACGACTTTTTTGTACACTACTCTCTTGCGTCTCGCAATAATATTTATTTATCTAAAATTGATGAATTATTTCATAACATAATAATGGATCAAAAATATACGTGAAGCTCTAAATTAAGAAACTGCTTGTCCACGTGACACATTATTGCAAAATAATAATAAAAATAATAATAATAAACAGGAAGTCAAGCCAAAAAGTTACTACTTTACGAAACAACTCGACTCTCAAAGAGTTTGATGATGAATCTTGTGAATACTTGGAAAAATATTGAATGCGATTCTTATGAACAAATGACGTTAGATGGTTGTATATCGAACGACAAATAACGCAGCTTTAGCAACGCTCAAAAAATTCATCGATAATAAAAAAACAGCCAGTTTTGAATCCTCATGAAAAAACAACATTTCTAAAGAGATGTGGAAATAGAGAAATACTAACATGGTCGGTTTACAAAAAAACTTGATGAGAGGTAATTCGGCAGAGCAAGTAAATATTTCTCTCTCGATATTTTAATTTTTCGTTTTATGTGGAAAATTAACAGTAATACAACAAAAAGTAAAAAAGTTATTTATTGAGTTAAAAATATTTAAATTTTCAATATCATCTGAACTTTTGTATCTTTTGATTTTTAGAAATTAGAGAATAATTAAAAACCTAGTTATTAATTTTTTACTCAACATTTTGGAAACGTTATTCACTGAATCTGTCCTTTTAAATTTAAATCATATACAAAAAATCTTTACTATGATATAGTTGATATATTTGATATCGTGGTGAGAGAGATTTCATCTAATAATTTAATTGATTTCTTTTTTTAATTTTGAAATTACAACATTTCGAATAAATATCGTGATTTTTCGAGAAGATTAATTATTAATTTCCACTCTTCAAAGCAAAATAAACTTATTCTTTGTCCTCTTTTATTAGTTTAGCACAGACATAGCTTAGAATTTCTAAACTTTTAATCGCTTTTATTTTAATTTCCATGTTAGTTTTTACAGTTTGGTTTCTTCTGTAAAAGAAATCGAATCTCTCTAAATATTGCTGATAATTATAATAATCTTTTATTGTTGTTTTAAGACTGAAGGGCTTGTTGAAAATTTTGTTTTTTGCGTTATAGAATAATTTATATTTTTCAATTTCTCTTAAAATTTGTTTTTTACTTTTCGATTCGGATATCATAAAAACAAGCTTTAGTTGAAGTTTCTTTTTATCACATTTACTTTTATCTTTCGATAAAGAATTAAGATATTCTAGAACTTGTATTCTTGTTTCTTGCTCTTTTTTATTAGGATGTGATACATTATTAAAACAGATCCAACTTAATATTAATAATTGTAATACTTCGGTTTCTAAGTCGTTTATTTTAAACATTATTTTTTAAACATTATTTTTTAAACATTATTATCAAAAATTTGAAAGTAATTGTGGGGCTGCCCTGGTTTCGACAATTGTTTTTTTCTTACGGTGCAAGTCGGTTGATTTTCGAAATAAGTCAAACTTTAATACAATAAATGCTATTAAAAACTTCTTTTTCCCAACAAAACTAGCATTCGCTTAAATATTTGTTATTATTTTAGAAATTTTACTATTCTAAATAATTAAAAATTCGATACCCTCTAGTTAATACATATATTTAATTTAGTCAAGGTTTTTCTACTTATGCTCTTTAAAAGCTTTATTAAGCTAAACTTGTGAATGATCCTTCAGAAAGTACAATTGCATGTGGGTTCGATTCCCACCAGCTCCATTTTAGCATCTGTGGCCGAGTGGTTAGGCACCGGACTCATAATCCGTTATACGCTGGTTCAAGTCCAGTCAGATGTATCGTTCTTCATTTATTTTTTCTTTAGTTAAAATCACAAATAGAGTCAGATGTTTAGTATCTATCCTAATCTTAGAAATTAGAATTTCAGAATAAATCGCGATTGTTTAGATAATAGAATCGGAATTGCCTTACGAAAACTGTTGAGTAAATTCATGAACTCAACTAGACCTTCGATTATTAAACATCTTGCTTAGATTCGCAAAGCTACACAAAGCTAATTCGTGTTATGATCAAAAACAATTATTCGTTAAACTCACAAGAATTGTGTGCAAAAATGACTAATTATTATTATAGAAATAAACAATAAAGTTTAAATATTCAATTTAATCAATAGAATTTTTAGTAGAAAAGATTTCTTCACGTCGTAAGAATTAGCTCGTGTCATCTGAGAACTGTCACTTATTTTAATGTCCAACGAGAACTAAAAATACTGAAAATCTAGTGAGGTTCTTTATCTCACTTTAGGACGATGATCTAGATAAAAAGAATATAAAGTATTTTAGTTTTTGATTTAGGCGCTGATAATTTTGATCAAAAATGACAAGAAACAAAGATTACTTGATCTGAGAAAAACTAAAGTTTATTATCAACATTGTAGGAAAAAATTAATTTATCCCTAACTTATCTGATATTGAGAAATTATCAGAATTTTTTGACCACTATGCACTAATCAAAAATGAAAACTTCTATTGCGAAGTTTCTGAAGATAAAGGATAATTCTATTAAAAGATTTGTTCGATCGACATTCAGTGCGCATTAACAAATGTTAACGAGACTGGAAATATGTATCTGAAATGTTATTTATGTGAAATTAATAATCGAGTCTTAACAGATTCACATCTATTTTAATATCTAGATCGCGTTAATGATGATCATTTAGTCGCTTCTTACCTTTATTTTTTTTTTTAGTTAAAATCATTTATGATTTAGACACTTAGAGAATGTGTATTAATCTATAGGTAATTTAATAAATTAGCATATTAAGTGATGAATAAAATCGTCGGTATTGATTTAGGTACTACAAATTCAGTGATTGCTTTAATAGAAGGAACGCAACCTGTTGTAATTCCAAATTCTGAAGGTCTGCGCACTACACCTTCAGTTGTTGGGTATACTAAAAAACAAGAACTCTTAGTAGGTCAAATTGCTAAACGACAAAGCGTAATTAACGCAGAGAATACATTCTATTCGGCAAAACGATTTATTGGTTCGAACCCACGAGAATTAAGTGAAGGTGCCAAAGATGTCACTTACCCTATCATAACAGAAGGTGAAACAATAAAGTTTAAATGCCCAAATTTAGGTAATAAAGTTTTTAGTCCAGAAGAGATTTCTTCACAAGTCTTGAGAAAATTAGCTAGTGCGGCATCAACCTATACTGGTCAAGAGATTGAAAAAGCTGTTGTTACAGTTCCTGCTTATTTTAATGACTCACAACGTCAAGCAACTAAAGATGCGGGTAAAATTGCTGGTTTGGATATTGTTCGTATTCTAAATGAACCTACGGCTGCTTCTTTAGCATATGGTCTAGATAAAAAAGAAAATGAGGTTATTTTAGTTTTTGATTTAGGTGGTGGGACATTGGATGTTTCCGTTTTAGAAGTAGGTGATGGTATATTTGAAGTATTAGCGACATCTGGTGATACTTTCTTAGGTGGTGATAATTTTGATCAAAAGTTAGTTGAGTATTTAACTGAAAAGTTCTTAAAAGAAGAAAGTATTGATCTAAAAAATGATAAGCAAGCTGTTCAAAGATTGCTTGATGCTGCAGAGAAAGCTAAAGTTGAATTATCAACAGTGACTGAAACAAAAATTAATTTACCATTCATGGCAGCTGGTACTGATGGGCCGAAGCATATTGAAGAAATTATTACACGTGAATTTTTTGAATCTCTATGTCAAGATTTAATGCAAAAATGTAAAACTCCTATTGAAACAGCTTTAAGTGCTGTTGAATTAGGTGTGGATAAATTAGATCAAGTTGTATTAGTAGGTGGTTCAACTCGTATTCCAAGCGTTCAGAGTCTTGTTCAGTCATTGACCGGTAAAGAATCTAATCAAACCGTTAACCCAGATGAAGTGGTTGCCGTTGGTGCAGCTATACAAGGAGCTGTTATTTCTGGTGAAATTAAAGAACTTATTTTATTAGACGTTACACCTCTCTCATTAGGCGTAGAAACATTAGGTGGACTTATGACTTCTATTATACCACGTAATACAACTGTTCCTAATCGTCGTTCTGAAATATTTTCAACTGCTACAGATTATCAACCCAATGTTGAAATTCAGGTACTTCAAGGTGAGCGTGAATTTGCGAAAGATAATAAAAGTTTAGGTTCGTTTAATTTAGAAGGTATTCGTTCTGCACTTCGAGGTGAACCAAGAATTCAAGTTACGTTCGATTTGGATTTTGATGGAATTCTATGTGTAGGTGCACGTGATAAAAATACAGGGATTGAGCAATCAATTACGGTTAGTGGTTCCTCTCGCTTAGAAGAAAGTGATATTGAAAGAATGGTTTCAGAGGCTGAAGTATATGCTAAAGAAGATCGTAAACGTCGTAAACAATTTGAATTAGTACATAACGCAAATTCTGCATGTGAACAAGCTACAAAGCTTGCAGCTAATTTAAATCCAGAAGTTCAAACAGAGACAGAAAAAATGGTTTCTAATATAAAGAATCTCATCAGCAATGAAAAATTTACCGAGTTAAATGAAAAAGTCAATGGATTACAAAGCTACATAACTTCTCAATCAGCAAGTGCGAATGTACCTAATTTGTAAAATATTTTAAAATATTTATTAATTAAATATTTTAAGTAGATACTATAGTTATATTTCTTTATATTTTAATAATATAAAGAAATATAACTATTTCATATTTAAACTAGGTCCAAAAGGCTTATCGTCTAACGGATTAGGACAAAAACCTTCTAAGTTTTTAATGTAGGTTCGATTCCTACTAAGCCTATCAATTTAAACATCAAAGATTTCACAGAATACTTGATTAACCTTGTCACCTGAATCGATTGTTTCTAAAGGATCTTTTCTTAATCGGTGGCGTAAACAAAGAGTGATCACTTTTTCGATATCATCTATACTAACTTCAGTTCTTTTTTGTGTAGCTGCATATGCCTTAGCAGCACGATTTGTTACGATATCGCCACGTAAACCATCTACATTTAAGACACTACAAACTTCAGAAATTTTAACACGAAGGTCATAATTAATATTTACATCTGGTAATAATGATTTAGCATCAACAATTGCTTTCGCTAGCAGTTCTTGTTCTGTTTGATATTTATTTATCCATGCTTCAGGGTTAGAATCAAAAGAAGTTCGTTCTTCGACGATTTGAACTCTTAGGATAGGGTCACGCACCGTTCTTATTTCAGCATGCATTCCGAATCGATCTAATAATTGTGGTCTTAATTCCCCTTCTTCGGGGTTTCCTGAACCTACAAGTACAAAACGGGCCGGATGACGGATTGATATCCCTTCTCGCTCAACTGTGTTCCATCCAGATGCTGCCGAATCTAGTAATATGTCTACTAGGTGATCATCAAGTAAATTTACTTCATCAACATAAAGAATACCTCGGTTAGCCTTTGCTAATAATCCCGGTTCAAAAGCTTTGACACCTTCAGTTAATGCTTTTTCAATATCGATTGTACCACATACACGATCTTCTGTTGCACCTAATGGCAAATCGATCATGGGTAAGTCTATTTTGCCTATTTCTAAAGCTTCTCCATTTTGTATTTTTGTAAGTACATCCGAATTCATCAATTCATAGTCTGTGGGATGTGAGTTAAACGGGTCATCCTTTACTATTTCAATTTCAGGTAATAAATCTGCAATAGCACGAATTGTCGTAGATTTCCCTGTGCCACGGTCACCCATGATCATAACCCCTCCAATTTTAGGGTCGATAACATTCAACTGTAAAGCAAGTTTCATTTCTTCTTGTCCTACTATTGCAGTAAAAGGAAATATAGGTAGTGTAATCTTCTTATTCATATTTGTCTTCTTTACGTAATTTTTTATAACTTGAGAATTTATTTCAATATCTTGAACATATCCATTTCTCGTATTCATATTTGCTTAAATTATTCATATAGAGCTAATCCAAGTCTGATAGATAAAAGTGATGTTACTAGAGCAATTGATAAAGCTAAAAAAACTTGTGTATTTGTAAGCATAGTTCTTGTATTTTATAATCAGTATCAAAAATACTATCATAAAACCTGGTTATAAAAAACTAATATTATAAATATTTATTGATTGACATTCGTATTTAACTTAATAAAGTTAAATATAAAAAATTTAAAGTTTGTTGGGTAACTTCTAAACTAGAATTACGTTATATTTTTAATAAATTATGATTCTGTTACGAAGCATCTAATGTTATAAAAATTAACTACACGATTTTAGCTGATATTTTATGGAATTTTTAAAATTTGGCTCGAAAATGACAGTTTTAATATATATATATGTATATATAAAGAAGCTTAATTCTAGATTTTTGATTAATCGTGATGCGAAAGTTGAGAATCAAAGATTTTATATTTGTGACACAAATTTTTCTTGTAGAAAGTGAATGTAACGACCAAAAAAAGAATTTGGTGTTTATTTGATAAACTATTAAGAATTTTAGCTGACGAATAAGAAAATTAAACAGACAAAAGTGAGAAAATATTGCATTAAAAAACAAAATTTGCTAAATTTAAGATTAATAAAACAAATCGACAATAGACTGCGGAACATTAATCAATTTAAAATTATTAGAGATAACTGATAGAATGTTTTAATAGTTAGGAGAGGTGGCTGAGTGGTCGAAAGCGGCAGATTGCTAATCTGTTGTATATCTTTCTATATACCGAGGGTTCGAATCCCTTCCTCTCCTATACGAAAACTTCTACTTTAATATAGAGCATGTAGCTTAAAGGATAAAGTATTAGATTCCGAATCTAATGATTAGGGGTTCGAGTCCCCTCATGCTTTTTATTTTTAATATCAAAAAGCATTCGTTAAGGACTTAATTTCACATCATTTTTTATATTTAAAAAATTCTCTTATCTTTTAATCTATAAAATAGATTATTATTATCACGATATATGATCAACAAATATGTTCTGTTTTAAAAGTTATATTCTACCTGTTGTTTTGATCCAATTTTGAGCTTCTATATAGTTATTTGGAGTTAATTTGATGGCTTGTTGCCAGTATTTACCTGCTTTGTCAAAAAATGTTTTAGCTACTTCTAAGTTATCACTTTCTTTAGCTTTTACACCCTGGTAATGATAAATTATAGCTACGTTATTTAATGCTTGGGGTAAGTTTAGATTTAATTCCAATGCTTGGTGGTAGTATTCCAAGGCTCGTAGATACTCTCCATTACTAGAATAAACTAATCCAATATTATAAAGAATATAACTGCGATCGTATGGATCCTCTTCAATTTGTAGGGCTTCATAATAATTTTCTAAAGCTTCTGCATATTCACCTGCGGATTGTGCGGCTAAACCTTCTCGGTAGTAGAAAAAGGCTTGTTTTTCCTGCTTACTTGCAGGAAAAGTCTTTAATAAAACATCGGCGATTATTGTGAATGTTTTATCAATAAAGTTTTCATTTTTTTGACTCATTTAATTTTTTTGTATTAGGTATAAATATTTGTATGTAGATATAAATATATTTTTCTTCCATGATGTGTATGTATCTTTTTTATCAAAGTTTTTCATAAGAATCGTTACTAATGTTTTATTTTTTAATCGGTTGTTATTTTATCATAGTTGACACAGAAGGTCAGCTTGAAATTTTTACCAAAACAAAAACTTATACTAATTTTTCAAATAAAGTATTTAGCAACTGTTTTTTTTTTTCAATTATTCTTCAAATTTAGATTATTCAAATGTTTAGTTTATAATTAGGACAAACTTCTTATAATTTATCAAAAAAGGTTGTATAATTTCAGTTTTATTGCTATATTTTAATATTATAAATTTATTGGCGGTATAGCCAAGTGGTAAGGCAGAGGATTGCAAATCCTTTATTCCCCAGTTCGAATCTGGGTGTCGCCTAAATTTTGTTGGGGGCATGGTGGAATGGTAGACACGACGGACTTAAAATCCGTTGGCCGATTGGCTGTGAGGGTTCAAGTCCCTCTGCCCCTACATTATGTTTTTCGATTTCGAGATTCTTCGTAAAACATATCACTTCATCTTTGCTTGTGTTCTTTTAACAAAAGTCAACTCACAATAATAAATCTCCAGGCTCCAGATCACATCCAGTTAACCCTCCACTTCCCTCCGATCCGCTTTTCAGGGCTCTGGTTTAACTTTTATCAACTGTATTCTGATTGATACAAAATCAATTTTTATCATAGTGGACACACACTGTGAACTTTGTTCAAAGGCTCGCATAAATCTCTCATTTAGACCTTTTCAACTTAATAATTTATTTGCTTTACTTATTAACGTCGATTTAGAGTATTTATGTTTTGCGAAAAACTTAAATCTACTTTTAAATCTCATGTTCTTCGTGCTTTTGAGACGAACGAGGATAATAATCTCGTGATCATGGACGGTTCAGATGAATATTCGAATTTAGAACCTTCTAATCGATCGTTTTAGTTAGTTCAATTATTATCTTTGTCTCATAAAATCTTTTAAATAGGTAAATTGTAAATATCTATCGTCATTTTGTTTATGAATTTACTATTTAATAACGTTAAGGGAGCTATTAAATTTTTGTAATATTTATATTTTAGAAAAAACATAAATATTAAATCTTCTTTTATTCACAGAGCACTCAGAGAAGCTAATTTTGAATATTTAGATCAGAATTTCCCAATCGATTTCCATTTTTGCTCGAGTAAAATCAAAGTTAACCAAGCTATCTTTTGAAATTAATGATCTAGAATATGTTTTTTATTTTCTATATTAGCTGTCTTCGAATGATATGGATATACACCAATTAGATTTAGATATCTTTTAAAAAACTCATATTTGATTTATTTTTTCAAATTACTGAAAATTTTTAGACGAACTGGACAAGAGTTCAGTAAACTGCTAGATAACTCATCGCTCTTTTTAAAAGACGAAAACTTAGATAGTTTCATTTCGTTATTAGACTCTAATCTCATAATACGTTCAATCTATAATATAGACTTTCTTATTTTTAAAAATATAAAAAAATATTAAATACAAATTTGAGAGATGTTCATAGTAGTTAGAATGGTATTACATTATTTCTTTTAGTTATGTTTCAAAAACACGATCTCATTGATGTCTATTTACTTACAAAATTCTCAAAAGAATTATAATCAATTCTGAGTAAAATGTTAGGTTTAACTAGTGTCTATTCTGAACGTTGAAATTAGTTAAACGTTTAAACTTATATTCAAAGAATATTATTCTTTGAACACTCGCTCATTAGAGATCTTCGCACTAAATCCTCTCATCTGACAGAAATTTCTCAGCTGTTAAAAAGGCAGTATATTAAGATAAAGTTTTATCAGAATTTAAAATAATAAAAGTTTTTAACATAAAGAATTTCCCGATTCAGAGATAAACGATAAACATATCCTTAATGAATATGGGAATATCGCTAAACCAAATTACGGTGATATGCTTTCAACCTTTATAAAATTGGATATTCGACAAATAGTGTGTACGATTCTTTTTGACATTTGAATCCGCTTTATATAATATGTAAATGTGTAAAGAAATTTAGATAAAACCATATTATAATTATAATGATCGCCTTCTACTTTCTGTAGCAAATTTAAAGCCAGTGACTCAGCTCAGATATAGATATAGATTATCATCTGTCCCCGGAGTTGGACGTCGTTACAGTCTCTAAATGTGTGTTATAGACGAGCTTAGCTACCATTAAGAATGCTTGCAAGTAAATCTTACTTTGAGATTTACTACTCTGTGGACACTTCCGACGATTAAATTTTGGAAAAATGTACTATCCGAAAGTTTTGAGATTTGACACTTCTTTTTGGATAAATATAGTGCTTTACGTCAATTAACTACTCAATTAGATTTGTTTGTATTTGGATTTGGACCCAATGAGATGAATGTAACGAGCGGCAAAAATTATGTCGCCCCGAAATCGCTTTTATAGCGACATAGCAATAGTATCAAACCTGAAAACAAAAAGAATGGTTAGAAATCCTTTGAGTATATACTTTCGTCGAGTACCCGGAGATCCTTCATTAGAAAAAATTAGAATAACTTATAATTGATACATCGGATCACGATGCGATATAATCTGCGATAACTGAGTTCGGGATTTTTCACCTTTCCCTGACGAACCGTGTTTGCAAAATATTTTTGTTATTAATATCATTAAATAAACCCGTCATAGAGCGGAAATCATAATCGTATGCTGGATTCGTTATTCCAGTCTATTAAAATAATTAGAATACGTATTGCATATTTTTAACAATAATCATTCTAGCCGCATTTATTGACTAGCACTGCTAATGGATTACCAGTACAAAGAGACACTCTGATTCTAAGTCATAATAGAGGGTATGTTAAAACTTGTCACGCTTCTCTAACTGCATTAACTCGACGCCATTGGAGTACGAACCCCGCGTTTTACTAATCATAGGCACTTCAAGACTGAGTTTGTGTATTATACTTCCAAGTACCTGCTCCTCCTCCTGCTAAAAATCCATTATGATATCTAATATTCTTTTCCAAAACGTTGATGAAGCTATATAAAATTGTACTAAAGTTTAAATAATTGTACCGAAGACAATATAATATTAGTACATAAATACCATACAAAAAATTAATTTATTTATTATAATACAAACTGATAAGTGAGACAAATAATAAATCTCTTTCTAATTTATTAAAATTTAATCACGAATAACGCTCTTAGTAGTGCCTGTGAGCAAGGCTATTTTTGGTCTAACTTTAAAGTCTTCAACTTCTATTTTTGATATCGATATGGAATAACGGATCAATTTTGAAAATTAAAATGAATTTAAACTCTTCTAAACTATGGAAATATTCTCTTGATCTCTATCGATCTTCACTGTACATAGATAATAGAGTATCTTAGAGTATCTTATCATCATAGAATATTTATATGTCTATATTGTATTTAAATGAAAAATAATACGACTAAATTAGTATAGAACTTTGTTTTTCCTAATTCCGAATTAGATTTTAAATATACATTAAATATAATAATATGAATATGTGATATAAAGGTATTTGAGAGATTTACAGAAAAGACTCGCTTTAACTAAAATAAACTGTATAATAAGATATTACGAACAGCAAATCTCTAAAAAATTTAATGCTTGACATTTGAATCCGGCTTAACATATACTACAGTAAAAAAATTTTAAGGAGAAATCCAATAATGATGATTATGAACTCGCCCACTCTTTTAATTTCACTAGCAGATATAGCGCCAGTAACATCCCTACAATACAACGTAGGGATATTGTCCTTAGGTGTGGCACGTGCTTGCTGGTTTTGGTTGACAATACTCTTATTAGCTGCTGAACTTCGTTTGGCTCTCGGCATGTTTCTGCAAGTAAACCCCTACTTCGAACCATTTGCGACGTTATGGACATTCACCGACCCTTTATTAAATTTTGGGAGAATGTTTTACCCAAGAGTGTTAGGCTTCGATACTGCACCTTGGGTAAATATGGGAGCCGTTGCTCAAGTCGTTTCTCTGCTAGATGTGTACGTATTTGGGCCCAATACGATGAGAGGTGAGTCAAATGAAGACTCGTTAAAATACAAAATAGTGGAAAATATGATCGATAGTGTTAAACCTGAAAACCAGAAAGAATGGTTGGAAAGCTTTTCTTTCGAAGATATCTATTTTCGTCGAGTACCCGGCGCTCCTCCATTAGAGGAAATTAGTAATAATTTGATAATTGATACGTCGATGCCAGGAATATTTAATGACGACCCTGCACCTATACTGGAGTTCGGAATTTTTCACCTGTCTCTAACGAACCCGTTATTTGACACATTCCTTTTTATTATTAATATACCCACTAACATATTAGAATTTTTAACTTAAGTTAGGGGAATATTTTTAATTTCTATAACAATTATAATCTTATATTTTCTAAAATTATAGTGTTATAGAGATTAAATAAATCGCGCATCTGGACAGATCATACCACAATTTCAAGGCTCTGAAAAAGCAATTAAATTACATACCATTTGTCGGAATCATACTACAATCTCATATCTTGTCTAAACCATACAGTATCCTTTAACCTATTTTACCCATCATATTAATGTTTCTTTAACGATTTTTCTCTCCATAACTTTATATAAACAAATTTTCTATAAATTAATAATACTAAAATATTTAATATTTTAAAAGTTTTAAGGAAAGACTATTTATATAATCTGTTTTTTAAATAATTTAATTTACTAAACATCGCAATTCTCCCTAATCGATTAAAGTATATTTTGTATAATATAACAATAACATAAAAAAGTAATCTCGTCAACTCTTTTCGCGAAAAAATATTATTTTTAATTTGAGTGTGCAATCATATTAAGTAGTCATAATAAGCATCGATTAGTTAAAAATGCCGGATTCGTAATTCCAGCTATTAATCAAAGAATTAGAATACACATCTAGGATGTATTCTAATTAATTAATTTATCTAGCACAAACCTATAGATGAAACAAATAATTAAATATCTTTTCTAATTTATTAAAAGTTAATGACGAATAACGTATTAATAGTGGCCGTGGGCAAGCCTATTTGACCTAACCTTAAAGTCTTCAGCTTATATTTTTGATCTCGATATGAAATAACGGATCAATTTTGAAACTTAAAATGAATTTAAATTCTTCTAAATTATGGAAATATTCTCTTGATCTCTATCTGAGTCTTCATTGTCATAGATTATTTCAAGAGTATTACATCATAATAATAATATTTATAATGTCTCTATTGTATTTGAATGAAAATAAATGAAAAATAAAGTAATACGACTAAATTAGTATAGAACTTTGGTTTCCTAATTTCGAATTAGATTTTATAGATTTTAAATAACTATACATTAAATATGATAATTATGATAATATGAATATGTGCATAGAGGTATTTGAGAGATTTACAGAAAAGCTCGCTTTAACTAAGATAAATTGTATAATAAGATATTACAAACAGCAGGTCTCTGAAAAATTTACTGCTTGACATTTGAATCCGGCTTAATATATCATCCAGCCCGTGGAATTTTTACAAACAATTTACAAACATTCAGGAAATATTCG